GTAGTATCCAGAATTAATAAATTTGTATATTGGCTTGCTTTAGACGCATTATATTAGTGCGTTTTATTGCATATATTTATTAGCATATAAATATACCAATGAGTGTCAAAAACAAGACAAGATTTCAATTAACTAGAAATAAGTATACTTGCGATAATGTATTTTTGTCAACCCCTATAATAGTAATTTTATAAACTTGCAACAAAATGTGCAATTTAAATATTTAATCTATTATTTAGTTTTATTTATGGTAAGACAATATGCATTTTAATTCAATAATATACCACTAGAAAAATAAATACATTAAAAATATCAAACAATTTATGTATTATTAAATAGAAAGTTTAATAAATTAGAAAAAATTTTAAGACAAAAATTTTGTCACTTTTAACAGTCTTATTAAATTAATTTAATTGCATATAACAAAAACCTTATTTTAAGAAATATTGAAAATTATATAACTAATAAATATCATTTTACAATCTATGCATAATATATTATAAAATAATATAGTAAAGGAGAAAAATTATATTGAATAATCAAAAAGAGAAAATACTGGTTGTCGATGATGAAACAAGTATAAGAAGAATATTAGAAACCAGATTATCAATGATAGGATATGAAGTAATTAGTGCTTGCGATGGAGAAGAAGCATTAAACATTTTTCGAAAAGAATATCCTAATTTAGTTGTCTTAGATGTAATGATGCCAAAATTAGATGGATATGGTGTATGTCAAGAATTAAGAAAAGAATCAGATGTACCAATAATCATGCTAACAGCCCTGGGAGACGTTTCAGATAGAATTACGGGACTAGAATTAGGAGCAGATGATTACGTCGTTAAACCGTTTTCACCTAAAGAACTTGAAGCAAGAATTAGATCCGTCTTAAGAAGAATTGATAAAATTAGTATTGATACATCTATACCTGATTCAGGTATTATCAATATAGGATTATTGAAAATTGATACAAATAAAAGGCAAGTGTATAAAAAAAATGAAAGAGTGCGATTAACAGGAATGGAATTTAGTCTTCTAGAGCTTTTAGTAAGTAAGGCCGGAGATGCTTTTTCTAGATCTTGTATTCTACAAGAAGTTTGGGGATATACACCTGAAAGACATGTAGATACGAGAGTAGTGGATGTTCATATATCTAGATTAAGAGCAAAATTAGAAGACGACCCGAGTAATCCAGATTTAATATTAACAGCAAGAGGAACAGGATATTTGTTTCAAAAAATTGCAGAAAACATTAAAAGCTATTAAAAATATTAAACGCCTTAAGTATCAAAATTAGTACAATAACTTCTATAATTAACTTATAAAAAGTAATTTATTATCATATTCAAAAATAATATATTACACAATAATTGAACACTTCTATACAAATTAAGTGAATATGAAATTAACGCAGAGAATCAATTATTTCAAATCATTTGCAAAAAATTTTTCTAGAACACTATAAAAAATATAAATATTGAACAAATAATCCACAAAGCTTACAGAACTATATAAAAAAGTTATCGAATGAACTATTATTTAAATAAAAATTATATTTATAATAAGTATTATATAACCGCAAAGAAAAGTAAAGTAAAACGTAAGTCATAAATTAATTAACATGTTTTATTAAAAATAAAACTCAATATATAATTAATTTACTTTAAATATATTTCAATAAAAAATTAAATATATATCTACTTATACTTAAAAAAAATTATTTGCTCTGGAGATAATAATTATGACCGTAGCAATTGGACAAGAAAAAAATCGTGGAAGATTTGATTTAGTTGATGATTGGGTAAAAAGAGATCGCTTTGTATTCGTTGGATGGTCTGGACTACTATTACTTCCTTGTTCATATTTAGCACTAGGTGGATGGTTAACAGGAACAACATTCGTTACATCTTGGTATACACACGGCTTAGCCAGCTCTTATTTAGAAGGATGCAATTTCTTAACAGCAGCTGTATCTACACCTGCAAATAGCATGGGTCACTCTCTATTGTTGCTTTGGGGACCTGAAGCGCAGGGAGATTTCACTCGCTGGTGTCAAATAGGAGGATTATGGGCATTTATTGCTCTTCATGGATCTTTTGGCCTAATTGGATTTTGCTTAAGACAATTTGAAATTGCTAGATTAGTAGGAATTAGACCCTATAATGCTATTGCTTTTTCTGGACCAATTGCTGTATTTGTATCTGTATTCTTAATGTATCCATTAGGGCAAGCAAGCTGGTTCTTTGCGCCAAGTTTTGGTGTCGCAGCTATTTTTAGATTCTTGCTATTTTTACAAGGATTTCATAACTGGACATTAAATCCATTCCACATGATGGGTGTTGCAGGAATCTTGGGAGGTGCATTATTATGCGCAATACATGGAGCTACTGTACAAAATACAATCTTCGAAGATGGTGATGCAGCTGATACTTTCAGAGCCTTCACTCCAACTCAATCAGAAGAAACATATTCAATGGTAACTGCAAACCGTTTTTGGTCACAAATCTTTGGAGTAGCATTCTCTAACAAAAGATGGCTGCATTTCTTCATGTTATTCGTTCCAGTAACTGGAATGTGGACAAGCGCATTTGGAATTGTAGGACTAGCTTTAAATTTAAGAGCTTACGATTTTGTATCTCAAGAATTAAGAGCAGCTGAAGATCCAGAATTTGAGACATTTTATACTAAAAATATATTATTAAACGAAGGTATTCGTTCATGGATGGCTGCGCAAGATCAGCCACATGAAAATTTCATATTTCCTGAGGAGGTTTTACCACGTGGAAACGCCCTTTAATAACAGCAATATAGTAGGTGGAAGAGATCTTGAATCAACAGGATTTGCCTGGTGGTCTGGAAATGCAAGATTAATTAGTGTATCAGGAAAATTATTAGGAGCACATGTAGCACATGCAGGGATTATGGTATTTTGGACTGGAGCAATGACATTATTTGAAGTTGCACATTTCGTCCCTGAAAAACCACTATATGAACAAGGTTTTATTTTAATACCTCATTTAGCAACATTAGGATGGGGAGTAGGTCCAGGAGGAGAAATAATCAATATATATCCATATTTTGTTGTAGGTGTATTGCATCTTATTTCATCAGCTGTGCTTGGATTTGGAGGACTATATCATTCATTAATAGGTCCTGACACACTAGAAGAATCATTTCCTTTCTTTGGATATGATTGGAGAGATAAAAACAAAATGACAACTATATTAGGTATCCACTTAATACTATTAGGCATAGGATCATTTCTTTTAGTTATCAAAGCTTTATTTTTTGGTGGAGTTTATGACACTTGGTCTCCAGGCGGAGGAGATGTAAGATTAATTACAAATCCAACATTAAATCCTTCTGTAATATTCGGCTATGTATTAAAATCACCTTTTGGAGGAGATGGATGGGTTGTTAGCGTAGATAACATGGAAGATTTAATTGGAGGACACGTATGGATAGGCGTAATTTGTATTGCTGGAGGAATTTGGCATATATTAACTAAACCATTTGCTTGGGCAAGAAGAGCATTCGTTTGGTCAGGAGAAGCATATTTGTCATATAGCCTAGGAGCCTTATCAATTATGGGTCTAACAGCATCGAATTTTGTATGGTACAATAATACAGCATATCCAAGTGAATTCTATGGACCAACAGGACCTGAAGCATCGCAAGCACAAGCTTTTACATTCTTAGTTAGAGATCAAAGATTGGGAGCAAATGTAGCATCTGCACAAGGACCAACAGGACTAGGAAAATACTTAATGAGATCACCAAGTGGAGAAATTATATTCGGCGGTGAAACAATGAGATTTTGGGATCTAAGAGCACCTTGGGTAGAGCCATTAAGAGGACCAAATGGCTTAGATCTTAATAAGGTAAAAAATGATATTCAGCCTTGGCAAGAAAGAAGAGCTGCAGAATATATGACTCATGCACCACTAGGATCTCTTAATTCAGTTGGAGGAGTGGCAACTGAAATTAATTCAGTTAATTATGTATCACCAAGAAGCTGGTTAACGACATCACATTTTTTCTTGGGCTTCTTTTTATTCATAGGTCATTTATGGCATGCAGGTAGAGCACGAGCTGCTGCTGCAGGATTTGAAAAAGGAATAAATAGAGAAAATGAAGCTGTTTTATCAATGCGACCTTTAGATTAAAGATATCAAGTATTAAAGCAAAATAAGAAAGAATATTAAGAGCTAAATAGTATATTGTATCAATAAACAAATAATTTAACTATCCTTGAAAAAACAAGGATAGTATTTTTAAGAGATATTCTGATAATATATAATAAAAATCCATATGTTAACAACATATTAATTAAAATAATGCAACTCAACATATATCTCATAAAACATCCAATAATACAAATATTATCTCATTCAATAAATCAATTAAAAGAACAAAAACAAAACACTATATGCTTAGAAGATAAACTAAAAATTAGATCTCTAGGCTTACTTATGATACATGAAATTGTACGAAAATGGATTAAACTACAAAGTATTTATATTAAGAAAATTCATCACAGTGAGAAAATCTACTTATTGAATAATAAACAATCATTTTGTATTGTTACAAATATAGCTAATACCTATGAAATAATTCTAGAAATTGAAGCAATATTACCAAATATTGCTATCATAAATGCCAATACTGAAGAATTAAATATAAGCCAGAATATTCATAGCGACAAAGTAATTATTTTGGAAAAATTCTTAAACAAAAAAGAAATTATAAAAATAATTAATTATTTAACTGTCAACAAAAACATTCCTATTAATCAGATCAAAATAGTATGTCTATCATGCAGCGAAAAAGAACTTGAAAAAATTAGTCAAGAATATAAAAATTTAGATATATATACAAGTCGAATTATTAATAATAAATAATTAAAATGAATCTTATAACGCATTCAGTAAATTTAATATTTACATCTGTAGCCAATTTTTCTGAAATCTACTTAATTTTAATATTACTAAAATTATCTTTAGCATGGCTGCCAACAGTAAATTGGTACAATGAACCATTTTGCTCCTTAAACAGATTAACAGACCCATATTTAAAATTATTCAGAGGAACTATACCGATGATTTTTGGCATGGACATGTCACCTATGCTAGGTATTATATTCCTGCAATGCTTAACAGTTATATTTAACAATATAAGAATTGAATCTACAATATAAGCAAATAATATAAATAGTTGATATTTTATCGTTATAGTCTATAATAAAGCGAAGAAAAAATAAAATAAATAATATGTTAAAAATAAGACTTAAAAAATTCGGAAGAAAAAAAAGTGCTGCCTATCGAATAATTGCGATAGATAGTAGAAAAAAAAGAGATGGAAGAGCAATTGAAGAATTAGGATTCTATAATCCCATAACAAAAGAAAAGAAAATTAACATAGATCAAATTAAAAAAAGAATACAAAATGGAGCACAAGTAACTTTGAGTATTCAAAAAATAATTAATCAAGCAATTTAATTAATGCAGCTCATATTTATTCAGGAGGATAATTTGACAGAATTTACATTTAAGGTTTTATGGCTAGATAACAATGTAGCAATCGCAGTTGATCATATAATAGGTGACAACACAAGTCCATTAACATCTTATTTTTTTTGGCCTAGAAACGATGCCTGGGAACAATTAAGATCAGAATTAGACTCTAAGCCATGGATTGCAGAAGTGCAAAAAATCGATTTATTAAATAAAGCAACAGAAATAATTAATTTTTGGCAAGAAAAAGGTAAAAATAAATCAATAGCAGAAGTTGAAGAAAAATTTCCTGATTTTATTTTTACAGGAAGTAGTTAAAAATCGAATACTAAAAAAATAATTATGGAGTTTAATATAAATATAAAAAACATATATGAAAAAAAAAGATAAACTTAAAAAAAAATAAACTTACTTTTAGCCAGTTTGAAAATTTTAAATACATATCAAGAAGACAAATATTCAATTAATTATTCATCTTCTTATTTAAAAAACTTTTTTGTAATAAAAAATAAAAATTTAAATCAAGAAGTTAACATACATTATCATAAAAACTATAAATTTCTTGATGTCATGACATATATTTATATAATTTATCATTTATCTAATCAATCTTCAATTAATCAAATAATATTAGAAATTTTAAAAAATTATAAAGAGCACAAACAAAAGAATTATATCACAATTCAATATATCAAAAAATTTCGTTATATTTATTGCAAAATGAACAATTGCTATAATAACTTAAGTTATTATAATAATCATAAAATTGATGAAATAGCAATAAAATATCTTTATATAGTAAATCAAATTCAAGAAAAAGGTTTATTTTTTCTTGTTAAATACTTGCATTGTTCAATTAACCAGTAAAACAAGAAAAAATAGTAATATTAACTTTCTATTTTCTCAGAAATTATACATTCTGTTGTTAAAATCATGGAAGCAATTGAAGAAGCGTTTTGTAAAGCAGAACGTGTTACTTTAGAAGGATCAATAATACCATGGGCATACATATCTACAATCGTACCCTGACTTGCATCATATCCAACAGAAAATTCACGTTTTTTAATTTTTTCAACCACAACAGGACCATTAAGACCTGCATTTTCTACTATGCAAGTTAAAGGCGCAAGTAATGCTTTTTCAACAATAAATGCACCCACTAATTCTTCATCGAACAGATTATCTTGAGACCATGTATGCAAAAGTTCCGATAAATGAACCAAGGTAGATCCTCCGCCAGGAACAATACCCTCCTCAATTGCAGCTTTAGTGGCATTAATAGAATCTTCAAGACGTAATTTCTTATCTTTCATTTCAGTTTCAGTAGCAGCACCAACCTGAATAACTGCAACGCCACCAGAAAGTTTAGCTAAGCGCTCTTGCAATTTTTCTTTTTCATAACTATTAGAATTTGCTTGAATTTGACGTCTGATTTGATCACATCGCAGCTGGATAGAATTCTTGTTTTCATCTGACATAATTGTTGTAGAATCTTTATTAACACATACTCTTCTAGCAACGCCAAGCTGATTTAAAGTAACATCCTCAAGCATAAGACCAATATCATCAGTAATTACTTGCCCAGAGGTTAAAATAGCTATATCTTCAAGCATTGCTTTTCTTCTATCGCCAAAACCAGGAGCTCTAACTGCAACAACATTAATGATACCTCTTAATTTATTTACAACAATAGTTGCTAAAGCCTCCTTTTCTATATCTTCAGCAATAATCAACAGAGGACGATTAGTTTTAGCAACCTGTTCTAGTATAGGCAACAATTCTTGCTGTATTAAAGTAATCTTTTTGTCTGTCAACAAAATATAAGGATTATCTTGAACAACTTCCATTCTAGAAGAATCTGTAACAAAATATGGAGAAATAAAGCCCTTGTCAAATTTCATTCCTTCCTTAATTTCTAAAGAAGTAACAGTTGATTGGCCTTCTTCTAAAGATATAATGCCTTCTTTCCCCACTTTTTGAATCGCATTAGCAATCATTTCTCCTGTCTCTAAATCATTACCAGCAGAAATTGAAGCAACTTGAATAATATCACGAACATCATTAACTGGACGAGAATATTCAGCTATCTTAGATACAAGAAATTTAACTGCTTTTTCAATACCTTTTTTTAAAATCATAGGATTAGCACCAGAGGCCACGTTTCGCAATCCTTGCTTAACAATCGCATGCGCTAAAACAGTAGCGGTTGTAGTACCGTCGCCAGCTATATCATTAGTTTTAGAGGCAGCTTGTCTAATTAAAGCAACACCTGTATTTTCAAGGAAATCCTGCAACTCTATTTCTTTAGCGATAGTTACACCATCATTAAGAATTTGAGGAGAGCCAAATTTTTTTTCAAGAACTACATTACGACCTTTAGGACCTAATGTTACAGAAACAGCTTTAGCTAAAATATCCATACCTTTTTCTAAAGCTTTACGAGCATTGTCGTGATACAAAATTACCTTACTCATGATTGAATGCAAAAATATTTTAATGAAAGAAATATATATTTAAGATTTAAATATCATACACAGTGAAATTAAAAATATCAATTTGAATAAAATTAAAAAGATAAACAGCATAAAATTAATGATATAATATATTTAGAAATAGGGCTTGTAGCTCAGTGGATTAGAGCACGTGGCTACGAACCACGGTGTCGGGGGTTCGAATCCCTCCTTGCCCGATAAAATTTAATACAAGAAAAATTAAATAAAAGAATTATGCAGCCATCGCGAGGAACAAAAGATATACTTCCTAATGAAATCATATTATGGCAAACTATATATGATAAAGTTAAAAATATTCTAACACTATCTGACTATAAAGAGATCAGGACACCTATATTTGAAAATACAGAGATATTTAAAAGAAGCATAGGAAGTGATACAGATATCATTAATAAAGAAATGTATAGCTTCAAAGATCGAGGTGGAAGAGATATTACGTTAAGACCTGAAGGTACAGCGAGTGTTATTAGGGCATTTCTTAGCAATAAATTATATGCAAGTAATGAAATTCATAGAATGTGGTATTTAGGTCCCATGTTTAGATATGAAAGACCACAAGCAGGAAGACAAAGACAATTTCATCAATTAGGCGTAGAGTGCATTGGCAGCTATAATTCATTAGCAGATGCTGAAGTAATAAGATTGGCAGAAAAAATTTTAAATGAATTAAACTGCATTAATTATACAATAGAAATTAATTGCATAGGGAATCAAAAAGAACGTGATGTATATAAAAAAAAATTAACAGAATATTTATTAAAATATGAACAAGATTTAAACGAAGAATCAAAACGAAGAATCAAAACAAATCCTTTAAGAATTCTAGACAGTAAAGATCAAAAAGTTCAGGAAATTTTAACAAATGCACCTCAAATTGCATCACATCTAGAACTCGATTCTTTACAGCATTTTAATGAATTACGCGAACATTTAAATAATTCAAATATAAAATATACAATTAATAAAAATTTAATTCGAGGATTAGATTATTATAATTGTACTGCTTTTGAAATTAAAACTGACTCAGAATATCAACAAAATGCCATTTGTGGAGGAGGAAGATATGATCAATTAATTCAACAACTTGGAGGACCAAATATTCCTTCCGTTGGATGGGCAATAGGAATAGAAAGACTTATAAAAGAAATTAAAAAAACATTTGTAGTTAATAACAATAAAAATATAATTTACTTAGCTAATTACGGGACAAAAGCTAGAAAAGAAATATGGAAAATAATTAATATTTTAGAACAAGAAAAAATCGCTTTCCATTTAGATTTAAGCAATAATAACTTTCAAAAACAATTGAAAAAAGCACATAAAATTGGTGCAAAATTATGCATTTTACTAGGCAACAATGAAATAGAAAACAATATTTTAACAATTAAAAATATGGATACAGGAGAACAAACGCAAATCTCTTGTGATAATATATATAATTACTTTAAAAGCATAAAAAAATCATTACACTTGACAAATTAAAACAAATTGTAAATCATAATTATATTAATGGGGTGTAGCCAAGTGGTAAGGCAGCGGACTTTGACTCCGCCATTCGCAGGTTCGAATCCTCCCACCCCAGGTTCAATAGCAAAATCAACTATAGTTCAAAACAATACCAAGTTATAAATGAGGAGATTTAAAAAAAAGACAATATACATTACAATAAGCAATAAATAAAAAACTATTTCATCATTTTATGGCATTCATTCAATTTATTAAAGGCATTAAAGAAACAACAGTTGCAGATGTAAGTCTAACAAGATCCAAAGACGGTAGTACAGGTACTGCAAAATTTAGATTCAATAATCCAGATATTCTCCAATCAGGAATGGAAAAGAAGGGGGATATTAAAGGCATGTATTTAAATGATGAAGAAGGAGAATTAATGACAACAGATGTAAGCGCGAAATTTATTAACGGAAAACCACAAGGCATAGAATGTCTTTATATAATTAAAAGTCCTGAAGAGTGGGATAGGTTTATGCGATTCATGGAAAGATACGCCAACATTAATAATCTTTCTTTTACAAAAGCATCATAAAATAAATAAATTCATGAAGTAATTAATTTTTAAACTTTTATAGAATTGCTATAAAAATTACTAAGTAAACTTATGATTATTAAAATTATTAAATTGTAAAAGACATGAAAGTTTCCTGGAAATGTATAAATAAATTAATCAATCTACGATATATTACATTAAGTCAATTTACGCAAAAAATTACAGAAGCTGGTTTTGAAATAGAAAAAATCAGCAATATATATAGTATTAATGATTTAATTATTGAATTAAACATTACATCTAATAGACTAGACATATGTAACTTCAAAGGATTGGCTAAAGAAATTAGGGCTATATTTAATTTAAAATTTTCTGATTTCACAATTATCAACAAATCACAAAAAATACAGTTGAATAACTATGCATTATCCAATAATCATATGTTATTGAATCAAATAATAGGAATTAATATAATTACAAATTTACAATTAAAATCATCACCCATATGGTTAATTGATTATTTGAAAACATACAATATAAAAAGCGGCCATATATTAGATGATATTTGTAATTATATTAAAATAAAATGGAATCAAGATATTTACATATTTAATATTTCTAAAATAAAACATAATACCATTCGGCAAATATTATTAAATTTACAAAAAAACAATAATTTAAGAACAAATCTTACAATACAAGAAAACAATGAATTTGCAGATATATTAAATTATTTGTCAAAAAACAATCAGAAAAAAAAAATAAATAATTGCATTTATCATTTTAAAAAATCTGATTGGAATATCACAAAAATTATATTAATCAATATCAACAATCATCATCATAATTGCCAAAATTATTTTATTGATGCAGAGCAAGAAGCACTTGTTATGATTTCAACACTTTGTAAAGGAATAACAGGAAAATCATACAATAATTATTCTTACAGTCAAACTCAAGAATCGATTATTTCAATAAAAAAACAGGAAATAAATCGCATACTTGGGCCAACTAAGCAAAATAATTATAAGTTTTTATCTACAAAAAATATAATAGAAATACTGAAACAAGCCAATTTATATATTTTGTACAAAAACAAACAATTCTTCGTTAAAGTTCCGAAAGAAAGAAGTCAAGATCTTAAGAGAAAAATTGATATAATTGAAGAAATTAGTAGAATTCACGGATTTAAAAATTTTATTGACTCCATGCCTCAGAAAAAGAAAAGAAACGAAGGTCAATATAAAAAAACAGTTATATTAAAAAAAATAAGACAAATATTATATAACTACGGACTTCATGAGGCAATTAATTCTTCTTTAATTCAATTAATTGATAGGCAAAAAAATATTAAAATACATAATTCGCTATCAGCAGATCAATCACATTTAAGAAGCAATTTAATTCGAGGATTAATTAACAATTATTTATATAATATTAATCAACAAAATGATTGCGTAGAACTTTTTGAAATAGGAGAAGTGTTTGAACTTAAAGAATCGCAAGCAATAAATAGTAGACAAATAACTCATTTGGCATGTATTTTAAAAAATAATATTTTTACAAGAAAATATTGGTCAGAAAAACCATATTCAATTGACTGGTTTCATGCTAAAGGTATATTTGAAGAATTATTCGAAAAAATAGAAGCAGGCATTGATTGGATAGATGAAAGCATGCATGAAAATCAAGTAATAAATGAAACTATTCAAGATTTAATCAATTTTTGCAAACCTAACAGAAGATCATTACTTATAAGCAATGAAACAAATAATATCATAGGAATGTTTGGAGAATTAAATAGTAAATATCAACAAGACATTAAAGGCAAAGACAGTGTATATGTTTTCGAAATTAATGTCAATAAATTAATTGAAACTATTCAATCTAAAAAACATTTAGAACATAGAATGACTCCATATTCATTGTATCCATATGTTATTCGAGACATTTGCATCACGCTAGAAGAGAAAAAAAATATTAAGTCAATTAAAGAAATTATTTATAAGACTAATAGTAAATCAATAGAATCAGTAAAAATCTTTAACGAATATTTCAATAAATCAAAAGCATTAAGATCTGTTGGATTAAGAATTCAATACCGAGAATTTAATAAAACACTTAATCAATTTGACTTAGATGAAATTGATAAAAATATACAACTATTATTAAATCAATTATAATTATTTTCTTAACATATAATAGAGCAAGACATAAGCCGGATTTTGTTCTTATTGCATAATCGTATAAACAAACTACGCAAAAAGGGCAATCATTAATCTAGAGTATATAAAAATTTATCAATTTACTTCAATGCAGTATTAATTCATATAATTAGTACGCCATAATAATAAAGAAAACTATAGCTAATCGAGTACTTTGCTCTAATACGGGGTTTACCTAGCAAACATCTTGATAATATTTCTGGTACGCTCTTACCGCACCATTGCACCCTTACCTTAATTAATGATTTAAAAACACAAATAGGCGGTTTATTTCTGTAGCACTATCCTCATAGTCGCCTATACTGCAATTTATACAGCTATATATCTTTAAATAGAGCCCGGACTTTCCTCAGACTTGCATAAAGCCCGCGATTGCCTGCGCTTACTCTATTAAATTCATGATACATGATGAAAAATAATAAATAAAGAATATATAATTCAACTTAACATCACAATCAAATAATGAGCCATTATTCTTGCAATAAAGGAAAAAAATTTATAGAAATATTAAGAAAATATGATTATCAGTTAAATAAAGGAGATATTGTAGCTGGAACAATATTGTATCAAGAAAATCAAGGATTTTTAGTTAATATAGGCGACAAAATTACAGGATATTTACCATACGAAGAAATATATATAAATAGAAATCAAGTAAAATCTAGTTTTAATTCTATTCTTAATACAACGAGAGAATTTTTTGTTCTAGCATGCAATTTGAAAAAACAACAAACTATTGTATCAATTAAAAGACTTGAATACATTAGAGGCTGGAAAAGACTTAGGCAAATTAAGGATAATCAAATAATCTTTAATCTACCTATAGTGAACGTTAATAAGGGCGGTATAATAATTTGCATTGAAGGTATTCAAGGATTTATACCAAATTCACACATATCAAATAGATTAAATTACGTCAATTCAAATCAAAAATATATTCAAGGCAAAATTTTAACAGCCAATGAAAAAAGTAATCAAATTATTATTAGCAATAAAAGTGCATTACTATCTCTATCTAAACATAAATTTAAAATAGGTGAATTAATGTATGGAAAAATTATTAAAATTAAACATTATGGACTTTTCATAGAGATTTTCAATATAATTGGATTACTTCATGTATCAGAAGTCAGCTTTAATCACATAAAAAATTTACATAAAATGTTTCAAGTTAACAAATTCATTAAAATAAAAATACTTTATGTCAATAATAAGCAGGGAAAATTATATGTTTCTAGAAAACAATTTGATGAATAAAATAAAAATATTAATTTTTATCCTCCGCCAACGATAGTAATAATTTCCAGAGAATCATTGTTATTCAAATAAAAGGAATCAAAAGAGTTGGGGCGTAATATTTGAGACTTATTATATTCAATAATAACCGCATCTATATTAAAATCTAAATATAGCAGTATATCTTTTAGTGACATATTATTAAAACAGTTAAAAGGTTGACCATTAACGAAAATTGTACTATATTTGATGTTCATGTAATATTATAAAATAAAAGATAAACTATAGTAAATAATTAAATAATTTAATTATTTAATATATAAACAGGTAAGAAAGAAATGATTATAATATAAATATCGAAATTACTTAATTTAAACAATATGGCGGATGTAGCCAAGTGGTTACGGCAATGGATTGTGACTCCATTATTCGCGGGTTCGAATCCCGTCATTCGCCCTGTATTTAAGAATTTAAAATTAATTGAACTAATTCTGTTCTATTGCGTGTTCGAGTTTTTAACAAAAGACGACTTACGTACTTTTCAACATTTCTAATTTTTAAATTTAATTTTACAGCAATTTCTTTATTCATGTAACCCTGAAGCAATAAATATAGAACATCTCGTTCTTTGCTTGTTAAGTTAAATAAAATTCCACTAGAGGAATGAGATTGATGAAACGAATCAAAATATTTAATATGAGAACATAAGCTATTAATGAGAGACAGTAATTCTTGCGGATTAAAGGGTTTTATTAAGTATGCACAGCATCCAAGATCATAGCCTTTAATTCGATCATAAGTCATTCCTTTAACAGTCAACAAAACAACAGGTATATAAGATAAACGCTTATCGGATTTTAAAATCTTAATGAAATCATATCCCGTTAATTGAGGCATGATAACATCAGTAACTATAATATGAGGCCTACTAACTTTGATAAGAAAAAGAGCAGATGAAACATCGGAAGCATCTTGAACAGAAAAACCACTGGAAGACAAATAACTAGAGAGAGAGTTACGCAAAGAAGAATCGTCATCTACTAATAAAACAGTTTTCATTTAAAACATTTAATTCAATAATACGATAGCAAGATTATAAAAAATAAATAAAAAAACTTTATGCAATGGATAAATAATTTTTTCGACAATAAAATACCTTTCTACATATATCAACTCAATCAAGGAGATGCAATTATTTATACATCAAAAAATAGTAATAAAATAATTATTTTGAGCGGAGTAATATATATAATGCAGATTTTTACCAATCAAGAAAAATTACCCTTAGCTATTTTAAGTAATAATCATATTATACACTTAGATCACAAAATGCCTAAAAACAAATATTACTATGAAATTACAGCTATAAAAAGAACATATCTGATAAGCTTTAAATCTGAATACAAATATGGTCATAAAAAATTACTGAATTCTTTAATGCAGCCATTAGTTGAATCATATAAAATGACATTAAATGCACATATCAAAATGCAACAAATATTAATTCATAAATATATTCAATATCGTTTTTTGCAGTTAATAATTTTTTTATGTAAAGAGTTTGGATATATTAATAAAGAAGAAGTTATTATACCATTTAAAATAAATCAACAAGAATTGGGCTTCATAATAGGAAGTAATAAAAAAAACATAAATCAAATTATCAGTAAATTTAAAAGATATGGACTCATTAAGTATTCTTCAAAAAAAATAATTTGCATATCCAATATTTTCTCATTTACATCATTTACTTTATACTAAAATTATTTACACTAATTATAGTCAGAATAGTAATTAAACTGTTATAATAACTAAAATTCAATAAAGCAGTAGCTTAAATGCAATATAAAATATATCAATATAATGCAAATAAATAATGGGCAAAGTATATGATTGGTTTGAAGAAAGATTAGAAATTCAAGCAATTGCTGATGATATTACAAGTAAATATGTGCCTCCACATGTTAACATTTTTTACTGTATTGGAGGAATTGTATTTACATCTTTTTTAATACAAGTTGCTAGTGGTTTTGCAATGACTTTTTACTATAGGCCAACTGTAACTGAAGCATTTTCATCTGTTCAATACATAATGACAGAAGTTAATTTTGGTTGGCTTATAAGATCTATACATAGATGGTCAGCAAGTATGATGGTGTTAATGTTAATCCTGCATGTTTTTAGAGTATATTTAACAGGAGGATTTAAGAAACCACGTGAATTAACTTGGGTTACAGGTGTAATATTGGCCGTATTAACAGTTTCATTTGGAGTTACAGGGTATTCATTGCCCTGGGATCAAATAGGATACTGGGCTGTAAAAATCGTAACAGGAGTACCAGAAGCAATACCTGTAGTTGGAGGAACAATTGTTGAATTACTTAGAGGAAGTGTAAGCGTTGGTCAAAGCACTTTAACTAGATTTTATAGTCTTCATACATTTGTATTACCATTATTAACAGCAGTATTTATGCTTATGCATTTTTTAATGATTCGCAAACAAGGAATATCGGGACCTTTATAAAAAATAAATAAAATAAAAAATATGTCAATAATCAAAAAACCTGATTTAGCAGATCCTAAATTAAGAGCAAAATTAGCAAAGGGGATGGGGCACCATTATTATGGAGAACCTGCATGGCCCAACGATTTACTGTATATGTTTCCAGTTGTTATATTAGGAACTATAGCGTGCAATATAGGCCTGGCAATTTTAGAACCATCGGGAATTGGAGAAGCAGCAAATCCATTTGCAACACCTCTTGAAATATTGCCAGAATGGTACTTTTTTCCTACTTTTAATTTGTTAAGAGTTATACCAAATAAATTAATTGGCGTATTATCAATGGCATCAGTACCTGCAGGATTAATTACTGTACCATTTATAGAAAGTATTAATAAATTTCAAAATCCTTTTCGAAGACCAATTGCAACTACAGTATTTTTAATAGGAACTGTAATTACTGTATGGCTAGGCATAGGAGCAACAATGCCGTTATCTAAAGCAATTACATTAGGTTTATTATAAAACAATTAATCGCAATCTAGATAACGATAAATAGCATTTAATTGGAAATTCTAATTTCCAATTAAATGCTAAAAAAATTATTTAATTAAAACCTTAGCTCCAACTTTCTCTAGCTCTTCTTTAATTTGATTAGCGTCATCTTTAGAAATAGATTCTTTCACTGACTTTGGCACCGACTCTACTAACTCTTTTGCTTCTTTAAGACCTAAGGACGTTAAAGAACGAACAGCTTTTAGAATTGCTATTTTTTTAGCAGCTGGTACTTCTTCTAGAATAACATCAAATTCTGTTTTTTCTTCAATCTCTTCTGAAGATGAAGAAGCTACTGAAGGCGCTGTAACCACTCCAGAAGCAGCAACAACTGAAGAATCAACACCAAAAACATCTTCAATTTGCTTAACTAATTCAGCAGCTTCTAATAAAGTTAAAGATTTCAACTGCTCAACAATATCATTAATTTTTGCAACCATACTATATTATCCAATAAATAATCAAAAACTATCAAATAAAAATAAGAAAAATATTAAAATTATAACGCAATTTTACTATCACGCAATAAATTGATATCAATATTAAGAGATGGACCCATTGTACTAGATAAATAAAAAGATTTCCAGTATTTACCTTTTGCACCAGGAGGACGATGTTTATCAATAGATTCTTGCAAAGCTTTTAAATTTGCGCTTAAATCACTCAGGGAAAAATTCAATTTACCTAAAGGAACATGCACTATACCTGACTTATCAATCCTATATTCTAATTTACCTGCTTTAAAATCATTAATTGCTGATTTTAAATCATTAGTTACAGTACCAGCTTTAGGAGAAGGCATTAAACCTCTAGGTCCTAAAAGGCGTCCCAATTTTGCAATTGATAACATAACATCAGGAGTAGCTATTAACTTATCGAAATTAATTTGACCATTTAAAATATCAGCTATCAGATCTTCGTGACCAACTACATCAGCTCCACAATACAAAGCCTCTGCAGCCTTTTCACCTTTTGCAATTACAGCAACTCTAATAGTCTTACCTGTACCTTTTGGTAAAATTACAGAAGCCCTTAATTGTTGATCTGAATATTTAGGATCTAAACCAAGAACAATATGAGCCTCTAGTGTTTCCACAAAAGAAACATTAGATAATTGCTGCAGAAGAGCCAATGCTTTATCAGGAGCATAACAATGATTTATGTTTACTTGATTTAATATTAAAGAAAAACGACGAGAACGTTTACGCATTACACCTCCTTAATCACTGATATAAATACCCATACTTTTAGCTGTACCAGCCACAATTAACATAGCCTTATTTAAATCTTGAGTATTTAAATCTTGCATTTTTACTTGAGCAACTTCCTTTAATTGACTCCGAGAAATAGAGGCAACTCTTTGACGATTCGGTATTGATGAACCCTTTGAAATACCAACTTTTTTAGCTAACAATACAGAAGCTGGTGGAGTCTTAAGAATAAAAGAAAAGCTACGATCTTCATAAATAGAAATTTCAACTGGTATAACTAAACCAACTTTATCAGCTGTCTTTGCATTGTATTCTTTACAAAATGCAACAATATTAGCGCCATATTGACCTAAGGCAGGGCCAACAGGAGGAGCTGGTGTTGCTTTGGCAGCCATTAATGCTAATTTAACAAAACCAACAACTTTTTTTGACATATTTATAATTTATATAACGTTAAGAAGGAAAAATTAAATCAGAAATACAATAAACTTTTAATAAAAATCAAAAATAATTTATGAATTTTCAAACAAAAAGTTTAATCACAATCAGTATACTATAAAATTTAAATGACAAGTCTTAAAATTTCTAATAAAGATTAAAAATAATAAAATAAATTTAAAAAACATATAATATTACTTTTTATATTTTTCATATATAATTTTAATTCTAAAATATTATTTGATTTGAGTATAAAATCATATAATTAAATAAAAATAATAATAGTCAGCTAAATTCATAAAAGAATTAAAATGCATTAAATAATTTAAGATATCATCAAAATTACTAATTGAAACAATAAAATTAAATGAAATTTTATGAAATAAATTTAAATACAATAAATATTGTTTGAATTCAAATAAGTGAAAAACTTATAAAAAGCAAGCAGAAATAGGATACTTAATAAAGCAATGATTTGAATACACGCCTTGAAGGACTTGAACCCTCGACATTAGGTTTTGGAAACCTACGTTCTACCAACTGAACTAAAGGCGTATAGATTGACTATAACTTAAAGTCAAAAAATAGTAAAGCAAGAAATATCATTCTTCATTAATTAAACTTTATATTTAAGCATTACAATATTCAATATGAATTTATCAAAAATAGAGCTTAAAAGATACAATAGGCAAATAATTATTGATAACATAGGTATTAACGGACAAATGCGATTGAAAAAAGCAAAAATTTTAATTATTGGCGCTGGAGGCTTAGGATGCCCCATATTATTATATCTAGCTTCTTCTGGCATTGGACACATAGGAATACTTGATTATGACACAATTGATAAATCAAATTTAAATCGACAGATATTATATGCAGAAAAAGATGAAAAAATACTAAAAACAAAAGCTGCACAAGAAAAAATAAATATTCTCAATTCCCATTGTCAAATTATTGCTTACAATATTAAATTAAATTCAAATAATAGCCTAGATATTATTAAAAAATATGACATAATTGTCGATGCAAGTGATAATTTTAACACAAGATACGTAATTGACTTTGCTTGTCACAAGCTTCATAAACCTCATATATATGGAGCAATTCAAGAATTTGAAGGACAAATATGTGTCTTTAACTATAAAGATAACTTAAGATATTCTAGCATATATCCTCATGATTTAAATTTAGAAAACAATAATAATTGCAATATTTCAGGAGTAATAGGAGAAATAACAGGTACAATAGGAATACTTCAAGCAACTGAAGTTATTAAAATAATTTTAGGAATAGGAGATATATTAAATAAAAAAATAATTAACTATAATTTATTAAAAGCATCATTTAAATCACATTACATAACATCAATAAGAGATAAGAATAATAAGCTTAAAAAATCAGACAATAATGCTTGGAAAAAATCAATTATTTCACAATACATAATCAATAAACTAAATAGTAACAAGATTCTTATTATAGACATAAGAAATAAAAGAGAATTTCACAAAAAGCATCCAGTATATTCAATAAATATACCTCTAAGATATCTTAAATTCAAAAAAGCGATTGAATTTCTATATAATCAATGTAATAAAAGAATAATAATTTTATATTGCAACAATATATCAAGGTCAATTATAGCATCAAAATTCCTGTATAAAAATAATATTAATCGTCATTATATTTTAAAAGAAAAGTAAGTTATAGAATACTATATTTTATAAACATATCAAAAAGTCAAAAATAATAAATATAACGATTGCAGAAAGAATTAAAAATACTTACAATTGTAATTAATATTTTTTGACAAATTTTTAATTAGCAACAATTAGATAATCATTATGAAAAAAACTTGCACAATTCTCATAAAAAAAGACACATTATCTTTAGGTAAAAAAGGCAATATTAAGCAAGTTCGTCCAGGCTATGCATTTAATTATTTAGTTCCCAAAGGTATTGCATCAATTGCCACAAAGGGAGAAATTAAGCACAATAAGATGCTTCAAGATGCTCAAAAAGAAAAATTTGCTATTGAAATTATAAAAGGAGAGCAAATTAAAAATCATTTAGATAAAATTTATAAAATAAATATCAGAAAAAAGACAGGAGAAAATCAGCAAATTTTTGGCCGCATCAATGAAAAAGACATAATACAAAAGATCACAGAATTTAGTGGACAGATAATAAAAAAAAATCATATTAAAATTCCGGAAATTAAAACTATAGGAACATATTGGATAAGAATAGAAATTCTAGAAAAAATTGATTGTAATCTCAAGCTTAATATAATACCACAAGATATTTAATCAGTAAAAATTTTAATAATAGATATAAGCACAATATTATGTTGAGCTTTTATTAGACCTTAAAAGAATCGATAAAATATTATTAAACATAAACCAGTGGCAACTTCTAAATTAGCTTATACTTTTAATTCAATCAAGAAAATAAGAATTTAAAGAAAAATAACATTATTTATCAATGCATAATGATCAATCAATTATTAATAATTTTCACTTACTTTTTCCGCAAAATCATTTAGCCGAAGAAATTTTAATAGGAAATATATTAATTAATTCAAAATTATTAATTAACATTATATCAAAAATAAGAATACAATCATTTTTTTTAGAATGTCATCAAATTATATACATGCATTTAATTGCCATACATCAATTCAATAAATTGCATCCTATACAATTATTGGATGAATTGGCAAAAAATCAAATACTAATTAAAATTGGTGGCATTAATAAAATAATAGAATTAATGAAACAGAGTCAAATATTTACACCAAACATTAACACATATATATATTTAGAAGAATTAATTAACGTAATTAATGCTGAATACAGCAGAAGATTAATGATGCAATATGGATATAACATTATTCAATTAGCTTCAACTAAAAAACTATCATCTAATGCACTTAACAACAAGGCTTCTTATTATCTTGAACTAACAAACAAAAAAATTGATCAAGATAATAAAAATAATTTAATTAGCAATTTTTTACTTGAATTAAATCCGGCAACAAATATTGATAAAAAAAATAAAAAGAAAAGGCTATTTTTCAAATCAGGCTTCAAAGAACTTGACTCGTTAATAGGAGGATTAACAAGCGGAAATTTAATTATAATAGCAGGAAGACCAGGAATTGGAAAAACTTCATTTGTTATTAATATTATAGGCAATATATTAAAAAAATATAATTGTAATTCATTTATATTTAGTCTTGAAATGTCTAGCAAGCAAATCTTAGAGAAAATTATTTCGAGTATAACAAAAATACCTATTGCAAATTTAACACTCAATCAAATTAATAAAACTCAATGGGAAATTGTAAAAAATATCTGTAATCAATTATTGCAAAAGAAAATACATATCAACGATACAAGCAATATCTCAATTGAATATATTGAATACAATATCAAAATTATTAAACAAAAAAAAGAAACAATAAATATATTGACTATAGATTATTTACAACTATTACAATCTCATTATGCATATGAAAATAATAGGGTGCAACAATTAAGCTATATAACTCGAAAATTAAAACTATTATCTCAGCAATTAGGTATACCTTTTATTGTATTATCTCAATTAAATCGAGGCATTGAAAATAGAGTAAATAAAAAACCTCTTTTATCAGACTTAAGAGAAAGTGGATGCATTTATTTAAATCAATGCATAAACGTCAAAATACTAGAATCAGCGCACATATACACTTTATATCAATATATGCACATTATGCATATCGAAAAAATCTTATGGATTAATAAAATATCTAATACAAAGAGAAAAAAACAAGAATTGTTGCATGATATAAAAAATATTTGCTTAATTCTTAAGCATGAATATATATTTCAAAATATTATTAAAGAAAATACGAAATTAAATCAAGTAAAAACAACGCACAATCATCAATATTTTTGTCGTAACACATGGATTCAGCAATCAGATTGCTCGGAAAATTCAACAATTGAAACAAGTCAGTCAAAGCACAGAACAAATCTTTATATAGTGCAAATTATTGCTTTTCAATATAAAAAAACTTATGACATTAATATTAATAGTTTTTTTTATTTTAAATGCAACAACATAATATTACATAATTCTATTGAACAAGATGCTGATATAGTTATTATGTTACATGAACAATCTAAGGAAGAATATAAAAATACAGAAAATAAAATTATAGATATAACCTTATGTAAAAACCGAAACGGACCAACTGGATCATTTCAATTAATGTTTTCATCAAAGAGTACAAATTTTAATAATATTGACAATAAAAAAGAAGAAAAATTAATATAAAAGGTAATTGAACTAATTACCTTGAAATTATCTTATATATCTGATATTCTTATTTCATATGAAAGCCGGGATAGCTCAGTTGGTAGAGCAGTGGACTGAAAATCCTCGTGTCACCAGTTCAAATCTGGTTCCTGGCATAGTGTAGTATAATAATAACTAATTCACAACTTCTAATTTTTCTCCCAATAATACTTTAACAACACCATTGTCAGATACATCAACCACAGCGCTATCACCTTCTTTAATATTACCTGAAAGAACTTCCTCAGCCAAACTATCTTCCAGCAATCTCATAACAGCACGACGTAATGGGCGAGCTCCATAACTAGGATTATAACCCTCATCAACTAATCGGTTTTTAAAACGACTTGTCACACTTAATTCAATATCTTGCTGTTTAATGCGATCAAAAACTTCTTTTAACATAATATCAGCAATTTCTGTTACTTCGTCCTTAGTTAATTGTCTGAAAACAATAATCTCATCTAAACGATTTAAAAACTCAGGACGAAAATACTGCTTCAATTCTTCGTTCACTAAAGATTTAATGCGATTGTACTGAGATTCAACTTGAGATTCACCCAACTCAAAACCAAGGCCACCTCCACCTTTTTCAATAACTTTAGAACCTATATTGGAAGTCATAATTAATAAAGTATTCTTAAAATCAATTGTGCGGCCTTTAGCATCAGTTAATCTACCATCTTCCAAAATTTGCAATAATAAATTAAAAATATCCGGATGAGCTTTTTCAATTTCATCAAATAAGATCACTGTGTAAGGACGCTTTCTCACGGCTTCAGTTAAATAACCACCTTCACTATAACCAACATAACCTGGAGGAGATCCTATAAGCTTTGAAACAGTATGTCTTTCCATATATTCAGACATATCTAAACGAACCATAGCTTCTTGAGAGCCAAAAAAATAAGACGCTAAAGCCTTGGTCAACTCTGTTTTACCAACACCTGTAGGACCTGAGAAAATAAAGCTGGCAATTGGTCTGCTGGGATTTTTTAAGCCCACTCTTGCTCTCCTAATAGCTCTAGATACAGCAACAACAGCTTCATCTTGACCAATTATGCGACCATGCAAAGTTTCTTCCATGTGCATTAGTTTTTCTGATTCACTTTTTGTTAATTTAGTTACAGGTATGCCAGTCCAAAAAGCAACAATTTCTGCTATATCCTCTTCAGTAACAACAGGATCTTCAATCTTTAATTCAGGCTCACTTTTTTTACTTTGAGCAATAGCTGCTATCTGAGCTTTTATTTCCATTTCACGAGTTCTGTACTGCTCTGCCTTTTCATACTTTTGAGCTCTAATAGCCTCATCTTTAGTTTTAAGTAAAGATCTTAACTCTTTATCTAATTCTCTAGCAGCAGGAGGTAATTGAGAATTTAACAAACGAACCCTTGAACCAGCTTCATCTATTAAATCAATTGCCTTATCTGGTAAAAATCTATCAGAAATATATTGATTAGCATATTTAGCCGCTGCTGCTAAAGCAGCATCAGACATCTTTAACTGATGATGTTTCTCATATCTATCACGTAAGCCAAAAAGAATTTCTATAGTTTCTTCAACTGTAGGTTCACCAACTAAAACGGGCTGAAATCGCCTTTCGAGAGCAGCATCTTTTTCAATATGCTTACGGTACTCCTCTAAAGTTGTAGCACCTATGCATTGAAGTTCACCTCTAGCCAAAGCAGGCTTCAGTAAATTTGCCGCATCAATTGCACCCTCAGCTGCACCAGCACCAATCAATGTATGAACTTCATCAATAACAAGAATTACATTATTAGCTGATTTAATTTCATCCATAATTCTTTTTAATCGCTCTTCAAACTCACCTCTGTATTTAGTGCCCGCAACTAATAAACCCACATCTAAAGTCACAACCAATTTATCTTCAAGGATTGAAGGTATATCTCTATTAGCTATTCTTTGAGCCAATCCTTCAGCTATTGCTGTTTTACCTACACCAGGCTCTCCTATTAGAACAGGATTATTTTTTGTGCGACGACCTAAAATCTGAATAACTCTCTCAATTTCTTTTTGACGACCAACAACAGGATCTAAAACACCTTCCACAGCTAATTCTGTTAAATTTGAACCAAATTCTTCAAGAGTAGGAGTTTTACTTCTGGCCTGATTATTACTACCATTAGTATTAACTTCAGCATTATCGCCCAGCATTTGTATAACTTCAGTCCTTATAGAAGAAACATTAACAGCAAGATTTTCTAAGACTCTTGCTGCAACACCTTCACCTTCTCTAACTAAGCCCATTAATAAATGCTCCGTACCAATATAGTTATGACCTAATTGACGAGCTTCTTCTAAAGATAATTCAAGAACTCTTTTAGCTCTAGGTGTAAAAGGAATTTCTACAGCGACAAAGCCGGAACCGCGACCTATAATTTTCTCTACTTCAATACGAGCGTCTTTTAAATTGACATTCATGGATTTCAAAACTTGAGCAGCAATACCAGTACCTTCTCCAATTAAACCAAGAAGAATTTGCTCTGTACCCACAAAATTATGCCCTAAACGCCTAGCTTCTTCTTGAGCTAGCATAATTACTTTAATAGCTTTTTCTGTAAAACGTTCAAACATATTTGAGAATCAGTTCAATTTTATTACCTTTGATACTAAAAAATAATAGCACAAGAGAAAAAATAAAGTAAACCAAATTAAAAATTAACATTAAGCAGAGTTGACTGTATAGGTAAATTTTCAATACAATAATAAAAACAAAAATAAAACTATTAACAATAAAATATCATGGAAATAAAAAATATAGTCAATGATAAAAAATCAATTATACAAGAAATTGAAAAAAAATTTATCAAAAACGATATTCCCAATATTGAAGTAGGAGATAACATTAAAATTCAAATTATGATACAAGAAGGTAATAAAAAAAGAATACAAGCTTCAGAAGGACTTGTTATCGCAAAAAAAAATTCGGGAATCAATCAAACAATAACAGTTAGAAAAGTGCTACATAATATAGGAGTTGAAAAAATATATTTATTGCATTCACCAAATATAATAAGCATTAATATATTACGTAAATCTAAAGTAAAAAAAGCAAAATTGTATTATATAAGACATAAATCTGGAAAAGAGACAAGATTAAAAGAAAAAATATAATAAAGTAATTATAATTAAGTACATAAAATTAAATTATCATATCAAAAAATCTAATAAATTAATTTGCTAAAAATATATAAATATAGTATTATCTGATTGCAAGAGGGTCGGTGCCCGAGTGGTTAATGGGGGCGGACTGTAAATCCGCTGACTTTGTCTACGTTGGTTCAAATCCAACTCGGCCCAAATAAAAAAATTATATTTAAGTTTATATAAATCAATAAAAAAGAGAAAAAACACAAGGCAAATAGACATTCAATTACTTTTTATTGCTTAACGAATAGTGATATTTTGTAATACCAATCATTTGAGAATTACTTTTACCAGGAGCAACCATAGGATAGCAATTTTCCTCTTCTTTAACTTGACAATTAAGAATAGAGGGGCCTTGATAATTTAAAAAAATCTCGAGAACACGATTAATATCACTTCTATCATCTAAATCAAGACCCAATATGTCAAAAGATTGAGCTAATTGAATAAAATTAGGCGAACCTTTTTCCATATTAGAATGAGAATATCTCTGACCGTAAAAAGCTTCTTGCCACTGTCTAACCATACCTTGCCATTTATTATTAATAATAACGATTTTGATAGGCAAATTATATTGAGATATAGTGCCCAACTCTTGAAGATTCATTTGAAAACTAGCATCACCCGTAATACAAATCACATCGTCTTTGGGATAAGCAATTTGTGCACCTATAGCTGCAGGTAAACCATAGCCCATAGTGCCTAAGCCAGAACTTGACATCCAATGACGAGGCAAGACATTTAAAAACTGCGCAGACCACATTTGATGCTGTCCAACATCAGTTGTAAAATAGGCATTAGGACGCATTAAGGAAAGAGTTGAAATAATCTCCTGAGGTGATAAAGAATTTATATTTTTAGGAATCAATAAAGGATATTGCTTTTTCCACAACGCAATTCTCTCTCGCCAAGAAAGAGTTTGGTCTAAATTAATAGACGAATGAGTGTGTTCATCTAAATATTGGAAAAAATCGAATAAAGTTTCTTGAATATCACCCACAATGGCACATTGAGGTATTCGATTTTTTCCAATTTCCGCGGGATCAATATCTATGTGAATAACTTGAGCATTACAAGCAAACTCATCTAACTTACCTGTAACACGATCATCAAAACGAACGCCTAAAGCAATTAAAAGATCACATTCACTAACAGCAAAATTAGCATAAGCTGTTCCATGCATACCAAGCATACCTAGAGATAAATGATGTCGCTCATCTATTATTCCTTTGCCCATCAAAGTAGTTGTTACAGGTATTTGAAACATAGATGCAAATTTTTGAATAAGTTGATGAGCATTCGAAATTATGGCACCACCACCAACATATAGCAAGGGTTGACTAGATTGCTGAAGTAAACTAAAGATTTTATTAAAATTATTTAATTTAGAAGAAGCAAAAGGCCTGCAACCAGGTAAATCAACTTGATTGGGATCAATAGGTTGATATAGAAACTTCTCCAAGCCAACATCTTTAGGGACATCAATTAGAACTGGCCCAGGTCTACCATGAAGAGCTATAAAAAATGCTTCAGCAATAATTTTTGACATATCTCTAGGATCACGAACAACATACGAATGTTTAACTATAGGCAAAGTTATCCCAAAAATATCAATTTCTTGAAAAGCGTCTGTACCAATAAAAGGTCGTGCAACTTGCCCTGTAATAACAATTAATGGTACAGAATCCATTTGAGCAGTAGCTATACCTGAAACTAAATTAGTAGCACCTGGTCCAGAAGTTGCAAAGCAAACACCAACTTTACCAGTCGATCGAGAATAGCCATCAGCTGCATGAGCTGCAGCTTGTTCGTGCCTAGATAAAATATGAGTAATTAAACCCTTTTTTTCCCAATGATAAAGCTCATCGTAAATAGGTAATATAGCACCACCAGGATATCCAAAAATATGAGAAACGTTATGTCTTACTAAACTATCAATGAGAGCAAAAGCACCGGTAACTTCTTTTAAAAGAGACATAAAAAAAAACAAAAAAAAAAAACAAGAAACAATATAATATTATATATGTTTAATTTTTTATTCTATACTTGTCATTTTTTTAATTATTAAATATAAAATCCATATTATTATGCTTATTATTACAAAAAATATAAATCTTTCTTTTTTGTTTTTTAATAGCCTAAAAATGGGCTGAAGAGTTGTCAAGAAAAATCCTAGTAGTACAGAAATTAAAAATCTTGGAAACTTATCTATATTTTTTCAAAAATCGTTCATTATTTATTTTTTTATTTATTTTTTATTTATGTATGATTAAAATAATAAAAACTTTATTATTTTGCAAATATTTTATTTTTATACTAATGACTAATAATTTTTCTTCATGCTATCAGATATCTTCTTTTGTTACTAATGCACGTGACAATATTTTTGTCATCAAATATGGCGGCTCTGTTATGAAAAATGAAATATTAAAATTTCAAATTATGCAAGATATTGCTTTTTTACATTCTATAGGTATTAAAATAATTTTAGTTCATGGTGGAGGTTTTTTTATTAATTATTGGTTAAATCGCCTTAATATTTCTTCTTATTTCGATAAAGGTATTCGTATTACTGATCTTCAAACTATGTCTGTTACTGAAATGGTTTTGTCGGGTCAGGTTAATAAAGATTTAGTTGCTTTATTAAATCAATTAAAAATATCAGCCGTTGGCTTATCAGGCAAAGATGGTAGTTTAATTATGGCTTCTCCAATCTCTGATTCTGTTCATAATTTAACTGGTCAAGTTAGGGCAATTAATGCAAATGTTCTTAATGTTTTAATTAGCAATAATTATATTCCAATTGTTTCCAGCGTTGCCTTGGGTCTAGATGGTCGTGCTTACAATATTAATGCTGATACTGCTGCGGGTGCTATTGCTAAAGCTGTAGGCGCTTCTAAGTTAATTTTATTGACTGATACTCCAGGCATTATGTTGAATCTTAATGATTCTTCAACTTTAATAAAAAACTTAAATACTGCACAAATTCAAGATCTAAAAAAAAATAAGATTATTCATGGAGGTATGATACCTAAGGTTGATTGCTGTATAGATGCTGTTAATCACGATGTTTCTTCGGCTCATATAATAGATGGTCGTATCAATCATGCTTTGTTGTTAGAGACTTTAACTTATAATAGATTGGGCTCTACTATCAAAGCTTGAAGCTATAAATATTACTTTGCTGCGCTTTTTATTTAATTTAGTGATATAATCTTATTTGTCTCGGCTAGACTCAGTAGCTCAGTTGGTTAGAGCAGGGGACTCATAAGCCCAAGGTCGCAGGTTCAAGTCCCGCCTGAGTCATGAGTCTATTATTGTTCTGATTAATGTACATTTTGGAGAGGTGGCTGAGTGGTTTAAAGCGATAGATTGCTAATCTGTTGTGCAAAATTTGTACCGAGGGTTCGAATCCCTTCCTCTCCTTGACTATATTTACTTACTTATATTGACAAATTTTTTATTAAGTAAGATACTATTAACATAAATATACTTAAGTTTTTTGGGGACTGTAGTTCAATTGGTTAGAGCACCGCCCTGTCACGGCGGAAGTTGCGGGTTCGAATCCCGTCAGTCTCGACTCCCTTTAATTATAAACTTTTACTTTATGTATATTAAAGTCAACTTATCTTCTTTTACTCTCTTTTTTAATAACTTATTTTATTGGCACAGAAGTATATTCATTTATGATTTTACGAAATTCTTCTCCTTCAATTGTTTCTTTTTCAATTAATAAATCTACTAATCGATCTATTACAACTCTGTTGTCCTGTATAATTTTTAGCGTCTTTTCGTGACATTCGCGTACAATTTCTTGAATTTGTTCATCAATTTTTATTGCTATTTCATCTGAATATTCAGATGATGCACTCATACCTCTGCCTAAAAATGGATTAACATCTTCGCTTTCTAAGGAAAGTGGTCCAATGTTAGACATGCCAAATCGAGTAACCATCTGTCTTGCCATTGATGTTACCTGCTGCAAATCATTGCTGGCTCCTGTTGTTACTTCTGCATTGCCAAAAACTATTTCTTCTGTTGCTCTGCCGCCTAAAGCACCCATAATTCTTGCTTTAATTTGAGATCTTGAAATAAGACTTTGATCTTCTGAAGGCGTAAACCACGTTAATCCCCTCGCTTGACCTCGAGGTATTAATGTTACTTTTTGCACATTATCGTGATCTTTAATTAATGTTCCTACAATTGCGTGTCCTACTTCATGATATGCTATCAGTCTTTTGCTTTTACTATCTATTAGAGGAGTACCTTCCATTCCGGCTATAATTCTATCTATAGCTGCATCTATTTCATTGAGTGTTATAAAGTCTTTGCGTTTTCTTGCTGTTAAAATAGCTGCTTCGTTTAAAAGATTAGCTAAGTCTGCTCCTGAAAATCCAGGTGTTCTTCTGGCTATAATTTCAAGTGATATGCTTTCATCAATTTTTTTATTTTTTGCATGAACTTTAAGAATAGCTAATCTTCCGTTGAAATCTGGAACTTCTACCGACACTTGTCGATCAAATCTTCCAGGTCTTAATAAAGCTGCATCTAATATATCTGCTCTATTTGTTGCTGCAATTACTATTATACCCGTATTACCTTCGAATCCGTCCATCTCGGTTAATAGCTGGTTTAATGTTTGTTCTCTCTCATCATTTCCTCCTCCTATTCCTGTTCCTCTTTGTCTTCCCACTGCATCAATTTCATCAATAAATACTATACATGGAGCATTTTCTTTAGCTTTTTTAAACAAGTCTCTTACTCTTGATGCTCCCACGCCAACAAACATTTCTACAAATTCTGATCCTGAAATACTAAAAAAAGGAACATTAGCTTCTCCTGCGATAGCTTTGGCTAAAAGTGTTTTTCCAGTTCCTGGAGATCCTACTAATAAAACGCCTTTCGGTATTTTTGCTCCAACAGCTGTAAAGCATTCAGGTTTTTTTAGAAATGTTACAATTTCTTCAAACTCTTCTTTTGCTTCATCTATTCCTGCAACATCATCGAAGACAATTCCTGTTTTTGCTTCCATTTGAAATAGTGCTTTAGATTTTCCAAATGACATTGCTTGCCCGGGTCCCCCTGCTCCATTATTTGATCTTCTAAATAAAAATGCAAGTCCAGCTATTAGTAGTATAGGGAAAAAGAGATTTCCTGTAAGATTCCAGAAAGCACTTGTATTTTTTATTGGATGTGCATCTAAGTCTATGTTAGATGTTTTTAATTTTGCAATTAATTCTGGTGCACTATTTGGTAGTTCTACTCTAATTTTTTGAATTCTATTACCTAATTCTGGCCCTATTGCTTCTACTATAGCAGTGTGTCCATTCTCATATAAATCAACTTTCTTTACCCAGCCCATTTCAATATATTCAAGAAATCGTCCGTAAGTCATGCGTGAACTAGCGATATTATTGTTAACATCATTAGATGTTGATACAAAGAAGCCTTGCCAGACAAAGAAGCCTATTATTATTGCAGGTAGTGACCACAATAATAAATTTTTCCAAGATAATTTCATTATATAAACCTTTGTTAATAGTTTTGTAAAAATTTTTTAAATATTTTTATTTATTTGAATTTAACATCTTTAAGATTTTATCGGCAACTATCTTTTTGTGAATTATTTAGTTTATTTAAGTTAATTTTTTATTTTTAAAAAAATATTTAACTTTATCATATGTATTAAATTTTTTGTAATAATTTTATTAGTTAATTAATTATCATGTTAAGCAAGGGTTCTGTTGTTAAAGTTTTAAGAAAAGAGTCATATTGGTATCAAGATATTGGTACTGTTGTTAAAGTAGAGCAAAATATTAAGTATGCGGTTTTAGTTCGTTTTTCTAAAGAATCTTATACTGGTGTTAATAGTACTAATTTTAGCATTGAAGAGTTGACGGAAGTTACTTAAGGCTTTAAAGCTTGTTTATTTTTTAAATAATACAAACAGCAAAATGCTGTTTGTATTATTTTTTAACTACCTAATGTTGCCCAATCTACGTCAACATTTTCTAAAATTAAAGATGAATTGTATATTTGTAAAATAATTAATAAAAATAAGAAAAATAACAGCATAAATATTGCCATAATAGGTGCTGTTCCCCATCCTGGCGCCACTTTGCCGTATTCAGAATTTAAAGGTCTTAATATTTCGCCTAATCTAGTTCTTAATGCCATAATTATTGATTTGTTTAATAATTAATATTTTATGATAATATAAAAATAACTGAATTTTTTCTATTTTAATTATGGAAACTGCAATAGTTCTTAGTATTTTTATATCTAGTTTACTGTTGGGAATTACAGTTTATTCCATTTATACTTCTTTTGGTCCTGTTGCTAAGGAATTGAGAGATCCCTTTGAAGAGCATGAAGAGTAGGAATATTCTTAGAATTTATACTTAGTTTTATCTAAATTCTCAAAATCAATTAGATAAATCACTCTTGATATCTTATCAAGAGTGATTTATCTAATTTGTGTCTATATTTTGATTAACATCTAATTATTTTGCAATTCTTGGAGGATCTCTAAAAAATACAGCAAAAAATATTACCATTAATGTTCCTACTAACAAGAATACATATACTAATGCTTCCACATTTCTCTCCTTTTTTAATCTGTATCTTCTAAACGTTTATATTAGTTTATATTGCACCTTGTTTTTTACTACTTCTATCTCCAAGCTTTTGAAATGCTCCAAATTCTACTTGCTCTGTTACTTCTGCTCCTATTCCCGCAAATACGTCTCTGAATATTGTTCGAGATCCATGCCATAAATGTCCAAAAAAGAAGATTAAGGCAAAATTTGCGTGCCCAAAAGTAAACCAGCCTCTTGGACTACTGCGAAATACTCCATCCGATTCCAGGCTTGTTCTATCGAATTCAAAGACTTCTCCTAATTGAGCTTTTCGAGCATATTTTTTAACACTTGGTGCGTCTGTAAATACTTTTCCGTTTAATTTACCTCCGTAGAAATTAACCGTCACTCCTACTTGCTCAATACTGTACTTAGATTCTGCTCTTCTGAAAGGTATATCTGCTCTAATTATTCCATCTTTATCAACTAAGATTACTGGAAAAGTTTCAAAGAAAGCAGGCATTCTTCTTACTGTTAATTCTCTTCCGTCTTTATCTTGAAATATTGGATGTCCTAGCCATGCTTCTGCTATACCATCTCCTTTATCCATTGGTCCTGCTCTAAATAATCCTCCTTTGGCAGGATTATTTCCAATATAATCATAGAAAGCTAATTTATCTGGAATTTTTGACCATGCTTCTTCTGGACTTGATCCTTCGTTGATAGAGTTTTCTACTCTTCTTTCAATTTCTTGCTGAAAGTATCCACTATCCCATTGATATCTTGTTGGCCCAAAGAGTTCTATTGGTGTAGTTGCTGATCCATACCACATTGTTCCACAAGTTATAAAAGCACTAAAGAAAACAGCGGAAATACTGCTTGATAAAACAGTTTCAATATTTCCCATCCGAAGCGCTCTATATAATCTTTGCGGTGGTCGTACTGTTAGATGGAATAGTCCAGCTAATATTCCCACTGTACCAGCAGCTATATGATGCGAAGCAATTCCTCCTGGATTAAATGGATTAAAGCCATCTGGACCCCATGCTGGTGCCACAGGCTGTACTTTTCCGGTGATTCCATATCCATCCGAAATCCATATTCCTGGTCCAAATAATCCTGTTGCATGGAATGCTCCAAACCCAAAGCATAATAGACTAGATAATAGTAGGTGAATACCAAAAATTTTTGGTAAATCTAGAGCTGGCTCGCCTGTTCTTGGATCTCTAAATAATTCTAGATCCCAATAAACCCAGTGCCATATAGAAGCTAGGAATAGCATGCCTGATAATACTATATGAGTTATTGCTACTCCTTCGAAGCTCCATAATCCAGGATTTGAAACGCTTTCACCTGTAATACTCCATCCTCCCCAAGAATCTGTAACACCTATTCTCGCCATGAAAGGCATTACAAACATTCCTTGTCTCCACATTGGATTTAAAACTGGATCTGATGGATCAAATACAGCTAATTCATACAAAGCCATTGATCCTGCCCATCCAGATACTAATGCTGTATGCATTAGATGCACTGAAATTAATCTTCCTGGATCATTCAAAACTACTGTATGCACACGATACCATGGTAATCCCATAGAATTACTACTCCTCCTCTCAGAAATTTATGTATTTACTTTTCTTACTTTATTTTTAGATATTATATATTCTTTTTTTCATTTATTATAACATTCTTCTTTTTTATAGAAATCAATTATTCACATTTGTATTTAATAATTACTCTTGCTAATACTATGCTAATTAAATTAAATATTATTAAAATGTATAGACTATTTTCTAGATTTAAATTAAGCCAAACAGTTTTTATGAGACTTGTTTGATAAATTAATAAATCGTTGATACAAATTTCTCTCAATATTTCTATAGCATATGTTATAGGATTAATGCATGCTATAACTTGTAACCAATAAGGCATAAAAGATAATGGAGCTAAGGCTGTGCTAGAAAATAGTGTTGGTAAATTAATTAATAAAATCATAGCTAAAAATTCTATGTGCCCTGGTAATATGAATGCAAGTGCTATACTAATGCTTGCTATGCTTATCGATATCATTCCTGTAACACTTATGATGAAAATAATTTGTTTAATATTAGATATATTGTTAAACATTATTTTATTAAATATAACTATTAAGCTAGTTTGCATTATTGTGATTGTTACAATGTAATATAGTGAAGCAATGAGTAAAGAATTTTTTGAAATAAGCGGACATGTCAGTAATCTATTAAGAAAACCAAATTCTCTATCAAACATCAATGGCAATCCTGCATTAATTGATCCATTGAAAGCTGTAAAAATAATTATTCCAGGACTAAAAAATAATCCATATTGAATATTAGACTCTCGTAAATTAATTGGTATGTTTTGAAATAATGCACCAAATAATATAAGCCACAATAATGGCTGTATAAGTCCAGCAATTAATATAGATGGTTTTCTTTTTGCTTGAATGTAAAGTCTTCTAGTTAATGCAATAATTTCCTGCCATATTTCTAGATTACTTGTTCTTGTTGTTAATTTATTTACTGGTTTTACATTGGATGTATTATTGTCTTCGCCCACATTTTGATATGTCATTTTTTGTAATAATAATATATTATTAATTTTCTATTCTCAAATAATTTTATTATTAATTGTTTTTTATTATTGTTGAATGATATATTTATAATTGAGATGCTGTTTCTTTAATAAAATATTTTCAATAGATAAGGAGATAAATAATGGCTGACTATAAAATAGATTTAGAGACACCTGAAGGTAAAAATAGTTTTGACTGCTCAGAAGATGTAATTATATTAGATGGAGCTGAAGATGCAGGTATTGATTTACCTTACTCTTGTCGTGCTGGTAGTTGTTCAAGCTGTGTAGGGATTCTTTCTAAAGGTTCTGTTTCTCAAGAGGATCAAAATTTCTTAGATGACGATCAATTGGAGGAGGGTTATATTTTAACATGCGTTGCTCGTCCTTTATCTGATTGCACTATTCAAACTCATAAAGAGGATGATATTTCAGATTAGTGAATATAAGACACAGATAATGAAGCTATAAAAAACCAAATTATATAATTTGGTTTTTTATAGTTTTACTTCTACATCTACTCCTGCTGGAATATTTAGCTTCATTAGAGAATCAATTGTTTGCGATGACGGATCTTCAATATCTATAATTTTTGCATGTGTTCTTATTTCAAAATGCTCTCTTGAATCTTTATCTACATGCGGTGATCTAAGAACGCAGTATATTTTACGTTTTATTGGTAGAGGCACAGGGCCAATAATTTTTGCATTAGTTCTTTTAATTGCTTCACTTATGCTAATACATGAGATGTTTAATAGATGATTATCGTAAGCCTTTAACTTAATTCTTATTTTTTTCAGTTCATTTGTATTCATATTCTTTTTTTGATTTTCTCTTTAGCATATTTATGATTATTAATGCTTGGCATTGATTAAAGTATTGATGAATTTATTTAAGAATTTTTGATACTACTCCGGCACCTACAGTTCTTCCTCCTTCTCTAATAGCAAATCGCATACCTTGTTCAATAGCAATAGGACTTATTAACTCTGCGCTCATTTTAATTCTGTCTCCAGGCATTACCATTTCTGCTTCAGATCCATCATCGGCTGTAAATTGATTAATTGTTCCAGTTACATCGGTTGTTCTTACGTAAAATTGTGGTCGATATCCTGTAAAAAACGGCGTATGCCTTCCTCCTTCTTCTTTTGTTAATATGTATACTTCTGCTTCAAATTCTGTGTGCGGTGTAATTGTTCCAGGCTGAGCAAGTACCATACCTCTCTCAATTTCTCCTTTCTGCACTCCTCTCAATAATATTCCTATATTATCTCCTGCCATTCCTTCATCTAGTGTTTTTTGAAACATTTCCAGTCCTGTAATTGTTGTGGTTTTTGTTTCTTTAATTCCTACAATTTCTATTGTGTCACCAACTTTAATAATTCCTCTTTCTATTCTTCCTGTTGCAACTGTACCTCTTCCTGTGATTGAAAATACATCTTCAACAGCCATTAAAAAGGTCTTTTCTGTATCTCTTTGTGGAGTTGGTATATAAGAATCTACTGCTTGCATGAGTTCATATATGTAATCAACCCAATTATCGTCTCCTTTTTTAATTCCTATATTTTTTGTTACTTTGTTTAATGCCAATAAAGCTGAACCCGATACAAATGGTATATCATCTCCAGGAAAATCATATTTAGACAACAATTCTCGTACTTCCATTTCCACTAAGTCTTTCAGCTCTAATTCTTCTTCTTTTAATTGATCTTGTTTATTTAGGAAAACAACAATATTAGGTACCCCTACTTGCTTAGCTAGCAATATGTGCTCTCGGGTTTGTGGCATTGGTCCATCCGCCGCTGATACCACCAATATAGCTCCATCCATTTGTGCTGCTCCGGTAATCATATTTTTGACGTAATCTGCATGACCTGGGCAGTCTACATGAGCATAATGCCTATTTTCTGTTTCATATTCAATATGTGCTGTATTAATTGTAATACCTCTCGCTCTCTCTTCTGGTGCTGCATCAATATCTTCAAATTTTTTAGCTTCTGTCTCATTGGCAGCAGCTAGAGTTGCAGAAATAGCAGCTGTTAATGTAGTTTTTCCATGATCTACATGGCCAATTGTTCCGATGTTAACATGAGGTTTTTTGCGTTCAAATTTTTCTCGTGCCATATTTATTGTTTTTCCTGTTATTTTGTTTAAATTTTTGTATGAAATTAATAAATTGATTTATTTATTAATTTTAATATTGATAATGTGCAAAAGCTTTATTTGCCTCTGCCATTCTATGAGTTTCTTCTTTTTTTCTTATACTATTGCCATTTTCATTAGAAGCATCTATTATTTCATTTGCAAGTTTTATAGACATATTTTTTCCCGATCTATTCATTGCGAATTTTGCTATCCATCTTAAGGCTAAGTTAGTTCCTCGATATGCTCGAACTTCTATTGGGACTTGATATGTAGATCCTCCTACTCTTCTGCCTTTAACTTCAACTAGAGGCGTGACATTTCTTGTTGCTTTTTCTAATATTTCCAGAGGATCATTGGATGTTTTATTTTTAATAATATCTAATGTTTCGTATATAATTTTTTGCGCTAATTCTTTTTTTCCATGCTTTAATATACGTACTGTAAGCATGCTTATTAATTTACTATTATATATAGGATCTGGAATTATGGGTCTTTTTTTTGAACTTTTACGACGAGACATATTTTTTAAATTTTTTATGTTTTTGGTTTTTTAGTACCGTATTTAGATCTGCTATTATATCTATCTTTAACTCCAGCAGAATCTAGGGTACCACGAATTACATGATATCTTACGCCTGGTAAATCTTTAACTCTTCCTCCTCTAATTAATACAACAGAATGCTCTTGTATATTATGTCCTACGCCAGGTATATAAGCAGTTACTTCAAAGCCAGATGTTAATCTAACTCTAGCTACTTTTCGTAGAGCAGAATTTGGTTTTTTCGGCGTTGTTGTATATACTCTTGTGCATACTCCTCGTCTTTGTGGACATGCCTTTAAGGCAGGAGATTTAGTTTTTTTATCGCATTTTTTTCTTTCTGATCTTACTAGTTGTTGAATAGTTGGCATAACTGATTTCTTTGATATTCATATTCTTTGAATATGTTTTATATTATAAAGATTGTGTCTTACCCTGTCAAACTTCATATTTTATTATATTAAATTGTTTATACATCAATTTTCTCATCACTTTCTAGTTTATATTTTCGCATAAATTTTTCTACTCTACCTTCTGTATCTAGAATTTTTTGTGATCCTGTAAAAAAGGGATGGTTTCCTGACCATATGTCAACATGCAATTCTTGCTGAGTTGATCCAACATTCATAATGTGTTTACCATCACAATACACTTTTGATTCTTCGTACCATTCGGGATGTATATTTTTTTTAGTCATAATGATTAGTCAATTGATTAACGTTTTGAATATTGTGGTGCTTTTCGAGCTTTACGTAGACCATATTTTTTCCTTTCTTTTACTCTTGCGTCGCGAGTTAACAGCCTTTCTGCCTTTAATATAGCTCTATTCTCTGAATTAATATTACATAATGCTCTTGCAATACCTAATCTAATAGCATCAGCTTGACCCGTTAACCCTCCTCCTTGAGTTTTAACATGAATATCATATTCTTCATTGAGCCCAAGAATGGATAGAGGTGATCGTGAAATTCTTATATAATTTGGACTAAATTGCAAGTATGCTTCTCCTGGAAAGCCATTAATTATTAGTTTTCCTGATCCTGGCAAGATTCTTACTCTCGCTATAGATTTTTTTCTTCTTCCGGTTCCTAGATATGAAACTGTGTTGTTGCTAGATGAATGTGTCATTTCTTTTAAATTATTGTAATTAAATCAGATTTTTGTGCATTATGCGGATGTGCATTGTGGCTATAAATTTTTAATTTTCTAAATAATTTCCTGCCCAATACATTTTTTGGCAACATTCCTTTAATTGCTTTTTCAATAATTTTATTAGGCATTCTTTCTTGTAAATCTTTCATTTTTTCAGTTTTTAATCCTCCTGGCCTTCCGGAATGCCTTGTATATATTTTTTGATCTCTCTTGTTTCCTGTAACTTTAACAAGTTTCGCATTAATTATTATTATGTTTACGTTATTACATACATGTGATGTATATTTAGTATCATTTTTACCCTTTAATATTGCTGCAATTTTACTGCTGAATCTACCTAGGTGTTGATTTTTGGCATCAGCTATATACCATTTTACGATTTCTTGATTAGCTTTTTGAACATATGTCTTATTTTTGTTCATAATTGTGTTTTAATTATTAAATAATTTTAATTTAAATACTCACATATGCTATACTTTTTTAAGTATTATATGAATCACCTTTCTTTATATTTTTTTCTTTGACTAAATTAATGCCTAGTTTTTTTTGCAATGCTTCAATAACTTCTTCCGCTGATTTTTGTCCAAAGTTTTTAATTTCTAATAATTCTTCTTCTGAATAATCCAATAAGTCTGAAATAGAATGTATCTGAGCTCTCTTAAGACAATTATATGCTCGTACAGATAAGCGAAGTTCTTCAATTAATATTTGATTAATATGCTGTTCTTGACTTTCGCTTTCTTGGCTATGAGATTCAAAGCTTATATTTGTTAGAGGATGAAATAAATTAGTTAATATAGTTGAACCTTGACTAATTGCTTCTTGAGGCGATATGCTGCCATCGGTCCAAATTTCTATGGATAATTTTTCTTGTATTTTTGTTGTATCAATTCTTTTTTCTTCTACAGTATAATTAAATTTTTTGACAGGCATAAATACTGCATCAATTTGTAAAAAATCTATAGATTTATTGTCAATACCTTTATTGGCTAATTTATATCCTCTTCCTTTTTCAATTCTAAATTCCATCTCAAAAATTGTGTTATTGCATATAGTTGCAATATATTGCTGAGAATCAATTATTTCTATTTCTGATGGTACGTCAAATAATCCGGCGGTAATTATAGCAGGTCCTTGAATTCTTATGCGCCCTATTTGCGCTTCTTCGCTATAGCTTTTGAGAACTACTTCTTTAAGATTGAGAATTATTTCTAATACATCTTCTCTTACTCCTGTTATTGTAGAAAATTCATGATTAATTCCTGCAATCCGAACAGCTACAATTGCTGCCCCTTGCAAATCTGATAAAATAGTTCTTCGTAAAGAATTGCCTACAGTAATTCCTTGTCCTTTTTTTAATGGCTCTAAAACAAAATGACCATATTGTTCACGAACACTTTCTGTTTTTGATTCTATACATTCAATTTGAAAATGCGTCATTCAATGTCCTTAATATTTAGACTATAATCTATAATATTATCAAGAGTTAAACTCTTCTTTTTTTAGGTGGCCTACATCCATTATGTGGTATAGGTGTTATGTCTTTAATCGAAGTAATGTTTATTCCAGTTGCTTGTAATGCTCTAATTGTTGTTTCTCTTCCTGACCCTGGTCCAATGATTACTACTTCTGCTTGTTTAACTCCTTGCTCAATAGCGTATTTTCCCGCTTTTTCTGCAGCAGTTTGTGCTGCAAATGGCGTACTTTTTTTTGCTCCTTTAAATCCACTCGCTCCAGCTGAGCACCACGCTATTGTTTCACCTTGTAAATCTGTAATTGTAACAATAGTATTGTTAAATGTTGATTTAATGTGAGCAATTGCGTTAACTATATGTTTCTTCTGTTTTTTATTATTTTTTTTAATTTGTCTAGCCATATACAATAATGCGTTTTTTTATTATTTATTTTTTGGGTGCTTTTTTCTTACCTGCAATTGTTTTTTTACCTCCTCTTCTGGTTCTAGCATTCGTTCTCGTTCTTTGTCCTCTTAAAGGTAAACTATTTCTGTGTCTTCTTCCTTTGTAGGATCCAATATCCATTAATCTTTTGATATTCATGGCTTCAAATCGTTTCAAATCACCTTCTAGCTCATATTCTTCATTTAAAATATTGCGTATACTAACTATCTGTTCATCATTTAGCTCTTTAATAGAAGTATTGGGATCGATATGAGTAGTACTTAAAATTTTTTGAGCACGCGATAATCCTATGCCATAAATGTAGGTTAATCCAGTTTCTATTCTTTTATTGCGCGGTAAGTCAACACCTGCTATTCTTGCCATATTACTCCTCTTTTTAATCTTTTTTGCATGTACATGTGTATTATATCTTATCCTTGACGCTGTTTGTGCTTGGGATTTTTGCATATAATCATAATTTTTCCATGCCTACGTATTACACGGCATTTGTCGCACATTTTTTTTACAGATGGTCGAATTTTCATAATAATATTGTTTATTTTTTTAGATTATTCAATTATATTATCATATTGCTGAGATATTATGTAAGTTTGCATTTGCTTTGCTGTATCTATAGCAACTCCAACTAAAATCAACAATGATGTTGCTCCTAGTCCTTTTATTATATTGATATTTGTTATGTTTGCTATTACAGTCGGTAATAAGGCGATAGAAAATAAAAAGAATGCTCCTATGAAAGTTAATCTATTGATAATTTGATTTAAATATTGAATAGTATCTGATCCTGGTCTAATATTTGGTATACTGGCACCCATTTTTTTTAAGTTTTTAGATACGTCCAATGTATTTAAAATTAAAGATGAATAAAAATAGCTAAATCCTGTAATCAATAAGCAGTATAGAGGCAAATATAAAAAATGGTTTGGTAGTAATGGATTTAAAATTTTAAGTAAATAAATACTTTGAGTTTTTTGATATAAATATGCTGGTATAGCTACACTTGCAGAGGCAAATACTATAGGCATTACACCCCCTTGATTAATTTTAAGAGGTATATAGCTTTGAGGATCTAAATCATTAATTGTTCCTAATTGCTTGATTGATATAATTGCTATTTTCCTTTTTCCTTCTTGTATTAAAATATTGATAATAATTATAATGATGCAAAATATGGTTAGTAAAATAAATTTTTCTATTATCTCATCATTCTGACCGTTGATAACATAATTTTTCAGGTTTTTTGGAATGCTTGATATTATATTCTGAAAGATTAATAAAGATGATCCATTTCCCATTCCGTATTCACTAATTACCTCTGTGAACCACATTGCTATTAAAGATCCAGTAGTTAAAGTTATAATACACTCAATCGCGAACCTATTATTCCAATCAAATACATACGGTTTAATCCAAATACTAATAGAATAACTTTGAATTATTGCCCAAGCAAATGTAAGATAGCGTGTAATTTGTGTGATTTTTTGTCTTCCAATTTCCCCTTCTTCTTGTTGCCAATTTTCTAATTCTGGAATTATTTTTATCAATAATTGCATTATGATTGACGAATTAATATAAGGTACTATTCCTAATGCAAAAATTCCAATTTCAGAAAATCCACCTCCAGAAAATATATTTAAGAAATTAATTATACTATTATCCTGTATATTGCTATTGAGTGCATCATGATCTATTCCAGGTATAGGTATAAACATACCTAATCTTGCAATGAATAGAATAATAATAGTAATAAATGTTTTTTTTGTTAATTCATTAAAAATTTTCATTTTTTATTTAATTGCATATTATTGATAGATATTTTTTGATTATATAAATATTCTAAATCAATATTTCTATCATTAGCTGTTTCTCGAAATGTTTTTAAATTATTTAATGCATTGAGTGCAGCACGCGCATTATTGAGAGCATTTTTTGATCCTAATTGTTTAGCTAAAATGTTTTTAATGCCAGCTAACTCTAGCACTATTCTTGTAGATCCACCTGCAATTACTCCTGAACCCGTAGCAGAAGGTTTTAACATAATTTTAGCAGCACCTGATCTTCCATGAATTGGATGTGGAATAGAATTATCTTTAGTTAATGGAATATTTATGATATGTTTTTTCGCATCTGCCACCCCCTTTTTTACTGCTCCTATGACATCATTAGCTTTTCCTACGCCAACACCTATTTTACCTTGTTCATTACCAACGACTAATATGGCTCGAAAGCTAAGTTTTTTACCTCCTTTAACTACTTTCGTTACTCTTCTTAGTTGAACAACTTTTTCTTCCCAATTTATATCGTCTTTGTTTTTTGTATTTTTTTTCTTAACATTCATTTTAATTTTTTAGTTATTAATATTAAAATATAATTCCTTCTTCTCTTGCAGCATCTGCAAGCGCTTTTACTTTTCCATGATATATATTTTTCCCTCTATCAAAAACGACTTGACTTATTCCTTGTTTTTTAGATTTTTCTGCAATATCTTTTCCTATTTTAACTGCGTTATTACAATTGCAAGAAGATATATCATCTTTCAGTTCTTTCGATATAGTTGAGCTACTAGTTATAACTTTATTATTTATATCATCTATAATTTGTGCATATATGTGTTTGTTTGATTTAAAAACATATAATCTTGGCTTTATTGATGTTCCTTTAATTTTTTTTTTCATTTTTATTTCCCTGCTTTACCTACTTTTCTTTGAACATTTTCGTCTACATATCTAATTCCTTTTCCTTTATATGGTTCTGGTGGTCTAACTGATCGAATTTTTGCTGCAATTTCTCCTACGATTTCTTTATTAATGCCTGATACCAATATATTTCCATTTTTTTCTACTTTAATATTTATATCTTTTGGTGGAATAATAGTGACTGGATGACTATATCCTACATTTAAAATTAGTTTTTCGTTTTCCATTTGACATCTATATCCTACTCCTTGCATGGCAAGTCTTTTTTCAAATCCTTGATTAACTCCGATAACTATGTTATTGATAATACTTCTTGATAATCCATGCAATTGCTGTGCTGTTTTACTTTCATGTTTTTTCCTTAAAATTATTGTATTATTTTCTGCTTTTACTTGAATTGATTCAGGCACTATATATGATAATTCTCCTTTTGGTCCAGTGATTTTAATTTTTTGATCTTCAAGATGTACTTTAGTTTCTTTTGTTAAAATAATGTGTTTTTTACCTATTCGTGACATAATTTATTTTATAAATTTTTACCAAATATAACAAAGAATTTCTCCACCTAGTCCACAATGCCTAGCATGCCGATCTGTCATAATGCCTTTAGATGTTGAAATAATAGCAATACCAATTCCTCCTAGTACTTTTGGCAGCTCTTTATAGTTTGCATACACCCTTAAGCCAGGCTTACTTATTCTTTTTAGTTCTGTAATTACAGGTTTTTTATTTTTACCTTTATATTTAAGAGATATAATTAAATAGCTTTCTATTCTATCTTTAATTTCTTCAAATTCGTATATAAAACCTTCTTCTCTTAAAACTTTTGAAATATTGCGAGTCATTTTTGTTGCAGGCACTTGAACAATTTGATGTTTTGCTAAGTTTGCATTTCTAATTCTTGTTAGCATATCTGAGATTATATCATTTATCACTATTCTACTCCGTTCATCTTGTGCTTAGTTATTATTGAATGGCATCCCGAATTTTTTTAAAAGAGCAAAACCTTCTTTATCATTTTTTGCTGTTGTTGTAATACAGATATTCATTCCTCTTATTTTATCAACTTGATCGTAATTGATTTCAGGAAATATAATTTGCTCTTGCAGTCCTAGATTGTAGTTGCCTCTTCCGTCAAACTGCTTTGAGCTAATTCCTCTAAAATCTCTAATCCTAGGTAATGATAAATTAATGAGCTTATTGAGGAAATCATACATCTTGCTTTTTCTTAGTGTTACCGTTAATCCAATTGGAGCTTTATCTCTAATTTTAAATCCTGCAATAGATTTTTTTGCTCTTGTAATAATTGGTTTTTGTCCTGTTATTAGCATAAATTCTTTTATGCTTGCATCAAGAGCTTTGCTGTTTTGAGCAGCTTCACCAATACCTCGATTAATTGTAATTTTTACTAGTTTTGGAATTTGATGTATGTTGCTATATTCTAGCTCATTAAATAATTCTTGACATATTTTGTTGTTATATAAATCGTAAAGTGAATTATTCATATTAATTACTTGATGTTTTATTAGTTTCTTTTTTCTATTTTAATTATTGACTTGAATATTTGAAATATGAATAGGCGCTTCTTGTTGGATAATTTGACCTTTTTCTCCTTCTCTTTTTGGCTTGATGTGCTTAGTTTGTAAACACATATTGCTTATAATAACTTTATTTTTTTTGACTAACACTTTAGATATAATACCTGTTTTATTTTTATTGATACCTGAAATGATTTTAACGTTGTCGCCTTTTTTTATGCATATTTTATTCTTTTTATTGTTTATCATACTACCTCTGGTGCTAATGATATAATTTTTGAAAAATTTTTATCTCTTAATTCTTTAGCAATTGGACCAAATACCCGTGTTCCTCGAGGATTATTTTCTTTATTTATAATCACAGCGGCGTTATCATCAAATCTGATGCTCATTCCGTCAGATCGTCTCATTGCTTTTTTTGTTCTAACTATTACTGCCCTAACTACATCAGATCGTTTTACTGGCATATTTGGCAAAGCATCTTTGACAACTCCTACAATAATGTCACCTATTTTACCATAAGATGGATTGCTAGTTCCCAGCACTTGAATGCACATAATTCTTTTTGCTCCACTATTATCAGCAATATTTAAGTAGCTTTGTGTTTGTATCATGTTATATTTTTTCAATTAATTGCCAGCGCTTTTTTTTACTCAATGGTCTTGTTTCTTGAATTTTAACTTTGTCACCTATATTACATATATTATGGTTATCGTGTACATAATATTTGTTTGTTTTTACAATGATTTTATTGTATTTTTTATGCGCTATTTGATTTTTAGTAGCGACAACAATAGTTTTATTCATTTTATTACTTACTACAATGCCCCATACTTCTTTATTCATTATTATTTTTTTCTTTTATTAAATATTGAGTTTCTAGAGTTAATAATCTAGATAATTGTTGTCTTTTATTTTTAATAATATGAGATTGATTTTCTTGTTTTGTTATTTTTTTAATTCTCAATAAAACAAGCTCTTTTTTAGTTTCAATAATTTTTTCTCTTATTTTTTCTATTTCTCTTATTTTTAAAGTTAAATTTGTATTCATTGTTATTTATCTTTTTCTATAAATTTAGTCTTTATGGGTAATTTATATGATGCTAAATGCATGGCTTGTTTGGCAACATGCTTGGGCACACCCGCTATTTCAAACAGAATATGTCCAGGTTTGACTGTCGCAACCCAATATTCTGGCGCCCCTTTCCCTGAGCCCATTCTTGTTTCTGCTGGTCTAGCTGTAACGGGTTTATCCGGAAAAATTCTAATCCATAATTTACCTCCTCTTTTTACGTATCTAGTTATAGTTCTTCTTGTCGCTTCAATTTGTCGAGATGTTAACCATATTCGTTCTGTGCTTTGAAGTGCGTACTCTCCAAATGCAATTGTGTTTCCTTTACTGGCAACTCCTTTCATGCGTCCTCTGTGATGCTTTCTGAATTTTGTTCTTTTGGGGCTTAGCATAATTAATTTTCTTTTTTATTGATTTATATCTCTAATGAACGATGGTAATTTTTCGCCTTTAAAAAGCCATATTTTTATTCCTAGTATTCCATAAATTGTTTGAGCTGTTGTATATGCATAATCAATATCTGCTCTTAATGTTTGCAATGGCACTCTTCCTTCTCTTATCCACTCTGTCCGTGCTATCTCGGCTCCATTTAATCGTCCTCCAACTTGTATTTTTACTCCTTTAATATTTGTTTTTTGTGCCCTTTGTATTCCTTGCCTCATTGCTCGCCTAAAAGCAATTCTTTTTTCTAATTGTTGTGCAATAAATTCTCCTAGAAGAACTGCATTTGTATCAGGCTCTGTAATTTCAATTATATTGATTCTAATTTTTTTATTATCTGGCAGTTTTTTAATTAAATTTTCTCTTAGATTATCTATGCCATTGCCCATTTTTCCAAGTATAATACCAGGTCTTCCAGTGTGTATGTTAATTTCTATTTGATCTACTTTTCTTTCTATCTTAACTAGTGCTATACTAGCTTTTTTAAGTGTTTTTTTTATATAAGATCGAATTATATGATCTTCCTGCAGTAATTTTGAATACACTCTTTTAGATGAAAACCATGAAGATTTGTGGATTTGAGTTATTCCTATCCTAAAACCCAGAGGATGTGTTTTTTGTCCCATTAACTTTTCTCCATTTGTTCTATTTTGACAATTATATGACACGTAGGTTTACGTATGGCAAATGCTCTTCCTTGCGCTCTTGGCTGAAATCTCTTTAATTTAGGTCCTTCATTTGCAAATGCTTCTTTAATAATTAAATCTTCTTTTGATGTGACATTGTGATTATTCATTAAATTACTTGCTGCTGATTCAATTATTTTAATAATACTTTTACATGCTTTGTATGGCATAAATTCTAGTATTATTCTTGCTTCTTGATAATTTTTACCCCTTATTTGATCTAAAACTTTTCTAGTTTTATGTTGCGATAATCTTAAATATTTACCACAAGCTTCTCCTGCAATATTTTGATTTATCATTGATTTATTTTCTAGTTTTTCTATCGCTTTTTATATGACTTCTAAAATTTCTAGTTGGTACAAATTCTCCCAGCTTATGTCCAACCATTTGATCAGAAATAAACACAGGAAAATGCTGTTTGCCATTATAAACACCTACCGTATGCCCAATCATATTTGGCATTATCGTTGATGATCTAGACCATGTTTTAATTGTTTCTTTTTTCTTTTCCGAGTTTAATTTTTCGACTTTACTAAAAAGCTTAAATTCTATATAAGGACCTTTGGATAGTGATCTAGACATAATAAATTTATTTTCTTCTACGTAATATATATTTATTGCTATATTTTTTTATTCTACGAGTTTTTTTTCCAAGAGCTGGTTTGCCCCATAAGGTAACAGGTTTTGAGCGTCCTATTGGAGATCTTCCTTCTCCTCCTCCATGCGGATGATCAACGGGATTCATAGCTACCCCCCTTACCTTAGGTCTTTTGCCTAGCCATCTATTTCTTCCTGCTTTACCTATGGTGATATTGTTTGCATCAATATTGCCTACTTGCCCAATTGTTGCATAGCATTTTTTGTTTATAATTCTTACTTCGCTAGAAGGTAATTTTAAAGTGACAAAATTGCCATCTTTAGCTACAATTTGTGCATATCCTCCAGCAGCTCTTGCAATTTGACCTCCTTGAGTTGGCTTGATTTCTATATTATGCACAGCTGTTCCTAGAGGTATATATTCTAATGGCAGTGCATTACCTATTTCTAGAGGAGAATTAGGTCCAGAAATTATTGTTTGACCTATTTTCAAAGCCCTAGGATGAATTATATATTTTTTATCTCCGTCTTTATAGTATAATAAAGCTATTCTTGCATTTCTATTGGGATCATACTCAATATTCACAACTTTCCCTTCGATATTAATTTTATTTCTCTTAAAATCAATTATTCTATAACGTTTTTTATGACCTCCTCCTTTATGTCTTGATGTAATAATTCCCTTATTGTTTCTGCCTTTATTGCGATGATTTTTTTTAATTAATGTTTTTTCTGGTCTATTTGCAGTGATTTCTCCAAATGTTGATACAGTTCTATTGCGTGTTCCTGGTGTATATCCTTTATATAAACGAATGGCCATTTAGTCAATTAAAAGTAATAGATAATTATTATTTGTTTTCAAATAAATCAATAGTAAAATTATTTTTGAGTTTAATAATAGCTTTTTTGTGTTGAGAAATTTTTCCTGTAAATTTACCTACATTCCTTTTTTTAGGTGGCATATTAAGTATATTAATTTTTGCTACTTCTACATCAAAGATATATTCTACTATTTTTTTTACTGCAGTTTTATTAGCTCTTTTATCGACTAAAAATGTATATTCATTGTTTTCAAGATTTTTTGTTGTTTTATCTGTTATAATTGGATACTTAATATAGTCTATTATGTCTCTAATTGATGTTTTATTCATTGTATTTTTTGTGAATGGCTTTTATGCTATCAATTGTTATTATTATGTTGCTTGCTCTAATAAGAGATAGTGCATTAATGTTCTTAACTTCAATTAATTCAATATTCGGTAAATTTCTTGTCGACAAATACAGTTCTTTAGTTTTTTTATTAACTATTATTAATATTTTTTTGTTATCAATGTTAAATTTTTTTAGTTCTTCTTTTATTGACTTTGTGCTTGCCTTTTGTAAATTTTGACCAAAGTCTTTTACTGCTATTGTTTCAGGAAATTTATTGTGAATTAGAATTTGTATAGCTAATCTTTTTTCTTTTTTATTAATTTTAATATTATTTTTTTGTTTTCTTGGCCCAAAGATTACTCCTCCTCCTCTCCATAAAGGCGATCGTATAGATCCTGCTCTAGCTTTTCCTGTTCCTTTTTGTTTCCATGGCTTTCTTCCTCCTCCTCTTACCTCGCTTCTTGTTTTAGTATTTGCATTCATATGTCTTTGCACATGTAGCTGCTGTTTAATGACGCGATGAATTATGTACATATTTTTTTCATCATTGCTATCTATTTTAATATCAAGATTTTGCGATTCTTCCAATGAATTGCTTATTATTATTTTTTCATTGATATTATATGTTAATTTCTTTGTAATTTTCATTTATTGATTATTGTAAATATAAATAACATTACCTACCTTACCGGGTACAGCTCCTTTTATAATAAGTATATTATTTTCTGGATCAACGTCTATGATATCTAAGTTTTTAATTGTTGTTTGAATATTGCCCATATGACCTGCCATTCTTTTGCCAGGAAAAACTCTGCCTGGAGTAGTGCCAGCGCCAATTGACCCGGGCTGTCTATGGTTTTTCGATCCATGTGACATAGGTCCTCTGCTAAAATTATGTCTTTTTTGATATCCACAGAATCCTTTCCCTATACTTTTTCCTGACACATTTATTTTATGACCTATTTTAAATTCTTCTACAGTTACTATTTGTCCAATTTTTAGGTTTTTTTCACCAATTTTATATCTTTGTTCTTTTAAGTATTTTACGTTGGGTATATTATTCTTTTTTAAATGACCGATTTTTGCTTTTGTTCCTTGTGTTTCTTTTAAATATTCATAGCCAATTTGAATTGCGTCATAGCCATCATGATCAATGGTTTTGATTTGAGTTATTATACATGGACCGACTTCTAGGATTGTAACAGGTATTGCATGTCCTTCTTCATTAAATACTTGTGTCATTCCTATTTTTTTTCCCAATAAGTTAATTGACATTTAGTTTCTCCATGTGGGTAGAATCTTGCGCACAATCTATCAAAATATATTTTTTGTTTTTTTCTTAATCTCTTCATTATCTTGTACTTTATTGGAATTTTCAACCTTAATTTTATCTTATTTTATAAAGTGCGGTAATTACTACTAATTTTTTTATTTATTTATTGCATATTTAGATAAAAGACTTTTTCAATATATAAAATTTAGGATTTTTGAATCATGAGTAAAGTTGTTGGTATTGATTTAGGAACAACAAATTCTGTAGTCGCTATTATGGAGGGTGGTAAGCCAACTGTTATACCCAATAAAGAAGGCCTAAGAACTACTCCATCTGTTGTCGCTTACACTAAAAAACAAGATAAATTAGTTGGACATATTGCTAAAAGACAAGCTGTCATGAACCCTGAAAATACTTTTTATTCTGTAAAGCGATTTATTGGTCGTAAACAAAATGAAGTTGATCATGAATTAAAGCAATTGTCGTATATTGTAAGAACTGACACTAATTCTAACGTTAAACTTCAGTGTCCTGCTTTAAATAAAGACTTCGCTCCAGAAGAAATTTCTGCACAAATTTTAAGAAAATTAATTGAAGATGCTAGTACATATGTTGGTCAACCAATTACTCAGGCAGTTATTACTGTGCCGGCATATTTTAATGATTCTCAGCGTCAAGCGACTAAAGATGCGGGTCAGATTGCTGGTCTTGATGTTTTGCGAATTATTAACGAGCCAACAGCAGCTTCTTTATCTTATGGTTTAGATAAAAAAAGCAATGAGACGATTTTAGTTTTTGATTTAGGCGGAGGCACTTTTGATGTTTCTATTTTAGAAGTGGGCGATGGTGTTTTTGAAGTATTGTCTACTTCTGGAGACACTCATTTAGGTGGAGATGATTTTGATCATCAAATTGTTCGATGGTTAATTCAAGAATTTCAGAATGATGAAGGTATAAATCTTGGCAATGATAGACAGGCTTTGCAAAGATTAACAGAAGCAGCTGAAAAAGCTAAAATGGAACTATCGAGTTTGACTCAAACAGACATTAATTTGCCTTTTATTACTTCTACAGAATCAGGACCTAAACACTTAGATAAAACTATTACACGTGCTAAATTTGAAAATTTATGTCAAGATTTAATTGCTCGTTGTCAAATACCTGTAGATAATGCTTTAAAAGATGCACATCTTACTTCTGCTGATATTGATGAAATTGTTTTAGTTGGCGGTTCTACACGCATTCCCTCTATTCAGCAATTGGTAAAAGATCATATAGGTAAAGAGCCTAATCAAAGCGTGAATCCGGATGAAGTTGTTGCAATTGGTGCTGCTGTTCAAGCTGGTGTACTAGCAGGTGAAGTTAAAGATATTTTATTACTTGATGTTACCCCCTTATCTTTAGGTGTTGAAACTTTAGGTGGGGTTATGACTAAAATAATTGCTCGTAATACTACTGTACCTACTAAGAAGTCAGAAGTTTTTTCTACAGCTGTAGATAATCAGCCCAATGTAGAAATTCATGTTCTTCAAGGAGAAAGAGAATTTACAAAAGATAATAAAAGTTTGGGGACTTTTAGGTTAGACGGTATTACTCCAGCTCCTCGTGGTGTTCCTCAAATTGAAGTTACTTTTGATATAGATGCAAATGGTATTTTATCAGTTAATGCTAAAGATAAAGGCACAGGTAAAGAGCAATCAATTACTATAACAGGCGCTTCTACGTTACCTAAAGATGAGGTTGATAAATTGGTTAAAGATGCTGAAGAAAATTCTGTAATCGATAAACAAAAACGAGAGCAGATAGATTTGAAGAATCAAGCCGATTCTTTATGCTATCAGTCTCAAAGTCAAATCAATGATATGGGTGATAAAATTGATCAGAATGTAAAATCTAACATACAGTCGAAAATTGATCAATTAAAAGATGCTGTTAACAATGATCAATATGATGATGTTAAAACTTTACAGAATGATTTACAAACTATGATGATGGAACTAGGAAAAAATGCGTATGCAAATGATGCGTCACCAAATACATCTTCTCCTCAAGATTCTGTGATTGATACTGATTCTACAGAGGCTTGATTTTGAATACGATAAGTGATTATTTATACAGCGGGTAACGCGAGTCGAACGCGCGACATCAACCTTGGCAAGGTTGCGCTCTACCACTGAGCTATACCCGCATTTATATTACCTACCTCAATCTTTTCATATTTTTATGTGTTTGTCAATTATTTTTTAAAAATAATTGATATGCGCAGAAATCTAAAATAATAAATATTCTACGCATATTCATTTAAGCTATAAATGAATTAAAAACTCCAGTTATAATGACTAATATTGCCCATATGCCAGCACCAGTATAAATTAAATTTTTTGATTGTTCCCATTGTCCAGGAGAAGCCAGTGTTACTGGTATTCCTACTACTAAAATTGTTGAAAATGCAACAAGTATAAAAACAAGAATTTGAATAATAATCGTCATAATTTCTCCTTTTATTAACTAATCTTTTTGCTTTTTATCTGCCTAATTTATGATTTATATATTATAATAATCTAATTTACATTAATGTAATTAGTTTTTTATAAATCAAAGCATCATATTATGTCTTTTATTTAGGTGTTTAATATAATCTTATGTGTTTTTAATATATTGTAAAATAAATTGTTTTACAAAAATAAGATTAAATTTTGATAAATGTAATTTATTTGTTGTACATTTATTTATATATTTATATAAATATTTTAATTATATATAAAATTCTATATACGCGATAATTAAGAGGTGTATTGATTATGTTAACATTCGTGATTTTAACAAAATTACCAGATGCTTACGCTATGTTTCGTCCATTAGTTGATATTTTACCTGTGATTCCCGTCTTTTTTCTTTTACTTGCATTTGTATGGCAAGCAGCTGTTGGTTTTAGGTAATTTATTGATATTATTTAATTCTTTTTATTGTTTTAGTTGTATTGATAATTTTTTATTGTAACAAAAGTTTATGGTTGAACCACTTTTATCTGGCATAGTTTTAGGTTTAATTCCTATTACATTATTGGGATTATTAGTTGCTGCATATTTGCAATATCGCAGAGGTAATCAATTTGGCCTGTAAGTAGCATTATTTCATTTTTTAGTTATCTAAAAATTCAGATTAATTTAAATAAGCAATAAAAGTGAAATACTTGAATAATCAATTCAAGTATTTCACTTTTTATATATAATTTACCAACTAGATTTTTTGACTCCTGGTAAAAGACATTCGTGTGACATTTCTCTGACCATATGTCGAGATAGTCCAAAGTCTCTATAAAAACCCCTACTTCGTCCTGTGATCCAGCACCTATTTCTTTGACGACACTTCATGCTATCGCGAGGCAATTTTTGTATTTGTTTTTGTAACTGTAGAATTGACATAAAGTCATTTGACTTTTTGATATCCTGCTTGATTTTTCTTCTCTTTACTTGATGTTTATTAATTAATTTATTTCTTTTAGCTTCTCTTTGAATCATGCTTTCTTTTGCCATACTGCAATTTTTATAATAAAAATAATTGATGTAATTCTTTTTTATTACTAATTCTATATAATTTTTTGAATGATTGCAATTATTTTATAATTTGAATATACAAAAAACCATTGCGTCGTAATGCAATGGTTTTTTGTGAAAAATTTTTATATTCTGTTATTTGAATTTTCCGCTAGTTGATGCAATAACAAATGCTGCATATGTCATTATGTATCCTACTGAAAAATGTGCTAATCCCACTAATCTAGCTTGTACAATTGATAGTGCAACAGGTTTATCTTTCCATCTAATTAAATTTGCCAAAGGTGTTCTCTCATGTGCCCATGCTAAAGTTTCTATTAATTCTTGCCAATATCCTCTCCACGATATCAAGAACATGAATCCTGTGGCCCATACAAGATGACCGAATAAGAACATCCATGACCATACTGAAAGATTATTCATTCCATAAGGATTATAGCCATTTATTAGCGGAGAAGAATTTGTCCATAAATAATCTCTAAGCCATCCCATTAAGTAAGTTGATGATTCATCGAATTGCCTAGTATCTCCTTGCCAAACTCCTATATGTTTCCAATGCCAATAGAATGTAACCCATCCAATTGTATTTAGCATCCAAAATACAGCTAGATAAAACGCATCCCAGGCAGATATATCACACGTTCCTCCACGACCCGGTCCATCACATGGAAAGCTGTAGCCAAAATCTTTTTTATCTGGCATTAATTTTGATCCTCTTGCATCTAAGGCTCCTTTTACTAAAATTAATGTAGTAGTATGTAATCCTAATGCTATCGCATGATGTACCAGGAAGTCACCAGGTCCAATTGTCAAGAATAAAGAATTATTATTACTATTAATTGCTTCTAGCCATCCTGGCAGCCAAACATTTTGACCGGCTTGTGTGGCAATATTTGACGAAGAAGACAAAAGAACATCAAAACCATATAGTGCTTTACCGGAGCTTGCTTGTATCCATTGAGCAAATACAGGCTCAATTAAGATTTGTTTTTCGGGAGTTCCAAAAGCTAATACTGTATCGTTATGAATATATAGTCCTAGTGTATGAAATCCTAAGAATAAACATACCCAGCTTAAATGAGATATAATTGCTTCTTTATGTTCTAGCATTCTTGCTAATACATTATTTTTATTTTGCTCAGGATCGTAATCTCTAATGAAAAATATTGCTCCGTGCGCAAATGCTCCCACCATAAGAAATCCAGCTATATATTGATGATGAGTATATAACGCAGCTTGTGTTGTGAAGTCTTTGGCCATAAAAGCATATGGTGGTAATGCATACATGTGTTGAGCCACTAATGAAGTAATAGATCCTAGCGATGCTAGCGCTAAACCTAATTGTATATGCAATGAATTTGTTATCGTTTCAAATAAACCACTATGCCCTTCACCCAGCTTGCCGCTCGGAGGTTTATGTGCTTCTAAGATATCTTTTAAATTGTGTCCAATACCCCAATTGGTTCTATACATATGTCCTGCTACAATAAATATTATAGCAATTGCCAAATGATGGTGAGCCATATCAGTTAACCATAATGATTGACTTTGTGGATGAAATCCTCCTAGAAATGTCAATATAGCTGTTCCTGCTCCTTCGTTTGTTCCAAAAACATGATTTACGCTATCAGGATTTTCTGCATATTTAAACCATTGTCCTGTGAAAAACGGCTGTAATCCATCAGGATGCGGTAATACATTTGTAAAATTATTCCACCTAATATGTTGTCCTCTTGATTCTGGAATAGCAACATGAATTAAATGTCCTGTCCATGCTAATGAACTAACTCCAAATAATCCTGATAAATGATGATTTAATCTTGATTCATTATTTTTAAACCATGATAATCCTGGCTTGAATTTGGGTTGTAAATGCAGCCATCCAGCAAATAACATAATTGCTGATAGAATTAATAAAAATATAGATCCATTATATAAATCATTATTAGTTCTCATTCCGATTGTGTACCACCAATGATATACTCCTGAAAAAGCTATGTTTACAGGGTATGATGCACTACTTTTAGTGAAAGCTTTAATTGCTTGTTGTCCAAAATGAGGATCCCATATAGCATGTGCTACAGGTTTTGTTGTTAGTGGTTTTGTAACCCATTCTTCAAAATTGCCTTGCCATGCAACGTGAAATAAGTTGCCTGATGTCCATAAAAATATGATAGCTAGATGACCAAAATGAGATGCGAAGATTTTTTGATATAAATTTTCTTCTGTCATTCCATCATGACTTTCGAAATCATGAGCAGTAGCTATACCATACCAGATCCTTCTTGTAGTAGGATCTTGCGCCAATCCTTGGCTAAATTTTGGAAATTTTGTTGCCATTTTATTTTTTTCTTCCTTATCCTACTGATATTATTCTTGCTAAGAAAAACGCCCAAGTTGTACCTATTCCGCCTAATAAATAATGAGCTAAGCCCACGGCTCTTCCTTGAGTTATACTTAATGCTCTTGGCTGAATTGTTGGAGCTACTTTAACTTTATTATGAGCCCATACTATAGATTCTATTAATTCTTGCCAATATCCTCTTCCGCTAAATAAAAACATTAAGCTGAATGCCCATACGAAATGTGCTCCTAGGAAAATTAATCCATAAGCAGATAATGCTGATCCATATGATTGAATTACTTGTGAAGCCTGAGCCCACAAGAAATCTCTAAGCCATCCATTGATTGTTATAGCGCTTTGACTAAAGTTGCCGCCTGTTATATGTGATACCGATCCTGTTTTTGTCACACTTCCCCATACATCTGATTGCATTTTCCAACTAAAGTGAAATATAACAATTGATAATGAATTGTACATCCAGAATAATCCTAGAAATACATGATCCCATCCAGATACTTGGCATGTTCCTCCACGACCTGGTCCATCACATGGAAAGCGAAATCCTAGGTTTGATTTATCAGGAATTAACCGCGAATTTCTTGAGAATAGAAAGCCTTTTACTAATATTAATACACAAACATGTATTGTAAATGCATGAATATGATGAACCATGAAATCAGCTGTTCCTAATTTAATTGGCATCATGGCAATTTTATTATTTACTGCCACTATATCCCCTCCAAATGCATAGCTGGCTGTTGCAAGTGAGTTAGGACTTGTGCTGCTTGGTGCAAGTGTGTGTATATTTTGTATCCACTGTGCAAATATGGGCTGTAATTGTATGGCTGTATCTGAAAACATGTCTTGAGATCTGCCTAGGGCCCTCATTGTATCGTTATGAATATATAGTCCAAAAGAATGAAATCCTAAAAATATGCATACCCAGTTTAAGTGCGATATAATTGCATCTCTGTGTCTTATTATCCTATCTAACACATTGTTATAATTTTGTGCTGGATTATAATCTCGAACCATAAAAATTGATGCATGTGCTCCTGCTCCTACTACGCAGAATCCTCCTATCCACATATGATGTGTGAATAAAGATAATTGCGTTGCATAATCAGTAGCTATATATGGATATGGTGGCATTGCATACATGTGATGGGCAACTATTATACTTAAAGATCCCATCATTGCTAAATTAATTGCTAATTGTGCATGCCATGAAGTTGTTAGTATTTCATAAAGACCTTTATGCCCCTCTCCTGTGAAAGGACCTTTATGAGCTTCTAAAATTTCTTTCATACTATGCCCAATACCCCAATTGGTTCTATACATATGTCCTGCTACAATGAAAAGTACTGCTAGAGCCAGATGATGATGAGCAATATCTGTTAGCCATAAACCTCCATTCACGGGATTTAATCCACCTTTGAATGTTAGAAAATCTGAATATTCATTCCAGTTAAGCGTGAAAAATGGTATAATTCCTTTGCTGAAACTCGGATATAATTGTGCCATTAATTCCCTATTAACCATAAATTCATGAGGTAATGGAATTTCGCTTGGTGCTACTCCTGAATCAAGTAATTTATTGATTGGGAGAGCAATGTGAATTTGATGACCTGCCCATCCTAAACATCCTAATCCCAGTAGTCCCGATAAATGATGATTCATCATTGATTCTGCGTTCTGAAACCATTCTAATTTTGGAGCAGCTTTATGGTAATGAAACCATCCAGCAAATACCATTAATGCGGCCATAAATAGCCCTCCAATTGCTGTTGCATACAATTGAAATTCTGTGGTAATTCCTGACGCTCTCCATAATTGGAAAAAGCCTGATGTTATTTGTATGCCTTGAAATCCACCTCCTACATCTGCATTAAGTATTTCTTGTCCCACAATGGGCCATACAATTTGAGCGCTTGGCTTGATTACGCTAGGGTTATTTAACCATGCTGTGTAATTAGAAAATCTTGCACCATGAAAATACATTCCGCTTAGCCATAAAAATATAATAGCTAATTGTCCAAAATGTGCGCTAAAGATTTTTCTTGATATTTCTTCTAAAGATTTAGTATGACTATCAAAATCGTGAGCATCTGCATGTAAGTTCCAGATCCAAGTTGTAGTTGATGGACCTTTTGATAATGATCTTGAAAAATGTCCAGGTTTTGCCCATTTTTCGAAAGATGTTTCAACTGGATTTTTATCTACAGTTACTTTGACTTGATTTGTCTCTTGCTCTGTTGAGCTTGTTGTCATCGAGATTCTCCTCTCTAAAATATTAATATAAAATTGAGACAAGCAATAAAATACTCTCTTTATTTATACAATCAATTGGATGATTTAGAATCAAAAAGATAAGTTTTTCACAATTGCATTATAAAATTTTACGAGAAAGTGCGAGTTTTTATTCAATACTTCTAATTATAGATTAAAATTTCTTCTCTATACAATGATGTTAACAATAATTAAAATCTTTGTATTTTTTATTAATTAGCTTGTATTTTCATTAAAGCTTGACCGCAGTCTACAATATCTCCATCATTAACTAGTATTTCTACAATTTTTCCATTTACTTCAGACTCTATTTCATTCATTAGTTTCATGGCTTCAATTATGCATACTGTCTGTTTAATTTTTACTGTGTCATCTTTTTCTATGAATGGAGCTTCATTGGGTGCAGGTGATCTATAAAATGTTCCTACCATAGGTGATATAATTGTAGAATAAGTTTCCAGCTCTTTTTTGATTATTTTTACAGAATTATGATTTATTTTTTCTTTTGTATTGTTTGATATTTTTTGTTTTCTTATTTTTGATTTAATTAGTTCAGGATTTTTATTCTGTTCATTTTTTATATAGCTTATTTTTAACTTATTGATTATCAATTCGAATTTATTGCTTTTTATACTTATGTGATTAACGCAATTATTGTTTACTGAATACAAGATTTTTCTTAGATCTTTGATTTTAAATGTCATTATAATTTTATCCTCAATTGAATAAGATTTATTTTTCTATGCGAGATTTATTGATTTTTAATCTGAATCAATGAAAAGCTTTTATTTAATTACTTCATTGAAATATAATTTATGAAACTCTTTTATTTTTTTAGTGAAATACTATATTTTTTGCGAAATTTTCTTGAGATTAAAAATAATTATCCTAAAAACTCAGATTTTTGCAAATATCTACCACATTAATTATTGCTATTTTATTTTAGTTTATCATAGATCTTGATGTAAATTGATTATTTAAAGTTGTTTTGATTTAACTTTTATGGATTTTTGATTAAATAATTATATATAATATGCTTTTATCTTTAAACTAAAAATATACTATATATAATAGTGAAAAATTTAATAATTATATTTTATTGCAGCTTTTGTTTTATAAATAATGTTAATAGCAGATGATTTGGATAAATTACTGGAAATTTTACCCGATTTTGTACGTCAACCTCTTGAAAGTCATGATAGTCGAAAATTTTTGATTGAGATTGTTATGGATTTAGGTAGAAGACCTGAGGCTAGATTTCCTGCAGGTCCTGAATATCTATCTACTAAATTAATATCATGGTATGATTTAGATTATTGCATGAAAAAGATAGGTAACTTCAGTGGCGATAATCGCTCTGGTATTGAATGTACTTTACATAGAATTAGTTCTATTAAAAATAGAAAAGGTAATATAATTGGCTTAACATGTCGCGTAGGTAGAGCTATCTTTGGAACTATTAGTATAATTCGTGATCTATTAGAAACAAATAATTCAATTTTGTTACTTGGAAAACCTGGTGTAGGTAAAACTACGGCAATTAGAGAGATAGCTCGAGTTCTAGCTGATGAAATGGAGAAACGTGTTGTCATTATTGATACCTCTAATGAAATAGCTGGCGATGGAGATATACCTCATCCAGCTATTGGTCGTGCACGAAGAATGCAAGTAGCTCGTCCAGAATTGCAGCATCAGGTTATGATTGAGGCCGTGGAAAATCATATGCCTCAAGTAATCATTATAGATGAAATAGGAACAGAGCTTGAGTCTTTAGCTGCTCGAACTATTGCTGAAAGAGGCGTTCAATTAGTTGGTACAGCTCATGGAAATTCTTTAGAGAATTTAATCAAAAATCCAATTTTATCAGATTTACTTGGAGGAATACAGTATGTTACTTTAGGTGATGACGAAGCTAAGCGAAGAGGTTCTCAAAAAAGTGTCTTAGAAAGAAAAGCGTCTCCAGCTTTTCAGGTTGCAATTGAAATACATGAACGCAATAGTTGGATTATTCATGAAAAAGTTGATCAAATAGTTGATTTAATTCTTCAAAATTCTCCAGTTTTTCTTCAGCATCGCAGATTGAATCTAGATGGTTCTATTTTTGTTGATTGTAAGACTTCTACTTCTGCAAATTTTTCTTCAACTAATAGATTTAATGATATTAATTTGAATTGGAAAAATTCTAAATATTTAGATGTATCTAAATTATCCAATTTTTCCAACAATTTTGTAAATTCTTCTAAAAAGCAAATGCATTCAAAACTACATATCAAAAATTCGTTCAATGATGTGGTAATATCAGAAAAAAAAAGTCAGACTTTCTCTAAAGGTCCTGTTATAGTTTATGTTTATGCATTAAATTTAGATCAAATACAGGCGGCTATAACTACTTTTGATCTTCCTATTGTGATAACTCGAGATATTCTTCAGGCAGATATTGTTTTAGTTTTAAAATCAAATATTAAACATAATGTTAAGCTGCGTCAGATTGCTAAATTGCGTCGAATTACGATATATACAATACCTGCTAATACTATTGCAAATATTCTTCGTGCTTTTAAGCAAATACTTAATATAAATGCTAATAATTCATCGGATGCCAAATTTGAAGATTTAAAAGATAATAATATCAATATTGCAATTTATGTGAAAAATTCAGCTTTAATTGAAGCATGCATTGCTGTAGAAAAAATTGTCATTCACAAGAAAGAATCGGTTGAACTTTTACCTCGCTTGTCTATATTAAGTCAATTGCAGTATAATTTAATTAGTTTATACAATGTTAAAGTTCATGCTTTTGAAAGAAATTTTCGCCGCGGATTGAGAATCTATCCTTGTTGAGTTTAAATATAAAGTATGCTTAATATTTCATTATCAATGTAATAAATTTATTGTTCTTTCTATAGATACAGGTTTTATGAATAATATTTTAATAAGTAAATATCATGACGAACAAAAAAAGTAGCAAGGAAGACATTTTAGTTAGAGTTCAAAAAATTGTAGAAAATCAGCTTGGTGTAGTGAATAAAGAAGAAAAATTGGAGCCAGATAATACTTTTTCTAGTTTGGGCGCAGATTCTTTAGATACCGTAGAATTAGTTATGGCTATTGAAGAAGAATTTAAGATTCAAATACCTGATGAGGATGCTGGACAAATAGAAACTCTTCAGCAAGCTGTCAACTACATAGATAATGTAATCAGTAAAGAAGATTAATTTTCATACATATTAATTACGGAGAGGGTGGGATTCGAACCCACGGAACCTTTGAAGGTTCATCTGATTTCAAATCAGACGCAATCAACCAACTCTACCACCTCTCCTATCCAAGATATATTGCATTATATCAAAAAAAGACTATAGAAGCAATCATTTAATAGTCTTTTTAATAATTTATTATTCGTACGTTCCCTCTCCAGTAAATTTTTTATCTACTGGATTTTTATTTTTTCCTATATTATGTTTAATATTTCCTACCCCTATTCTGCCTGGATTAACTTTTTCTGGAAATACACCGTCTTTAGGATGTAAATATTGCACTTCTCCATTGGGAAATATTCTATAAATTTTAAAATCTTTAATTTTAAATTTACTTTTTATTTGACGACTAAGAGCTAAACATTGCTCTTTTTTAGCTAGATATAGTAAATTATCTCCTTCAGCCATTATGGCTGCACCTCCTGTCGGCATTTCAAAAATCTGTTGCTCTTTACTAGTCCATGTAATGGCATATTTTTCTTCAATTTCTGCTGCTCTTAACCATCCACCTGTACTACCGCCAAAAGTAGGTGATGGCATTTTTAAATTGATTGTGTTTGTCATATTTATTGCAATTTTAGTTTTAGTAATTACCCTTTGCTGTATCTTACAGGATGTTTCTCAGAGTTTCTAAAAAAAGAAATAAAGCTTTACACTTATTTGTTCGATAAATAAGTGAAGACTATAATTTAGTTATTTAACCGTGTTGATTACATTTAATGATTCTATGGGATTAATTAAGTATAATTGAATTAATTTAGCAGATAAATTAATATATAAAGGTGTCTTTTTAATTATTTTAATAATTTTATTAGATTTTTTTTGATCTATTTCAATTAATAATCTGTTGTATGTTGCGCATTCATCAAGATATTGAAAGAATTCCGGCTTATCTACATTGAGTGCAATAGGAAAAATTCTTGACGCACTTTCATTAGTTTTTCTAATTACTTGCATGTCGTATTTTCTTGCATCTAATCCGATTGCTTTATAAAAATTTGATCTTTGAAAATCATTTAAATACATTGTTGCAAATACACTTAATAAAAAAAAGCGACACCATAATTTTGCTGAAATAGAATTTAAAAATTGTGGCTGAGATTTAAGAAGAGCTGCAAAAAAATCTCCATGACGATTTTCGTCTTGACACCAGTTTTCAAAAAATTTAAAAATAGGATATATTCTATATTCGGGATGTTTTTCTAGATGTCTATAAATTGTTATGTATCTCCAGTATCCAATTTTTTCTGACAAATATGTCGCATAGAAAATAAATTTCGGCGCAAAAAAAGTATACTTTCTGTTTTTAGTTAAAAAACCCAAATCTAATGATAAGTTAAAATCACTCATCGCTTTATTAAGAAAACCAGCGTGCCTTGCTTCATCTCTAGACATTAAAAGAAAACATTCAGCCATAATCGGATTAGTTTTTTCTAGCCTACGAGAAAGTTCTTTATATAGTAAAAAACCAGAGAATTCAGCTGTACATGATCTTTCCAGAAATTCTATAAATAAATCTTTTGTTTTTTTATCTAATTCATTCCAAGATTTTTCAAATTCTTCGTCGCGTATAAAGTGTTGTCTATTATAATCTGCTCGAAATTCTTGCAGCAAAGCTTCAAATTCTTGAATGTTTAACGAGATATCAAATTCTGCCATTTCTTCAAAATTTGTTGTATAAAATCTTGGAGTTAATAAACTTTCTTTAATTTCTGTTTTTTGATTTTTCTTCAATTGTTCGTTTACTTGCATTTTTTAGAAGTGTAATATAGATTAATATTTTTATTAGAATTTAATTATTTTTTATACTAATTCTAACTCATTGTTTTGTGTATCTGTAAGTTTTAAAAATTTACATTTTATTAATGTGAATTATAAAATAATATTATTCGAAAACAATTACTGATTTTAGTTATAATTATTTATAAATTACTGCATTATGTTTTTTATAATATTCTTTTTAAAAACTTAATGATTTTTTAAGAAATATAATTACAATATGATAGATATTATTAGTTTAGGCTGGGGTTCTTTATTGGCTGTATTTACTTTTTCAATTGCTTTAGTAGTTTGGGGCAGGAATGGGTTTTAATATATTTAATATAATTTTGTTTTTACACGGAGTAATATAAGATGGCTTCTGAGATCATTATAACTGCTTTAATTAGCTCTACGTTAATTATTGTGGGTTTAATTTTAGGTTTTTTATTTTTAAAAATACAAGGTGAATAAACGTACTTTAATGATTTATTATTGATTTTTTAAAAATATGATGAAAAATATAGTTATTTTATCATATTTTATATTTTAAGTTTAATTTTTTGTAATATGTTGAAAATTTTTTGGTATATATTAAGTTGTCTTGCTATTGTTTTAATATTATTGAATAATCCTAAGTCAACTAATGTAACTAGTTTTAATGTTTATAGTAAATTGCTTGGATCTACTTATGCTTCGCGAATTTTCCTGCAAAAATTAACAATCTTTATAGTTTTTCTATTTTTTATTTTTACTATTATTTTCTCTATTTCTTGAATTTATAAATATTAATTCATTATATTTAGTGTATTTTATAGTTATTTTAGATGTTTTTATGTCTATCTCAAAAAAAAATTGCCCTGTTCCCTTTGATCAACAGCCCTTAAATGAATATTTTGCACTTAAAGAATCAATACTCTTTGCTTGGTCAATGTATTCTTTGAAAACATATGTGTTGATTACTTTTTGTATTTTTTTCTTTTTTTTAACTTTTATTTATTTTTTTTTGATACTTTATGGCTTGCCATATGTATCATTTTTGAATAAAATTTTAGTTAATATTTTATTTACTGATTCAATTATTATATTGTTTTTTGTGCGATTATATTTAGGATGGTCTTATATAGTGAAGCGCCTTCTTAGCACTTCAGTGTTTTATGAAGAATCTGGCTGGTATGATGGTCAGATTTGGATTAAAACAACAGAAAGCTTAACTCAAGATCGTTTAGTGGGCCTATATCAAGTTAAGCCACTAATTAATAGAATTAAGTATACAATTTTAATCTTTTTATTTATTTTTTTATTTTTTATTGTATTATTTATTACTAATTATTATGCTAATATGTATTAGGCGCGGGATAGAGCAGTCTGGTAGCTCGTCGGGCTCATAACCCGAAGGTCAATGGTTCAAATCCATTTCCCGCTATTTATATTCGTTAAGTATATTAATTAATTGATGAAAATATCAATATAATACTTATAAATATGATATATTATGTATTATTTATGCACTGATTTTATTTTGATTAATAAGCTTTTTAAATTGTGAGAATAATTTTATGACTTTAAATAACAATTGTATTAGGGTCGGTCATAAAGCGCCTAATTTTTCTGCTACAGCTGTTTATGAGCAAGAATTTAGTCAAATCCAATTATCTGATTATTTTGGTAAATATGTCATTTTACTTTTTTATCCTCTTGATTTTACTTTTGTTTGTCCAACAGAACTAGCTGCTTTTAGTAACGAATATAATCAGATAAAAGATTTAAATACAGAAATTTTGGCTATATCAGTTGATAGTGAATATTGTCATCTCGCCTGGACTCAGATGGATCGTGATTTAGGTGGTGTAGGTAATTTAAATTATCCCTTAATTTCTGATTTAACTAAAACAATTAGCGCATCTTACAATGTGTTAACAGAAGAAGGAAAAGCTTTGAGAGGTTTATTTATTATAGATCAAAAAGGTTTTATTCAGCATTCACTGGTAAACAATTTAGATTTTGGTAGAAGTGTTCATGAAACTTTAAGAATATTAAAAGCGATTCAGTATGTTCAAGCGCATCCTGATGAAGTTTGTCCAGCTAATTGGCAGCCAGGTGATTCTACTATTATTAGTAAACCAAAAGATGCTAAGGAATACTTTAGTTCTATATAAATGTTTGTAATATATAATCTTAAAATGTCTAATAGTAATTAAATTGAATAGAGTTCTTTGCATAGTAAAGTAAAAAATTATTAATAATTTATTTAATATATTATTAATATGTTTAAAATGAAATTTAAATTATTTGAAAAGTTCTAAAATTTATTGAGGAAGTTATCATGTCTACTAATTTAGCTCAGCGACTTCGTGAAGGTACGACGAAATCTCATAGTATGGCTGAAAATGTAAGTTTTGTAAAATCTTTTCTTGGTGGAGTAGTAGATAAAAAATCTTATCGTCAATTAGTTGCTAATTTGTTTTTTGTTTATACTGCAATTGAAGAAGAAATAGAAAATAATAAAGATAATGCTTTTATAAAACCTATTTATTTTCGTGAACTTAATCGTAGAGTTAGTTTAATGAATGATCTAGAGTATTACTATGGTTTTAATTGGGCGGCAATTATTAAGCCTTCATCAGCCACTCAGATATATGTTGATAGAATTCATTATATTGGTAAATTGCAGCCGGAATTATTAATTGCTCATGCTTATACTCGTTATATGGGTGATTTATCTGGGGGTCAAATTTTAAAAAGAATAGCTCAAAATGCAATGAATTTACCTGATGATTCTGGTGTCGCTTTTTATAATTTTTCTCAAATTCAAGACGATAAGTCTTTTAAAGATATGTATAGAGATACTTTAAATGATCTACCAGTTCACGATGATCAAGTTAAGCAAATTATTGCTGAAGCAAACATAGCTTTCAATCTGAATATGAAGATATTTCAGGAATTGAATTCTAATTTAATTAAGATCATGTTAATGTTATTATTAAGTACTTTAAATAGTTTTCGTAAAAAAATATCGTGATTTTCGATAATTTTATATAAAGTTTCAAATTTCTATTCATCTATTTTATGTACTAATATTTTTGTATTATATTATTTATGTCTAAATTAAAAATTAAAAAATCTATAATTAAGAGATTTCGTTTAACTGCATCTAATTCTTTAATGAGACGAAAAGCTTCTCGTAGTCATTTATTGCAAAAAAAATCTAGTAAACGTAAATTGCGTTTGAGACGTACAGCTCTTGTTAATAATCGAGATATTCAAAATTTTCGCCATGGTTTGTCTTGTATTTGCTAAGAAATTTTTATTTCATATTTAAAGTTTATATATTTTATTTGCTAATATTATTAAAATATGACACGAGTGAAAAGAGGTAATGTTGCCCGTAAAAGAAGAAAAAAAATTTTAAAATTAGCGAAAGGTTTTAGAGGTTCTCACTCTAATTTATTTCGTGTAGCTAAGCAACAAGTATTGAAAGCGTTAAAATATGCTTATGTTGGGAGAAAAAATAGGAAGCGTGATTATAGAAGATTGTGGATTATTCGCATTAATGCTGCTGTTCGGATTTATGGAATAACATATAGTCAATTTATTTCTTTGTTAAAAAAATCTCATATAGCATTAAACCGTAAAATGTTGGCCCAATTAGTTGTTTTAGATAATCCAGCTTTTGATTATTTAATCAAATCTATGCTTTAGTAAGATAATCGAAATTTTTTATTTTATTCTATCAATAATATAGTTACTGATAGGCAATAATTTTCTTTTTGTTATATTGCAATTTATTTCGTTGATAATTTTTCTTGCATTCTGAATATATTCTTGCGCTAAATCTTTACTTTTTTGTATAGCTTTTGTTTCTTGGATTATAATTTTAACTGTATTACTTATATCGTTTTTATTCTGAAATTCTCTGTTTATTAAAATTTGTAGTTCAGGATATTCTTCAAGTGCGAAAATAAGTGGTGCCGTTAAATTGCCGTTTTTAAAATCAGATCCAGATGGTTTACCTAAAATGTTAGGCGATGTTGTAACATCAAGTATATCATCTACGATTTGAAATGCTAATCCTATATGTTTTCCGTATTCGTAGAAAAGATTTTGAGTTTTTTTATCACATTTACTTAAAATAGCTGCTCCCTTACAGCTTGCAGCTATTAGTGAAGCTGTTTTGTAAAACGATTTTGAAATATATTCTTCTATGGAAACTGTAGTGTCAAAATTAATTAATCCTTGTTTTACTTCTCCTTCGGCAAAATCTATGATAACTTTTGAGATAGTTTTTACAGCTTCCAAATTATTGAGATTTGCTAAATACCATGATGATTGAGCAAATAAAAAATCTCCTGCTAATACAGCAATTTTTGTATTAAATTTGCTATGAACAGAATTGATACCTCTGCGAGTTGGACAGTCATCAATTACATCATCATGCAATAGGCTTGCTGTATGTATGATTTCTGTAATCTCAGCTAATCTTCTATGCTCTGGCAATATGGCTTGATTTTTCATGGTTGATTGACTAACTAAAAAAACAATAGTTGGTCTAATTCTTTTTCCTCCTGCTTGAAATAAATGTTCTGATGCTGCATATAAAATAGGATGTTTTGCAGCTATCATTTTATTTAAATTATTGTTTAATTTTATTAAATCTTCTTGCACAGGATAGAAAATGTTGTTTGATAATGTCATGATGTTGTAAAATATAGCTATGTTGTACAAATTTATTTTGTTGACTTACGTTAATTATAATATTTCTTTTTCATTATTATCATTATTTATAATTGTATGTAATTTATTTTTTAGTGATATTTTGTTTATATGTTTACTTCCTAAGTTATTTGAATCAATTTCGTTACTATTTTTAATTCCTGTATTTATTTGGGAGATTTATTGAATTATGTCTGAAAAAGTTGTATTGCCTTCTACTATTTCAGAAAATCATGATTTAAATCATGATTTAATAATATCCTTGTACGAGGATATGGTTCTGGGTCGCAGTTTTGAAAATATGTGTGCTCAAATGTATTATCGTGGTAAAATGTTTGGCTTTGTTCATCTTTACAATGGTCAAGAGGCTGTATCTACAGGTATTATTAAGGCATTGTCTTCTTTTGATTATGTTTGCAGTACCTATCGAGATCATGTTCATGCCTTAAGTAAAGGTGTTTCTCCTAATTCTGTTATGGCTGAATTATTTGGTAAAGAGACGGGATGTAGCCATGGTCGTGGTGGCTCTATGCATATTTTTTCTGCTCAACATAATTTTTTGGGTGGCTTTGCATTTATTGGTGAAGGTATACCTGTAGCGATAGGTGCTGCTTTTCAGAGTGTTTATCGTAAGCAAATTTTAGGCAATTCTTCTCTTTTAGCTGTTACAGCATGTTTTTTCGGTGACGGTACTACCAATAATGGTCAATTTTTTGAGTGCTTGAATATGGCTGTTCTATGGAAGTTGCCAGTAATTTTTATTGTTGAAAATAATCAATGGGCCATTGGTATGGCTCATGGTCGCTCAACTTCTTTGCCTGAAATTCATAAGAAAGCTCAAGCTTTTGGCTTACCTGGCATAGAAGTTGATGGTATGAATGTTTTTTCTGTAAGACAAGTTGCTAATCAAGCAATTTCACGCGCTCGCTCAGGTGAAGGCCCTACTTTAATAGAGGCTTTAACATATCGTTTTCGTGGTCATTCATTAGCTGATCCTGATGAATTAAGATCTCGTCAAGAAAAAAATGCCTGGCTAGCTCGTGATCCAATCAAAAAATTACGCGAATATATTATCAGTAATTCAATTTGTACTTATGATGATTTAGAAAAAATTGATATAAACATTAAATCAATTGTTGACGACGCAGTTGATTTTGCCTTATCAAGTCCTGAGCCAAAAGTTCAAGATTTAAAGCGTTATTTGTTTGCTGAAAATTAATTTAATTATTTTTAATAATATACTGTAAGGATTAATATTTAAATTATGCCTCATCTTTTTATGTTCGATGCTCTACGAGAAGCTACTGATGAAGAAATGCAAAAAGATCAAAGTGTTTGTATTTTAGGAGAAGATGTAGGGCATTATGGTGGCTCATATAAAGTGACTAAAGATCTTCATGTTAAATACGGCGATTTACGTGTTTTAGATACGCCTATTGCTGAAAATAGTTTTATGGGCATGGCTATTGGAGCTGCTATTACTGGCCTAAGACCTATAGTTGAAGGAATGAATATGAGTTTTTTGCTTTTGGCATTTAATCAAATTTCTAATAATGCTGGCATGCTTAGATATACTTCTGGAGGTAATTTTCAGATTCCTATTGTTATTCGTGGACCTGGTGGAGTAGGTCGTCAGCTAGGAGCTGAACACTCTCAAAGATTAGAGGCTTATTTTCAGGCTATACCTGGCCTTAAAATAGTTGCTTGTTCTACTCCTTATAATGCTAAGGGTTTATTGAAATCTGCCATTCGAGACAATAATCCCGTTATTTTTTTTGAGCATGTTTTATTATACAATCTTAAAGAAGAAATTCCTAATAAAGAATATTATTTACCTTTAGATAAAGCTGAATTAGTATGTAAAGGTTCAGATTTGACTATTGTTACATATTCTCGTATGAGATATCACGTAATGCAAGCAGTTGATATATTGGTTAAAGAATATAGCTATAGTCTTGAAGTTATTGATTTAATTTCTTTGAAGCCTATAGATATTGAATCTGTTGTTGATTCATTAAAGAAGACTAATAAATTAATGATTGTTGAAGAATGCATGAAAACAGGCGGCATTGCGGCTGAGATTATTGCTCAAATTAATGATAATTGTTTTGATTTACTTGATGCTCCTATTGTACGTTTGTCTTCTCAAGATATTCCTACTCCTTACAATGGTAATTTAGAAAAAGCAACCATTATAAGCCCTCAGCAAATCGTTGATTCAGTGAAGGCACTGCTTAATAGTAAAATTTAGTTATTTGAGATTATGTTTTAAATAAGGGTGGCGAATTAATTATTTTTCTATAAAAGAATAATTAAAAATTCATTTCTGCCGCTTGTACTTTTTCCCATTGTTTCTTTTTTAATACAAAGAAAATTTGAGCCAAGATTACGCTAAAGAAAAAAGCTATCATTCCTTTAATTCTTAGAGGATTTTGTAAAACTATCTCTGTTTCATCTTGACCAAAGCCTCCTACATTTGGATCATTAGTTAAATTTTGATTAGCTAATACTGTACTACCCTTTTGAACTTGAATCTCTAATCCTTCTGGTATTTTTTCTTGATAAATTTCTCCATCTCTTTTTTCTATCTCTATATCAAATCCTTTTTTTTCATTTTTTAGTATATTGATTACTTTACCTCCGTAAGAAGCTGTAATAGGATTATTGTTTGATTTATTTCCAGCTGGATATATTTGTCCCCTTCCTCGATTTCCTCCTACATATACAGGATATTTTAAAAAGTGTACATTTTTATTTGCATTTGGATCAGGCGATAAGACTGGGAAAATAATTTCTCTATTTTTTTCTCCTGATATTGGTCCTACAACTAAAATATTTTCTTTTGCCGTACTATAAGTTTGAATATATATATTTTTAGTTTTTTCTTTTAGTTCTTCAGACAACATATTTTTTGGAGCCAATTTAAATCCTTCTGGTAATACCAATATGGCTCCTACATTCAACGATCCTCTAGCTCCATTGCCCAGTATTTGCTGAGTATTTGATTCATATGGAATTTTTACTATAGCTTCGAAAATACTATTAGGTAATACGGATTGAGGTGTTTCAATTGATACTTCTTTCTGTGCTAAATGACAATTTGCGCATACAATGCGTCCAGTTGCTTCTCTTGGATTTTCATATCCTTGCTGAGCAAAGATAGGAAATGCATAACTGCTTAATAGAGATATTTGATAAATAGTTAAAAAACTAAAGCATATTGCGAAAGTTTTTTTTAAGTTATTCTTCCAGTTCGATAAATCATTTGAAGTCATGTAATTATTATTTCAATTAAAGATTTAAAAGTATTGTGATGATTTAGAAAATAAATTTTCTTTTAAATATAATAATAGCATTCTATAATTATTATTTTTAATAATATGTTAATTTACTCAATGATTTTTTACTACCTGTATGTTATTTTTAGCTTTTTTATTAATGTTTATTGAAATATTTTTAAGATTATAATTCCAATAAAGTACAGTCCAACTATAGCTAGTGTCATTATAATTTGAGTAATTGGATCTGTGGATGGTGTTAAAATTGCCCCAATGATTGTACTCATGAAAATGACATATTTCCAATATTTTGCCATTTTTTGATATGACACAATATTGAAGATACCTAATATTATTTGAATAATAGGTATCTGAAACGTAATTCCTGTACTAAATAAAAGTATAGATATAAAATTTAGATATTCTTCAAATGACCATAAAGGTTCTATGATTTCAGATCCATATTGCATTAGAAAACCTAATGCTGCAGGAGCTAAAATTTGGTATGCAAACAAGACACCACCAAAAAATAATATAATCGATCCACTTAATAAAGGAATTATATAGCTGCTTTCTTGCAAAGTAAGTCCTGGCAAAATAAATTGTATTATTTGGTAAATTCCAAATGGACAACTAAATAAAAAGCCGCTATATATTGCAATTTTTATACATGCAAAGAGATATTCTCCGGGAGCTAATTGTAAAAATTTAATACCTGCAGCAGGTTGTTGTAAAATATGAGATATATTATCAGTATAAAATAAACATATTCCGCTAGTTGTGAAAAAAGTAATTAATATCCAAAGAATTCTTTCTCTTAATTCCTCTAAATGTTCCATGATTGACATCTCGTTATCTTGATATTCTTTCATTTCTGTTGTATTTAATATCTATTTGTATATTCATTTATTTTGCTTTATTCATCTAATTTATAGATGCAAAGTATTACAAAATTTATCTTTATTCAAGGTAGTTTTATTATTTTCTTATATTATAAGATTAGTTTTAATAATGGTAAATTATTGCGAATTAAATTTTTAATATAAATTTGAATCGTATTTTGATTTGTTATAAAATTTTTTGAATTGACTAAAAATCAATAATGATTATTATAAGGAGTTTTCAGTGATTGTTAATGCAAGTAGTGGCAGTCCTATTATTCGTCCTCAATTGTATCGAACAGCATCTATTTCAACTATTTCACAAGCAGAGCAGCAAGATAGATTTTTGCAATTAGGTGAATTAAATGAATTGGCTGTTTTCTTAAAATCTGGCAGCAAGCGCTTAGAAATTGCGGATTTATTGGCTAAAAATGCAAATATCCTAGTAGCTAAAGCTGCTGATAAAATATTTGTTGGTGGTTCAGCTATTTCTTATTTAGAAAAACCTCAAGCATCTTTTGCTAGTATTGATTCTTCAAATAATGCAATGACCTCTCAGCAATTATTGGGTGATACACAAGGAGGTTTTTTTGATAACATATCATCTTCTTTTAACTCTAATGATTCATTGCCACCAGGCTTTAAGCCTATTAATGTAGTGCGTTATGGCTCTGTTCGTATGAAAAAATCTTTACGTGACTTAGATTGGTTTTTAAGATATTTAACTTATTCAATTATTGCTGGAGATCCCAATATATTATCTGTAAATATTCGCGGTCTAAAAGATTTAATTAGTAATGCTTGTTCTAGTGCTGCTGCAATTGTTGCGTTGCGAGAAATGCGTAAAGTAGCTTTAGGTATTTTTGTTAACGACTTAGAAGGCCAAAAAATAGTTCAAGATTATTTCAATGTTCTCATATCTGAATTTGAAGCTCCTTCTTTGAGTGATAAATTGCGCAAGACGTTTTCTGTTGATACTCAGGGTTTGCGTTTGCCTCAAATTTATTCAAATGCTGGTGTTTCTTTGCAAAAGTTTGTAATGAAAACAAGTTTATCTGCAGAAGAAAAAAAGATAACTATTAAAGCTTGTTATAGACAGATTTTTGAAAGAGATATTGATAAAGCTTATAATCTCAAGTTTTCTGATCTTGAATCTCAAGTTAAAAATGGTCAATTATCTATCAAAGAATTTATTCGTTTTCTTGGTAAATCATCAGTTTATAGAAAGCAATTTTATGAATCTTTTGTAAATAGTAGAGTAGTCGAATTGGCATTCAGGCATTTTTTAGGTAGAGGATTGTCGTCTAAAGAAGAATTTCAAAAATATTTTGGCATTTTATCTCTTAGAGGACTAGATGGTTTAATTGATGCTTTATTAAATTCTATAGAATATGCTGATTACTTTGGGGAAGAAACGGTTCCTTATTTACGTATTCTAGGAGAAGAGCCTCAAGAGTGTCGTAATTGGGGTATTCAAAGAGATTTATTTAATTATAGCACGCCTTTTCGTAAAATTCCTCAATTTATTACTCTATTTACTGATTATTGCAATGCTCTTCCTGATCAACATCCTTATGGTTTAAGCAATGATCCTTTACTGATTCAATTTGGTGCAATTTTCCCAAATAATTTAGTGAATTTACGTAAAAAATCGTCATTTTTTACAAAAGATACTCGTAGAATTTTATTAAAATGCGGTCCTAGTATTGATAGTCAGATTAGTCGTCCAGCTTCAAGACCTAAGATTCCAGGTTCTTTGGGTCCTAAAGTTTTTCAGTTAAATCAGTTCTTGACTATTGATAAAGAAAGTGAATCTAATGTTGAACAAGTTATTAAAGCAGCATATTTGAGAATATTTGGTAGATTTGTTTATCAAGAAGAATTGCTAGCTATTGAAAAAATTGAGAGTCGCTTGAGAAGCTCATCTATATCAGTTAAAGATTTTGTGCGCTTGCTTGTTAAAACTTCTATTTTTCGATCTATTTATTGGGAGCCTTTGTACATATGTAAAGCAATAGAATACATACACAGTCGTCTTTTAGGTAGACCAACTTATGGAAGACAAGAAATTAATCAATATTTTAATATAGTTTATAAGCATGGTTACTATAGTATGATTGATTCTATGATTGATAGTATTGAATATTCTGAATGCTTTGGAAACAATGTTGTTCCATATGAAAGATATGTAACTTCTTCTAGTATTCTATCTAGAAAATTGAATAATCAGCAAAAGTTAATTGATTTTAATCAACTGTCTAATTTCAATAATTCTATGAAAAATATTACTACTATGATTAAAGAAACAGATCAAGGTACAATAGTTTCGAGTAGTATTAAGAAAATGATAATGCAAGGCGTAACTTCTAGGAGAGATCAGGTGAAAATATTTACTGCTAATTCTAGTTCAATTTCACTAGATAGGCTGACAATTGTTAGAGCTATTTATCGACAATTATTTGAGCGTGATTTAAATTCTTTTACAATAGGTGATGAATTTTACTATTTAGAAAAAGCATTCATTTCAGGTGATATTAATGTTCAGCAAATGGTTGAAAAACTAGGATTATCAGTTTTATATCGTAGAGAATTTTATCAATCATATCCTAATACTAAAGTGATTGAATTAGGTACCAAGCACTTTTTGGGAAGAGCGCCAAATAATCAAGCTGAAATTAGATACTATAACCAAATATTAGCCTCTCAAGGTCAAGCATATTTTATTTCTGCTCTAGTTAATAGTGTTGAATATAAAGCAATTTTTGGATCAAACACTGTTCCTTATCGTCGTTTTCCAACTTTACCTGCAGCTAATTTTCCGAATACAGAAAGATTATATAATACTTTAACAAAGCAAAATGATAATATCACAATTCCAAGTTTTCAAAGTATATTAGGTAATCAATAATTTTAGTACAAGCATTTATTTATCTTTCTTGCTTTAGTACTTTGCACAATAAGCATTGCTTGATATTGTTTTTATCTATAAATTGAGTATTTTTTGCATCGATTTTTAAGTTACTTAATATCTTTAATATATTTTTTCTTTATTTGTATCATATTTGTATTAATTATTTGATATCTTATATTTTATATAAGCTAAAAGCTTTTGAGGAGTTGTATTGATGAGTATTGTAACTAAATCGATTGTAAATGCGGATGCAGAAGCTAGATATTTAAGTCCAGGTGAGTTAGATCGTATTAAAAGTTTTGTTTTATCAGGTCAAAGACGCTTAAGAATAGCTCAAATTTTAACAAATAATCGTGAATTGATTGTTAAGCAAGGTGGTCAGCAATTATTTCAGAAGCGTACAGATGTTGTATCGCCAGGCGGTAATGCATATGGTGAAGAAATGACAGCTACTTGCTTACGTGATTTAGATTATTATTTGCGCTTAGTAACTTACGGCATTGTTGCGGGTGATGTTACGCCAATTGAAGAAATAGGTTTGGTTGGTGTTAAAGAAATGTACAATTCTTTAGGTACTCCTATATCTGGTGTAGCAGAGGGAGTTAAGTGCATGAAAGAAATTGCTTGCTCTCTATTGTCGGGAGAGGATGCTGCGGAAGCAGGTTTTTATTTTGATTATACTTTAGGAGCAATGCAATAATCGAAAATATTGTTATTGATTAAAGCTGCAATTATTTAGTTGCTTATAATATTATAATTAATTTATATAAAGATTTTAGGATGTCAAATTATGCAAGACGCTATTACTTCTGTAATTAATACAGCAGATGTTCAAGGAAAGTATTTAGATGATAATTCTTTAGAAAAATTAAGAGGTTATTTTCAAACAGGTGAATTGAGAGTTCGTGCAGCAGCTGCAATTGCAGCTAATGCTGCAACGGTTATAAAAGAATCTGTTGCCAAGGCTTTATTGTATTCAGATATTACGAGGCCAGGCGGTAATATGTATACCACTAGAAGATATGCAGCTTGCATACGTGATTTAGACTATTATTTAAGATACGCTACTTATGGCATGCTAGCGGGCGATCCATCAATTTTAGATGAGCGTGTGTTGAATGGTTTAAAGGAAACATATAATTCTTTAGGTGTTCCTATTGGTGCTACAATTCAAGCAATACAGGCAATGAAAGAAGTAACTTCTGATTTAGTTGGCAGTGATGCAGGAGCAGAAATGGGTTTATATTTTGATTATATTTGTTCAGGTTTAAGTTAAAAATTAATTTTTTTATTTAATATTAATTTTATTAATCTTCATTAATCAATACATAAAATACATAGTTAATAATTTATATGTTATTATATGTATTGATTAATAAAATTAATTATTTAATACTGTTGCTGCCTGTACTCTAGCTCGAGCCTTACGTAATCTTTGCGTTGCTTCTATTTTTTCTTTATTTGTTTCTGCTTCAGTTAATATATTTGTTGCTTGCTCTAATTCGTTTTGAGCCTCGTTTAAATTTATTTCATTAATTTTCTCAGCTCCATTAACTAATATGGTAATTTTATCATTATCTACTTCTGCAAATCCTCCTAATAATATAATAGGTTGCCATTCTTTTTCTATTCTAACTCTCATTACTCCTATATCTAACGCTGTTAACAAAGGAATATGTTTTTTTAAAATACCAAGTTGTCCTGTACTACTTGGTAAAATTATCTCTTCGGCTTCTGCATTCCACACAATTTGATCGGGAGCAATTACTTTTATTTGTAATGTCATGATTTTAATTTTTTATTTATTTTAAACTTTCAGCTTTATTGATTGCCTCTTCAATATCGCCAACTAAATAAAAAGCTTGCTCTGGCAAGTCATCTAATTTACCTTCAAGAATCATTTGAAATCCTTTTATTGCTTTCTCTAGAGATACGTATTTTCCTGGTGAACCTGTAAAAACTTCTGCTACAAAAAATGGTTGAGACAAAAATCTTTCTATTTTTCGTGCTCTTGCAACAGTTAATCTGTCCTCTTCTGACAATTCATCTAGTCCTAGAATGGCAATAATGTCTTGAAGTTCTTTGTATCTTTGTAATGTTGACTTAATTTGTTGTGCTGTAGAATAATGCTCTGATCCAACAATTCCTGGTTGCAACATACTAGATGTAGAATCTAGAGGGTCAACAGCTGGATATATTCCTTTAGCTGCCAGATTTCTCGATAATACCGTTGTTGCATCTAAATGTGCAAAAGTTGTTGCTGGTGCAGGATCTGTTAAATCATCTGCTGGGACATAAACAGCTTGTATTGAAGTAATTGATCCATCTGTTGTAGATGTGATTCTTTCTTGCAGGGCTCCCATTTCTGTAGCTAAAGTTGGCTGGTATCCAACGGCAGAAGGCATTCTTCCCAACAAAGCTGATACTTCAGATCCAGCTTGCACAAAGCGAAAAATATTATCTATAAATAATAATACATCTTGCTTGTTTACATCTCTAAAATATTCTGCCATAGTTAATGCAGTTAATCCTACTCTCATTCTTGCTCCTGGAGGTTCATTCATTTGTCCATAAACTAGAGCTACTTTTGATTCTTTTAGTTCATCTGCATTAATTACTTTTGATTCTTTCATTTCTTCATATAAATCGTTACCCTCTCTTGTTCTTTCTCCTACTCCTCCAAAAACAGATACTCCTCCATGGGCTTTAGCTATATTATTAATTAATTCCATGATAAGAACTGTTTTACCTACACCTGCACCTCCAAAAAGTCCTATTTTACCTCCTCTTCTATAAGGTGCTAACAAATCTACTACTTTAATACCTGTTTCAAATATAGACGGTTTAGTTTCTAGTTGAGTAAAAGCTGGTGCTCCTCTGTGAATAGGCAGAGAATCTCCAGAAGGAATATTTCCTAAGTTATCTACAGGTTCTCCTAATACATTAAAAATTCGACCTAAAGTAGGTATTCCTACTGGAACCGTAATGGGATTTCCTGTATCTATAACTTCTAATCCTCTTTTTAATCCTTCTGTTGAACTCATTGCAACAGCTCTCACTTTATTGTCACCAAGCAATTGCTGTACTTCACATGTTATTATGTTGTTTGGACCTTGTACTTTTAATGCGTTGAATACTTTAGGCAACTGTCCGTTAGGAAATTCTATGTCTAATACAGGTCCAATAATTTGTGCAACAGATCCTTTTTGTTTTTGTATTGATGCAACCATTTTCAATTAATATGATATTTATTATATATAGTTAATAGGCAAAATTTCTGACCATGAACTAATTGATTGTTGTTCTATGAGTTGTATATTAATTTTATCATATTTGTAAATTTACTTTATTATTTTTGATTATTATTTTTTCTTCCTGTTGTTTTTAACCAATTTTGTGCTTCAATATAGTTATTTGGCGCTAAATATATTGCTTGCTGCCAATATTGAGTAGCTTTATCGAACATAGATTTAGAAATATGAAATTTTTTTTGATTCACTGCTTTTAATCCCTGATAGTGATATATTACTGCTATATTATTAAGCGCTTGAGGCATTTTATTGTTAAGTTCTAGAGCTTGATGATAGTACTCTAAGGCTTTAATGTGTTCACCATTACTTGCGTAAATTAATCCTATATTATATAGTATATAAGATCTATCATATGGATCTTCTTCTAATGTTAAAGCTTGATAGTAATTCTCTAATGCTTCTGCATATTCTCCTTCTGATTGAGCTGACATTCCATCTCGATAATAATAGAAAGCTTGCTTTTCATTTTTGCTTGTTGGTAGTATTTTTAATACAATATCAGCTATAACTGTAAATGTTTTGTCTATGAAATTGTCATTTTTTTGTAACCGCGGCATAATGTTTGTTCCTATAAATGATATTCATTTTTATTATTTATCTTTTTTAATACATTCTTTATTGAATTAATTTATTTGAATTAGATATACAATAAAAATACCAAAATCATGCAATGAAATGTACTTATCTATTGATTGTCAACACAATAACATTGTTTTATACTTTTTTGATTAAATTTTTAAATCTTTATTGAATTATAATTTATTTTTTTATATCTATCACTATTTTTAGTAATTTTTTGTATGTTAATTAATAATTCGGAAAAAATATTTTTTTTAAAGCACCCAAGATTAGTGCGCACTTTTTCTTCTTCTAGATCGCTTGATCTTTCTTTAGAATATTCCTCTAATTCTTTTTCTCCTTTATCTGACAATGATATTCAGCCGTCATTACATAAAGATAAAAAGAATAGATCTGTTCTTCAGCCTGATATGATTGAGGCAAAGAAAAGCAAAAATAAATTAAACAAGAAAAATCGTAAATTAATTTCTGTCGATCCAGATGATTTAATGTTTACTGAAAAATCCGCTGAAGTATTAACTTCAAATGCTTTAAATAGATCTTTGCCTAAGTCTTCTAAAAATAATAAGCAGCGAAAAAGAACTAAAATTAAGTCAAATAACTCTTTAAATAATATTTCTGATTATTTAAACAATAATAATCATCAGAAGCAAGATGATAACATAAAGTCTAAAGATATTTTAATTGATAGACCTTTAGTTGTTCAACATTTGTCATCAAAATTAAATGTACCTGAAACAGAAATTATAACTTATCTCTTTTTAAGAGGTTTTTCTGCTACAATTAATCAGATTATTGACATTCAAGTAGCTTCTCAAGTTGCTAAACATTATGGTTTTATTGTTCATCATGAATCAACTGAAGTTAATCCTACTAATTCTAATGAAAGTTTGTGCCATAATTTTATTCAGTCTATTAAAAGACCTCCTATTGTTGCAATTTTAGGCCATGTAGATCATGGAAAAACTACTTTATTGAATTCAATTTTAAAAACTAATTTAACTCAAAGAGAGTCAGGAGGTATTACTCAGTCTCTTGATGGCTATGAGATTGATTGGCCCTATAATTCATTGACTTATAGGCTGGTTTTTATTGATACACCTGGACATGAGGCTTTTGTTTCAATGAGATCTCGAGGTGTTCAGGTTGCTGATATTGTTTTGCTTATAGTTGCTGCAGATGATGGATTAAAATCTCAAACAATTGAATCAATTAAATATATATTGAATAAAAAATTGTTGCATATTGTTGCTATTAATAAAGTTGATAAGTTTAATTCTAATGTTTCTAAAATTAGAGAAGACTTAGCTGCTTATGATATAGTTGATAAATCTTGGGGTGGACAGTCTTCAATTATAGAAATTAGTGCTTTAAAAGACCAAAATATCAATCTTTTATTAGATAATATCTGTATGTTGGCTGATTCACATAATTTTACTGCTAATCCTGATCAATTGGCACAAGGAATTGTTTTAGAAGCAAATTTAGATAAACAAAAAGGAGTTGTGGCTAATCTGATTGTTCAAGAAGGAACTTTATCAATAGGCGACTTTATTGTTTCAGGAATTCATTATGGAAGAATTAAAATGATTTTTGATAGTTGCAAGAATAAGATTCAGCAAGCCTTACCTTCTTCTGTTTTGCAGGTTCTAGGTTTTTCTTCTATTCCTCAAGCGGGCATGTCTTTTCAATTAGTAAATAATGAAAAAGAGGCAAAAAGAAAATCTCTCGACGCTACAAAGTATACTAGTTCAAGTAGTTCTGTAAATATGTTGAATAATAGAATTACACTTGAAAGTTTTCAAGGACTTTCTGTCTTAAAGCAAGTACATGTAATTCTGAAAACTAATACCCAAGGATCAATGGAAGCATTGATGCATTCTTTCTCTGCAATTTCTCAAGAAAAAGTTCAAATTAATGTAGTATCAGCTAGCTCTACTAGTTTATCTAATACAGATCTTGATATGGCATTAGCGAGCAATTCTATAATTTTAGGCTTTAATATTTATATATCTTCTAATATAAGATCTGCAGCAAAAAAATCAAATATTGTTTTACAAAACTTTGAAATTATCTATGATTTAATTGACTATCTTAATAATTATATGCTTGATTTGCTTGATCCAGAGTATGATCAGGTTTTAATAGGTACTGCTACTGTTCAAACAACTTTTAGTGTCAATCGAGGATTTGCGGCTGGCTGTTTGGTTAATACAGGTAAATTGCAAAGTAAATGTACTATTGAAATTTATCGTAATGCAATTTTGATGTATACAGGTATTTTAGATTCATTGAAACACATTAAAGACGATATTAGCGAAGTAATAGTTGGGAATGAGTGTGGTCTTATGTGTATAAATTATCATTCTTGGCAAAAAGATGATGTCATTAAAGCCTACGAATTAAAAGAAAAAGACAGGATTTTATAAATAAAGAATCAATAGATATTCTAAATATTTTTTATTGATCTTTATAAAGAAATGGAAGCAATGATAAATTTCTTGCTCTTTTAATAGACTGAGTAATTTTTTTTTGCTCTTTGGCATTTAGCCCTGTAGAGCGTCTTGATAAAATTTTATGCTGTTCAGTCATAAATTTTTTCAATGAATCAATATCTTTGTAGTCCAAAGTATATTTATTTTTATTTTTTAATGAACTATTTTTTTTGTTATCGTGCATATTAGTAAAATTTCATTGTTTAATATATTTTATTTTATTTGATTTCCTGAAATAATTCATGTGAATTACAAACAGGACAAAATTTTCTTAACTTTATTCTTTCCGGTGTATTTCTTTTATTTTTACAGCTTGTGTAACGAAAAGTGCCATTTTTTCTTTTATTTAAATTATTATTTTCATTTCTACACAAGCACTCCAGTGTTATTATTGTGCGTGCACCTTTATTTTTAGCCATATTAATCTTTGAATTATTTTATTGATAGTTAAATTATCTCATGTTCAATTCAAACGTGCAAGTATAATTTAATTAATTCCTATTGTTTATATTGTTAAGTGATGCTATAATCGCTTTAGAGTTTTGTGGCAATAAAAATATTAGTCTTTATTCTTTATTTATTTTTCATTCCTATGTCTAAAAATTCATCCTCAGCTAAAAGAGCAGTTATTGCTCTTCGAAATCGCTCTAGAAATAAAATTTATAAATCGGCAATCAAAACATATACTAAAAAGTTTTTAATAAGCCTTCATGAATCTCAACAATTTGATTATGATTATTCTATGAATCATTTATCAAATCTTTATCAGAAAATTGATAAAGCAGTAAAACGTGGAGTAATACATAAAAATAAAGGTGCTCGTTGTAAATCTGTATTAGCACAAGCTATTAAAGCTAAATTAAATAATTAAATAAATTTCAATTATCATAAACTCAAAGAGTTTATGAATTTTCTTTTTTACAATATAATCTCAACAATTTGATAATTTCTTCTGTAATTCTTAAATTTTTTATATTTCTGTACATATAATCTTGATTATTGACTTTCGGAGTTTTTAATGTCACGACAAATAATTTCAGCGTCTATCTTCCCAGATCTTGCGGAAATTCAGAGAGAAAGTTTTAGATTTTTTTTATTAGAAGGCCTAGTTGAAGCACTTAATTCTTTTCCAGTTATTACAGATCCCGCTAATAATTTAGAATTAAAATTTTTTGGTAAAGATTATAAATTAAAACTTCCACGCCATAGTGTTCGTAAAGCTAAAAGTAGAGACAAAACTTATAGCGCTCAGATTTATGTACCATCCAAATTAACCAGAAAAGATACAGAGCTTCTAAAAAAAAATAAGGAACTTCATTCATTAAATTTATCTCATGCACAAGATAATCAGAAAAAATATAAAAAAAGACCTATTTTCATTGGTGATTTACCTCTAATGACTAATCGTGGTACGTTTATTATTTCTGGCACTGAAAGAGTTATTATTAATCAAATTGTTCGTAGCCCTGGTATTTATTACAAAAAAGAACTTGATAAAAATGATAAGCAAATATATAGTGCAAACTTAATTTCTAATCGTGGCTCATGGTTGAAATTTGAAATAGATGCAAAAAATCAAATTTGGGTTCGAATTGATAAGACTCACAAGGTAAATGCTTATGTTTTTTTAAGAGCAATAGGCTTATCTAATGAAGAAATGAAAAAGTCTATTAATAAATATTCTTTTCTAATCGATTCTTCATCTAATTATGAAAAAAAAGATTTATATAAAGAAATTGGTAAATTTTCTGTAGAGCAAATTACTGAAGAGGAAGCTTTATTAATTGTGTACAGTAAACTAAGGCCTAATGAGCCTTCGACAACAATCGTAGCTAAACAAATGCTTTATAGTCGTTTTTTTGATCCTAAGCGATATGACTTAGGAGAAGTTGGTCGACATAAAATTAATCAAAAACTAAATTTAAAAATACCTCCAACATTTCGAGTTTTATCTCCTCAAGATATATTAGCTGCTATTGATTACTTAATTAATATAAAAGAACAAAACATAGGAACTTTTGATGATATAGATCATTTGGGCAATCGCAGAATTCGTTCTGTTGGTGAATTATTGCAAAATCAGATACGTATTGGCTTGAATCGTCTAGAGAGAATTATCCGCGAGCGCATGATGATTTGCGACTTAGATTCTTTAAGTCTTTCGAATTTGATTAATCCTAAGCCATTAATAGCATCAATACGAGAATTTTTTGGCTCTAGTCAGTTGTCTCAATTTATGGATCAAACTAATCCTCTGTCTGAATTGACTCATAAAAGAAGAATTAGTGCTTTAGGACCCGGAGGTTTAAATAAAGATCGTGCTGGTTTTGCTGTGCGAGATTTACATCCTAGTCATTATGGTCGTATTTGTCCAATAGAAACTCCAGAAGGTCCTAATGCTGGTTTAATTGGATCTTTAAGTATTTGCGCAAAAGTTAATAGATATGGCTTTGTTGAAACTCCTTGCTATAAGGTTGATGATGGTTCATTTCCCGCGGATTCTCTGCCTGTTTATATTACAGCTGATCGAGAGGATGATTTAAGAATAGCTCCTGCAGATGTTGTCTTAAAGCAATTAGATAATAATTTGGTCAATAAAAATATACCTGTTAGATATAAGCAAGAATTTCTTACAACCACATTAAATCAAATAGATTATATTGCTGTTTCTCCTATTCAAATTATGTCTGCTGCCACATCTCTTATACCTTTCCTAGAGCACGATGATGCTAATCGTGCATTAATGGGATCTAACATGCAAAGACAGGCAGTGCCTTTATTATATCCTGATAAGCCTATTGTTGGTACTGGCTTAGAGGCAAAAATTGCCCGTGATTCAGGCATGATAGTAAGTAGCAGAACAAGTGGTGTAGTAAACTATGTATCTGGCACAAAAATTGGTATTCAGTCTTCTGATAGTAAAATTTTTCATTACAGACTGAAAAAATATTATCGTTCCAATCAAGATACTTGCATTAATCAAAGACCTCTTGTGTGGCCAGGAGAAAAAATATCTATTGGCCAGATTTTAGCTGATGGTGCTTCTACTGATGGTGGAGAAATTTCTTTGGGTCGCAATATTTTAGTAGCATATATGCCTTGGGAAGGCTATAATTATGAGGATGCATTTTTAATTAGTGAACGTTTAGTTTATGATGATCTTTATACTTCGATTCATATAGAGCGATATGAAGTTGAATGTAGGCAAACTAAATTAGGTCCAGAAGAAATTACTCGAGATATTCCCAATGTTAGCGATGCAGCAATTAATTTATTGGACAAAAATGGCGTAATATCTATAGGTTCATGGGTAGATTCTGGAGATATTTTAGTTGGTAAAATAACTCCAAAAGGTGAGTCAGATCAATTACCAGAGGGTAAGTTATTAAGAGCTATATTCGGCGAAAAAGCAAGAGATGTTCGAGATACGTCTTTGAGATTACCGAACGCTGCTAGAGGAAGAGTAGTTAATATAAAAGTTTTTCAGCGTCAAAAAGGCGATGAACTTCCTCCAGGTACTAACATAATTATTAGAGTTTACGTAGCGCAAAAAAGGAAAATACAAGTTGGAGATAAAATGGCAGGAAGACATGGCAATAAGGGTATTATATCAAGAATTTTGCCTAGACAAGATATGCCTTTTTTACCTGACGGTAGATCTGTTGATATTATTCTTAATCCTTTAGGTGTTCCTTCTAGAATGAATGTTGGTCAACTTTTTGAATGCCTTCTTGGTTTAGCAGGAGAGTATTTATCTAAGCGTTTTAAAATTGTCCCTTTTGATGAAATGTATGGCAAAGAAGCATCTAGAGCGCTTGTCAATAATAAATTACAACAAGCTAGTATCTCAGCTAATTGCAAATGGCTATTTAATCATTTGCATCCAGGTAAGTTTACAATTTTTGATGGAAGAACGGGTGAGCCTTTTCATAATCCTGTGACTGTTGGTAATGCTTATATGCTAAAACTTGTTCATTTAGTTGATGATAAAATTCACGCAAGATCAACCGGTCCTTACTCTCTTGTAACTCAACAACCTTTAGGAGGACGTGCTCAGCATGGTGGTCAAAGACTAGGAGAAATGGAGGTATGGGCTCTTGAAGCCTTTGGTGCCGCTTATACTCTTCAAGAATTATTAACTGTTAAATCAGATGATATGCAAGGAAGAAATGAAGCATTAAATGCAATTGTCAAAGGTAAGCCTATTCCTCGCCCAGGTACTCCAGAATCATTTAAGGTCTTAATGCGTGAACTTCAATCTCTAGGCTTAGATATAGCTGTTCATAAATTGGAATTATTTGATAATGGTAAAAAGCAAGGAATAGAAATTGATTTAATGTCTGATCATGAGAATATTAATAAAATTAATTATACTCAACAAATTTCTTAATTCTATTAATAATTGTATAATTTGTTTTCTTTATAAAATTGTATTTATTTTCCAGGGAAATATATTATGACTAAATTTGAGCATTATTTTGATTATGTAAAAATTGGCCTTGCCTCTCCTGATAAAATTCGTTCTTGGGGTGAAAGAACTTTACCCAATGGGCAAATAGTTGGAGAAGTTACTAAGCCTGAAACAATTAATTATAGAACGCTAAAGCCTGAAATGGATGGTTTATTTTGTGAACGCATTTTTGGTCCTGTAAAAGACTGGGAATGTCATTGTGGTAAATATAAAAGATTTAGATATAAAGGAATTGTATGTGAAAGATGTGGTGTCGAAGTTACTGAATCTAAAGTAAGAAGGCATAGAATGGCTTATATAGAATTAGCGGCTCCTGTTACTCATGTTTGGTATCTTAAGGGCAGTACAAGCTATATTGCTCTAGCATTAGATTTAACAGTTAAAGAGGTGGAAAAAATAACCTACTTTCATTCTTATGTTGTCACTAACCCTGGTAATTATGATAAATTAAGTTACAAGCAGTTGCTTGAAGGATATGAGTGGAGATCTTTAGAAGATAAATTGTATCCACAATCATCAGTTTTATTTGACATTGAAGTGGGTATAGGGGCTGAAGCTATTTATAGATTATTGCGAGATATTGATTTAAAAAATACTGTTGAAATTTTGCGAGAAGAAGCATTAAAGCCACCTAAGTCCTTTAAAAATCCTTCTCCAAAATTTAATAAAAAAATGAAAAGACTACGTTTATTGGAAAACTTTATTTCTACAGGCGCTGATCTTTCTTGGATGATTTTTTTTGTTATACCTATAATTCCTCCTGATTTAAGACCCATGGTTCAACTAGATGGAGGTAGATTTGCTACAGCGGATTTAAATGAATTTTATCGTAGAATTATTAATCGCAATAATCGCTTATCTCGGTTAAAATCAATTTTAGCTCCTGAAATTATCGTTAGAAATGAAAAACGAATGCTGCAAGAAGCTGTGGATGCTTTAATGGATAATGGACGTCGTGGCAGAACTGTTGTGGGAGCTAATAATAGGCCTTTAAAATCTTTATCAGATATTATTGAAGGTAAGCAGGGCAGATTCCGTCAAAATCTATTGGGTAAAAGAGTTGATTATTCTGGTCGATCAGTAATAGTTGTTGGTCCTAATCTTAAGCTTCATCAATGCGGCTTGCCACGAGAAATGGCACTTGAATTATTTCAGCCATTTGTTATTCATCGCTTAATTTTACAAGGTTTAGTAAATAATATTAAGGCTGCAAAAAAAATGATTCAAAAAAATGATCTAGTCATATGGATTGTTTTAGAGGAAGTTATTTATGGTCATCCTGTTTTATTAAATAGAGCACCTACTTTGCATCGATTGGGAATACAGGCTTTCGAGCCTATTTTAGTTGATGGTAGAGCAATTAAATTGCATCCTTTAGTTTGTCCTGCATTTAATGCTGATTTTGACGGTGATCAAATGGCAGTTCATATTCCTTTATCTCTTGAAGCTCAAGCTGAGGCGAGATTATTGATGTTAGCACCCCATAATTTTTTATCTCCTGCTACCGGTAATCCTATATTAATGCCTAGTCAAGATATGGTTTTAGGATGTTATTATTTAACAACCTATAATCCTTCTTGCCTGAAAGGTCACGGTCATTATTTTGCTAATTTCGAAGATGTAATAATGGCTTATGAAAGCAATGAAATAGATTTACATTCATTAATTTGGGTTCGCTTTAATAGCTCTGCTGAAAGCTCTAGCACTGAATCTTTAGAAGCTACATTAAAATTAGATAATGTAAAAGTTCTGATTTTTCAGAATAAAATTATAAAAATGGATTATCAAGGCAATAATTTGGCTCAGTACATAAGAACTACGCCCGGCCGTATTATATTTAATAAAGTGATCTACGAAGCATTGAGTGATCATTAAAGTGTGTTTAATTTTTTATTGAATAATGTTTATGAAAAATATATTTGAAAAGACTTATTTTTACAATAAAATTGTTGATAAATCTCAATTAAAATATTTAATTACATGGGCTTTTAGAAATTATGGTATTGCTCGTGCAGCTAATATGGCTGATAAATTAAAAGATTTAGGTTTTCACTATGCTACTAAGGCTGGCATTTCTTTGAGTATTGAAGATTTGCGAATACCTCCAACTAAACAGAATTTGTTAAATAGTACGCATCAAACTATAAAAGATGTTGACATAAAATACAGAAGAGGTGAAATAACTATTGTTGAAAGATTTCAAAAAGTTATTGATACATGGAATTATGCCAGTGAAACACTAAAAAAACAAGTTGTACATTATTTTAAAAACACTGATCCTCTAAATTCTATTTATATGATGGCTTTTTCAGGAGCTAGGGCTAATATTTCTCAAGTTCGACAATTGGTAGGCATGAGAGGTTTAATGGCAGATCCTCAAGGGCAGATTATTGATCTTCCTATTTCTAGTAATTTTAGAGAAGGATTAACTGTTACTGATTATTTTATTTCTTCTTATGGCGCTAGAAAAGGTCTTGTTGATACTGCCTTACGTACAGCTGACTCTGGATATTTGACTCGTCGATTAGTTGATGTTGCTCAAGATGTTATTGTACAAGAATATGATTGTAAAACATCTAAAGGTATTTTAATCGAACCGATGATTGATAGGCAAAAAACTTTGATTGATTTTGATCAAGCATTATTAGGAAGAGTTTTAGCTGAAGATGTAAGACATCCTGTGTCTAATGATTTATTAGCTAAATTTGGGCAATCAATTGATCCAAATTTAGCTCAGGTTATTATTAAATCTGGCTTGCGTAAAATATTAGTTCGCTCTCCTCTTACTTGCGATTCTATTAAATCTGTATGTCAATTATGTTATGGCTGGAATTTAGCTCATGGTAAAATGGTTGATTTAGGTGAAGCTATTGGTATTATTGCAGCTCAATCTATAGGCGAGCCAGGTACCCAGTTAACAATGAGAACTTTTCATACAGGCGGTGTTTTTACAGGAGAATTAACTCAAAATTTAATTAGTCCAATAAATGGTCGAATTTATTATGATTCTAACATGCTATCTAGTCATACTAGAACAAAACATGGAGATTGGGCTATGTTAGTTAATGCTGATTCTCGTGTAACAATCTTCAATAAAGATCAAAAAATAGATTTTGACATACCAAAAGAATCTCTTATTTTACTAAGCGATAAATCTAAAATAGAAAAAGGTCAAATTTTAGCTGAGTATCCTATTTCTAATCGCTCTATTACCGAAAGAGCTCAAAAAGCACTTATTGCTGATTTCTCGGGAAGTGTTTATTTAACTGACTCTCAAGCTTATCATAGATTCAATTCTTCCAGTAATTCTATTAATTCATCAGACGGTAAAATTGCTTGGATTCTTGCTGGACAAGTATATGACTTACCTAACGATGCTCGTTTAGAAGTTGATAATCATCAAATTCTTCTTGAAAATCATTTATTGGCTCGCACAGAAATTGTTGCAAATTATACGGGTCGTCTTCATTTTGTGCCATCAAAAAATAAGTCTTTTTCTAAGATTTTGTTAATTACCGCTTCTAAATTATTCACTAATGTTAAACTTATTCCAAGTTATTCTAATAATTATAGATATAATGTTATTCAGGTTGCAAACAAAGATAATTTTTTCTTAAAAATAAATCCTTATAAAAAAATAAGTAATAATCAAATTATAGCTGATCTTATTTCTTCGGTCTATAAAACGAAAACCGGAGGTATAATTAAATATTTAGATATTTCATTGCAGAAAAATCATGATATCTGTGATCAAGAAGATCAACAAGATTCTTACCATATTCGTGGATCCGGATATATATTATGGATTCCCGAAGAAACTCATGAGATTAATAAAGATGCTTCTTTACTTCTTGTATCTCATGGTCAATTTGTTGAAGCTGGCACAGAAATTATCAAGAATATTTTTGTTAATAATTCTGGTGTTTTAGAAATTATTCAAAGAGACGGGATTATTAGAGAAATTGTGGTTAAGCCAGGTTATCTTTATCCTATGAATGAGATGAATTTATCTCAAGATTACACTAAATCTAGAGGATTTTTGCGTCCTGGTGAAACTATGATGAGTAAATTTACAACAGAAAAATTAATTTATTGGGAATCATTTCAGGTCAATAATGAATTCTTTTTACTGATTCGTCCAGTTATTATTTACTCAGTTCCTCCTAAAATCATATCTCTTGATTTTTCCAATGATTCTTTTGGCTTAGACATGATAGACATAGTTTTAGTTCGCAAAACTTATTTTAGAGACGGAGAAAGAATTAAATCAGTGTTCGGAGTTAATTTAATTACTACTCATTTAGTTTTAAAGTTAAAAAATGATGCCTTATATTTAAATTGTTCAATGTATTTTGAGCCTAGTTCTTCTGGCGCATCTTCGTATTTGGTCAAATTTATTGTTGCAGATTTAATCACAATCAAAGAATTAAATTTGCCTAATGTAAAGGATATTTATTCAAAAACAATTTTTTTGATTCAAGATAATCAAATTGTTCAAAAGAATTCAACTATAGCACAAATTGATATTTTTTCTGCAATTGAAGGTCAAATTGCTTATATTGATAATGTCAGTTCCATTAATCGTCGTATTTTGGTTATTACTCCATCTAATACACGCATTATATCTATTGATAATAGCCAATCAATTTTTGTCAAAATAAATGACTGGATATATGAAGGTGATTTAATTGCTACAAATGTGACATCATATTATTCTGGTCAAGTAATTTCTGTAAGAGATAATCAAATAACATTAAGAATAGGACAGCCTTACTTAATTTCTCCTGGTTCTTTTTTACATGTTGGTCATCAAGCACTTGTTCAGCGCGGAGAAAATATTGCAACATTAATTTTTGAGAGAATTAAGACAGGTGATATTGTGCAAGGATTGCCGCGTATTGAAGAAATTTTGGAAGCTCGCAAGAAATCTGATAATTCTTTTAATCCCCATGATATTTTAGATAATCGCTTTAGATTTTATTTAAATCAAGGATTAAATATATATGATTCAACTCGCTTGAGTTTTTTAGATATTCAATTATTATTAGTTAAAGAAGTCCAGTTAGTATATCAATCTCAGGGTGTTGATATTTCTGATAAGCATATAGAAGTAATTGTGAGACAAATGACTTCTAAGATCAAAATAGAAGCAGGAGGTGAAACTGACTATTTGCCCGGTGAAATTGTTGAACTTCAAAAGGTTCAATCTGTTAATCAATCTCTTGTATTAATCAATAAAATTCAAGCAACTTATCGACCAATTCTTTTAGGTATCACAAAAGCATCTTTAAATACAGATAGTTTTATTTCTGCAGCAAGTTTTCAGGAGACGACTAAGGTTTTAACGGATGCTGCAATTTCTGGTAAATTGGATTGGCTAAAAGGCTTGAAGGAAAATGTGATTATAGGTCGATTAATTCCTGCTGGTACAGGTTTTAATGTACATACTGGCTCTAAGTTGTTCGATAACAATATCAATTATGAAAATAGTAATTTTAATGTCTCAAGTCAAGATATTATTTCTGACATTGATCATGATATTCCCTTTGAAGATATAATTGTTGATGATCGCATGATTCATGATTATAATCTAAATTCTGATAATAATTAATTTTAATTCTTTTTTATCTTTTATGTTATGATTATATATAATTACGTTTAATTATTGCGTATTAATTTATTGATTTATTTTTAAATTAAATAAAAAGAAGTTTATAGTTTATTCGTTTATTAAATTTATCTCAAAATATAAAGATATGTCTACTGTAGCATTGTCAGACTTATTGGAAGCGGGAGTTCATTTTGGTCATCAAGCTAGAAGATGGAATCCTAAAATGTTTCCTTATATATATACAGAACGTAATAATATACACATTATTGATTTAGTCCAAACAGCTCAATTGTTAACAGAAGCTTGTGATTTGATTAAAGCAGCAGCATCAGAAGGTAAAACTTTTTTATTTATTGGTACTAAAAGACAGGCTGCAGGCGTTATCGCTCGCGAAGCTATTCGTTCCAATTCTTTTTATGTGAATCAACGGTGGTTAGGTGGAATGTTAACTAACTGGATAACTATAAAATCACGAGTTGATAGACTTCGAGCTTTAGAAATTCAGCAAGCTTCTGGTTCTATAGATGTTTTGCCAAAAAAAGAAGCATCAGTAATTCGTCGAGAATTAGAGAAGCTAAAAAAGCATCTTGATGGAATTAAGAATATGGTTAAATTGCCAGATCTAGTTATTATTGTTGATCAAAAAAAAGAAAATACTGCCATTCAAGAATGTGTTAAATTAGGAATACCTATAATTTGTATTTTAGACACAAATTCCGATCCAGAATTTGTCGATATTCCTATACCTGCTAATGATGATGCGATTAGATCTATCAAATTGATTTTAAGTAAAATATCGGATGCCATTATTGAAGGTTCAGAGAGTTTGCCTTAACACATTCATGTATAATGTGACTATTTTAATTGTATTTATATAGTCATCGTAATTTGTTAATTATAAAGTTTTGATTTGTGTTTATAATTTTTAATATATTAAGATTTTTATGTCACAAAATATTTCTTCAGATTATATTAAAGAACTTCGTTTAAGAACAGGCGCTGGGATGCTGGATTGTAAAAAAGCTTTACAAATTTCTGAACAAGATATTGATGCTGCAGTGCAATATCTTAGAAAAAAAGGTCTAGCTTCAGCTGAAAAAAAATCTTCTAGAATTGCCACAGAAGGTGTTGTCGATAGTTATATTCATGCCGGTTCTCGCATAGGTGTTCTTGTTGAATTGAATTGTGAAACAGATTTTGTTGCTCGTCAAAAAGAATTTCAGCAATTAGCAAGACATATATCTATGCAAATAGCTGCTTGCCAATCTGTTCAATATATTTCATTAGATGATGTTCCGGAGAATATTATTTTGAACGAAAAAGCTATTGAAGCGTCTAAAGATGATTTAGCCGATAAACCATCATCGATTAAAGACAAAATTATTGCTGGTCGTATAGAAAAAAGATTAAAAGAAATTACATTAATGAATCAAGCATTTATTAAAGATCCTAATATTTGTATTCAAGAATTAATTAAACAACATATTGCTTTGTTGGGTGAAAATATTAAAATTAGGCGTTTTACTAGATTTATTCTTGGTGAAGGTTTGGATAAAAAAGAATATAATTTTAAAAATGAAATAGAATCAATTATTAGTTGACATATTTTAAATTTTTGTTATTTATACATAAATAAATTGAAATAATGTGAAATAACAATTGTATGCATATATAATGAGTTATATAGCGCAAGATTTATTAATCTTAATGATTTTACTATATATTAAAATTGACTTACATGGATCAAAAAATAATTAATATTTCATCCTCATTTATGCAATTATCTGCGGTTGAAGTAGGTAAACATTTATATTGGAAAATAAATAATTATACTATTCATGGTCAGGTTTTCGTTGTTTCTTGGCTTGTTATAATTATTTTATTAACCTTATCTTTTTTGGGCACCAGAAATTTAGAAAGGGCGCCGAAGAAGTTTCAAAATTTCATGGAATTTATTTTAGAATTTTTGCAAGATATTGCTAAAAATCAAATAGGAGAGCATGAATACAGATCTTGGGTACCTTATATAGCTACTATTTTTTTATTTATCCTTGGTAGCAATTGGGCTGGGGCGTTAATTCCTTGGAAATTGATTCATTTACCGGAAGGTGAATTAGCAGCTCCAACAAATGATATTAATACTACTGTAGCTTTATCATTGTTAACTTCAATTGCTTATTTCTATGCTGGATTAACCAAAAATGGCTTGGGGTACTTTTCTCGCTATATAGAGCCTACTCCAGTCTTACTTCCTATTAATATTTTGGAAGATTTTACGAAACCTCTGTCTTTAAGTTTTAGATTGTTTGGCAATGTCTTGGCAGATGAATTGGTTGTTTCTGTTTTTACTCTTTTAGTGCCAATCTTAATTCCTTTGCCAGTTATGATCTTGGGTTTATTTGCTAGCTCCATTCAGGCATTGATTTTTTCTACTTTATCTGCTGCATATATTGGAGAAGCCATAGAAGGACATGGTGATCATTAATTAATTGCTTGTTTTTTATTTGAACTTGCGATATTTATTGAATTTATTTTTTATATATTATTTAATTTTAATATTTATCATTGTTGTATTTGAATGTAATATATTATCATTCTTATGAAATCTGTTAATTTTCTATACTTTATTAGTACAATTATTAATTATGGATGCAATTATTTCTGCTGCTTCTGTTGTAGCTGCTGGTCTAGCTGTTGGTTTAGCTGCAATTGGTCCTGGTATTGGTCAAGGAAGTGCTGCAGCTAATGCCGTTGAAGGTATTGCTAGGCAGCCTGAAGTTGAAGGTAAAATTCGAGGTACTCTTTTATTGAGTTTAGCCTTCATGGAATCATTAACAATTTATGGATTAGTAGTAGCATTATCATTACTATTTGCTAATCCTTATACGGGTTAATTTTATAACGCTTAGTTTTTTATTTAACTAAGCGTTTTTATTAGCTCTTAATTTTTATTAAAATAAAAATAGCGATTATATTAATTAATTATTTTAATTGAATTAATCAACTAAAAGGAAGTAAAATCAATGATCAATAATGTATTATTCTTGTTGGCTTCAGATATTTCACAAGAAACATCTGGAGGTTTATTTGACTTTAATGCAACTTTGCCTCTAATGATGCTGCAATTTGTGATTTTAACAGTATTGCTTAATGGAATTTTTTATAAACCTGTAAGTAATATTTTAGATGAAAGAGATGAGTACATAAGAAATAGTTTAACAACTGCTTCAGCATCTTTAATTAAAGCTAATGAATTAACTAAGCAATATGAGCACGAGTTAGCTGAATCACGAAAAAAAGCTCAGCAAATTATTAAAAAAGCTCAACAAGATGCTCAAAAAATTGTGTCAGAAAAGATTAAAGAAGCTCAACAAGATGCTGAAGAATTGATAAAAGATGCGTATATGCAATTAAATACTCAAAAAGAACAAGCTGTAAAAACCCTGGAAGATCAAATTGATATTTTGAGTGATCAAATTAAATTGAAATTACTTGATAGCTTTTAGGTAATAATTTTTAATTATTTTTAACAAAATATATGTTTTATGCTTGTAATTGCATATATGTAATTTGTGGAGATGTTTAATAATGGAATATGTTCAAACTTTTCAATGCATTTGTAATCAGAATTCATCTGCATTTTTTGGTATTACTTTTAATACTAATTTTTTAGAAGCCAATGTTTTAAATATAAGCTTGTTATTATATGGGTTAATATATGTATTAAAAAAATTTCTTGGCTCTATTTTAGTGGCTCGTCAAGAAAAAGTACTATTTGCTATAAGCGAATCGGAAGAGCGTTTACAGCAAGCTAATTTACGACTTAATGAATCTGAAAAACAATTAAAGCAGACTCAATTAATTATTGATCAAATTATTCAAGAATCTGAATTAACTGCAAAAAAAGTTCGTGATTCTATACTGAAGCAGGGTAAGGCTGATGTAGAAAAGCTGATAATTTCTGGTAAATCTACTATATCTACTGCTGAAAATCAAGTAAGACAACAAATTCAGCAACAAATTACAGCTTTAGCTATTAAAAAGGTTACAGTGCAATTGCAGGATCAAATTACTTCTGTTATGCAAGTGAAAATTATTGATAATAATATTATAAAACTTGAGAATGATATATGAGTAATTATAGCATGATGCAGAAAGTAGCTACGCCTTATGCAGAAGCATTACTTGGTTTAACGCAAGAAAAAAATTTAATTCAAGAAGCAAAAGAAGATTTATCTGCAATTTCTTCAATACTGCTTTCTTCTAATGATTTGAAGTTATTTCTAATTAATCCTTTAATTGATTCTGTAGTCAAAAAGAATGTTTTAGAAGAACTTTTAAAAGATCAGGTAAACAATTTTATTTTAAAATTCTTATTAGTTTTAGTTGATCGCCGCAGAATTAGTTTATTGGATATTATTATTAGTAAATATTTAGAGCTTGCTTATAAGCTAGAATTAACTGTTTTAGCAGAAGTTTTAGTTGCTACAGCTTTTACTGAAAGTCAAAAAGATGCTTTGATTAATAAAATTAAAATAATGACTAAAAGTCAAAATGTTCAATTGGCTATCAATACAGACCCTAGTCTTATTGGAGGTTTTATTATAAAAATTGGCTCTAAAGTTATTGATGCTAGTTTATTAGGTAAATTAAAACAGCTAGCTTTTTATTTAAATATGAAATAATATTTTCAATGTATAAAAATTAATAAATACTTATATTATTATGATAAATATTAGACCAGATGAAATTAGTAATGTTATACGTCAACAAATAAGTCAGTATGATCAAGAAATGCAAGTTGCCAATATTGGTACTGTTTTACAAGTTGGCGATGGTATTGCGCGTGTTTATGGCTTAGATGATGCAATGTCTGGAGAATTGCTTCAATTTGAAGATCAAGATCAAACTGTTGGTATTGCTTTAAATCTTGAAAGCGATAATGTAGGCGTTGTTTTAATGGGTGATGGTAGAAATATTTTAGAAGGTAGTTCTGTAAAATCTACAGGCAAAATTGCCCAAATACCTGTAGGAGAAGAGTTTTTGGGTCGTGTTGTAAATCCTCTAGCTCAGCCTATAGATGCTAAAGGTACGCCAAATCCATCTGATAATAGACTTATTGAATCATCTGCCCCAGGTATTATTGGAAGACAATCTGTTTGCGAACCCTTGCAAACAGGTATTACTGCTATTGATGCTATGATTCCAATAGGTAGAGGTCAAAGAGAGTTAATTATAGGAGATAGACAGACTGGTAAAACAGCCGTAGCTTTAGATACAATTATCAATCAGAAAGGCCAGGATGTTATTTGCGTTTATGTTGCAATAGGTCAAAAGGCATCTTCGGTCGCTCAAGTTGTTTCTGTCTTAGAAGAAAAAGGAGCTTTAGATTATACAATTATTGTTGCAGCTAATGCGGACGAACCTGCAACTCTGCAATATATTGCTCCATATACAGGTGCATCTCTGGCTGAGTATTTTATGTATAAAAATAAGGCAACTCTTGTAATTTACGATGATTTAACTAAGCAAGCACAAGCTTATCGTCAAATGTCACTATTGTTACGTCGTCCTCCAGGACGAGAAGCTTATCCAGGTGATGTATTTTACTTGCATTCTAGATTGTTAGAAAGAGCAGCTAAATTAAATCAGGATCTGGGCGGAGGTAGTATGACTGCTTTGCCGATAATAGAAACTCAGGCTGGTGATGTTTCTGCATATATTCCTACAAATGTAATATCTATCACAGATGGTCAAATTTTCTTGTCAGGAGATTTATTTAATGCAGGTATAAGGCCAGCTATTAATGTAGGTATTTCTGTATCTCGCGTTGGTTCTGCAGCTCAAATTAAAGCTATGAAACAAGTTGCTGGTAAATTAAAGTTGGAATTGGCTCAATTTGCTGAATTAGAGGCGTTTTCTCAATTTGCTTCTGATTTAGATAAGGCAACTCAAAACCAGTTAGCTAGAGGTCAGCGTTTAAGAGAAATATTAAAGCAAGCACAAAATTCCCCTATTCCAGTTGAAGAGCAAACAGCAATTATCTATGCAGGAATTAATGGTTATCTAGATGAAATTAGTTTGACTCAGGTTAAAGATTTTGCTTTAGCATTACGAGAAGATCTGCGTAATTCTAAGCCTGAATTTGGCGAAAGTATTAGAACTACCAAAAAACTTACTCCAGAATCTGAAGAGCTGCTGAAAAAATCTATTGACGATGTTAAGCAAGCTTTTTCAATTTAGCATTATTCAATATAATTCATTAGTTTTTTGATTAAGATGTAAAATATTATCCACCTAAATATTAATTACCGATATTATTTATTTTTGTAATAAATATGGGTAATTAATATTTATATTTTTTTAATAAGAATTAATCAACTATGGATAAATTAGATCAAGTTATTGATGTAATTATATCCACATTCTTCTAATTTTTTCGCTGTATTTGCGTTTCCTGTATAGATAATTTTCCCATTTTCCATGATGTGCACATAGTTTGGAGTAATATAATCTAACAATCTTTGATAATGAGTAATTAAAAGAATAGCCTTATTTTTATCATGAAAGCCATTAATGTTGTTTGATATTATTTTTAATGCGTCTATATCTAGTCCTGAATCTGTTTCATCTAGAATACATATTTTGCTATCAATTAATAACATTTGTAATATTTCATTCTTTTTTTTCTCCCCCCCCGAAAAACCTTCATTAACATTGCGATTTAAAAATTCTTCATTTATATTTAATTTTTTTAATTTTTCTTGAATTATCTTTAAAAAAGACAAAGGATCTAACTCTTCATCTGTATTTTTATGAGCATTATATGCGAATCTTAAAAATTCCATATTACTTACGCCTGGAATTTCTATGGGATATTGAAAAGCTAGAAAAATTCCGTCTTTAGATTTTTCTTCTGGCTCTTTATACGTAATATCTTCATTTTTGAAAATTATACTGCCTTGAGTGATTTGATAACTTGGATGTCCAGAAATAATTTTAGCTAATGTACTTTTTCCTGAGCCATTACGGCCCATGATAGCATGTATTTCTCCATATTTAATGCTTAGATTTAAATTTTTAATTATTTCTTTTCCATTAATATTGGCACATAAATCATTAATTACTAAAATATTTTCAGATTGGATATGGTTTTTTTGAGTCATGCTATTATTTTTACCCGATAGTATTTTCTAATTTTAAATTCAATAAACGATCAGCTTCTAATGCAAATTCCATTGGTAGCTCATGTAAAACTTCGCGACAAAAGCCACTGATCATTAATCCCATAGCCTTTTCTAAATTAATGCCTCTTTGCGAGAAATAAAAAATCTGCTCTTCTCCTATTTTTGAAATAGAAGCTTCATGTTCTATTTTGGAAGATGGGTTTTGTGTTTGAAGATAAGGAAAAGTATTGGCTTTAGATTTTTTTCCTAATAATAATGAGTCGCATTGAGAGTAATTACGTGAATGAGATGATTTTGGTCCTATTTTTACTAATCCTCGATAGCTGTTAATTGAATTACCTGCAGAGATACCTTTTGATATGATTTTACTTCGTGTATTTGATCCTATATGTATCATTTTCGTGCCTGTATCAGCTTGTTGCTTATGATTAGTCAAGGCTATAGATGAAAATTCTCCTACAGAACTATCTCCAACCAAAATGCAGCTAGGATATTTCCAAGTTATTGCTGATCCTGTTTCTACTTGTGTCCATATAATTTTTGAATTTTTGCCTACACATATTCCTCTTTTTGTAACAAAATTATATATTCCGCCTTCGCCTTTTGAATTTCCTGAATACCAATTTTGAACAGTCGAATATTTAATGGTAGCGTTTTCAAGAGCTACTAATTCTACTACAGCAGCATGCAATTGATTGTTATCAAATTGGGGTGCAGTGCATCCTTCTAGGTAACTTACGTAACTATTTTCATCCGCAATAATTAATGTTCTCTCAAATTGACCCGCTTCTTTGTTGTTAATTCTAAAATAAGTTGAAAGTTCTAATGGACAATGCGTATTGGGTGGAATATAGCAAAATGATCCATCGCTGAATGCAGCAGAATTTAAAGCAGCAAAAAAATTGTCTCCTACTGGAACTACTGATCCTAAATATTTTTTAATTAGATCTGGATATTGCTGAATTGCTTCTGTTATAGAGCAAAAAATTACACCTACTTCTGCCAATTCTTCTTTAAATGTTGTAGCTACAGAGACGCTGTCAAACACAGCATCTATAGCTACATTGCTTAATCGTTTCTGTTCTGTAATAGGTATTCCTAGCTTATCAAATGTGCTTAAAATTTCAGGGTCTATCTCATCTAAGGACTTAACTGCTTTTTTATATTTAGGTTTAGAATGATATATCATATCATTGTAGTTTACAGCATCGTATATTAGCTTACTCCATTTAGGTTCTTGCATTTTTATCCATTGATTATATGCCTTAATTCGAAAATCTTCAAGATATTTAGGTTCATGCTTTAAATTAGAAATGGATTTAACTATTTCTTCAGTTAAGCCTTTAGGAAATTTTTCTGACTCAATGTTTGTATGAAATCCATATTTATATGGTTGATTTACAAAATCATCTAAACGCTTAGATAAGTTATTTGTATTTAGTGAATTCATTATTTATTACTTTTTATATTCTAGTGCATAATTGTTTTATTGAATTATTATGAATCATATCAGAAAGCATTTAGTATAAGTCAAAAAATGATCAATTAGAGCAAAAATACTCTACTTTTAATTTATAAAAGTAAAAATTCTGATAATGTATTTCTTTACTATATAAAATGTAACTTAAGATTTTTCCTTTATTTAAATTATTGTATAAATAAAACTTGGTAATCATAATTAATAATTTAATTGTTTCTTGATATTCTACTTTTGTTGTATATCTTATTTTAAAAGATCTATGTATTTTATAGATAGTAATTATAATTAAATCTAATAATTGAGAAGAAATGGATGCAATAAATATTACTTTTTTCCATTTAAGTAATTTTGAATTATTGAGAATAAAATGAAAATAAAAAGATAATATATTCTCGTATTTAGTTGTTAATACCAAAATTTTATTGAATATCCAATATATGCTAGTAAGATAAATAATTTGTAAACTTACAGCTTCTATCTTATGTAAATCATGCTGATATTCAATATTTTTAATATAAGATTTTGTGCAATTAGTTATATTCCAAGAATAATTGCATGATATTTGCATAGGTATTTGCAAATATACATACTCTAAGTTATCAATATTTTCATGTATATTATAAAAATATATTATACAATTGAAGCACAAAATATATATTACTATTTTAATTCTCTCGATTAGTATGCTGTATTTAAATATAATTGACAAGAGAATTTGATATGATATGATTACTGTAAGTATTTTATGAATATTTTGTAAATATGGTACAATTATAAATATCAATATTATGAATAAAATTTTTAAATGAAATGAAATATTGTGAATCCAAGTTGTAGGAGATATTAAATATTGACTATGAAGCGATGAATGTGGTATAGAATTCATTTTTTAAATTAAATAATAAATAATTAATAATGTACATATAGTATTTTAGAAGGGCAGATGGCGAAATTGGTATACGCATCACACTCAAAATGTGATAACAATAATAGTTATGAGGGTTCAAGTCCCTCTCTGCTCATTGGCAGAATTATGCAATCTTTTTACATATTATTATCTTTTTTAAAATTATGACTCTATTAGTTCTCGGTGCAACAGGTACTTTAGGTCGTCAAATTGTTAGACAAGCCTTAAATGAAGGTTTTCAGATAAAATGTTTTGTTCGCAATTTCCGTCGAGCATCCTTTCTGAAAGAATGGGGTGCTGAATTAATTTATGGTGATTTAAAATTGCCCGAAACAATACCTACAACTTTACTAGGAGTTACTGCGATCATAGATGCTGCAACAGCTAGGCCTAGTGATTTATATGATGCTCGTCAAATAGATTTAAAAGGTAAGTATATTCTAATTCAGGCAGCTAAAAAAGCTCAAATAAAACACTATATATTTTTTTCCATATTAAATGCATATAAATATCCTAACATCCCCCTGATGTCTTTAAAGGCATCTATTGAAAATTGTCTTATTGATTCAAGAATCAATTATACTGTTTTTAATTTACCTAGTTTTTTTCAAGGTTTAATTAATCAATATGCTCTACCTGTTTTAGATAATCAATCTGTATGGATTACAAGTGAATCAACGCCAGTTTCTTATGTAAGTACTCAAGATGTTGCAAAAATGACTATTAAGTCTTTATCAATTCAACGATCAATAAATAAAACACTATCTGTAATTACAAAAGATTCTTGGAGTTCTTATGAAATCATTCAGCTGTGCGAAAAGATATCTGGCCGGAAAACTAATATTGTTAAAATACCAGTAATTATATTAGATTTAATTAGAAAATTAACGCGTTATTTTCAATGGACTTGGAATATATCAGATAGATTAGCATTTGTTGAAATTTTGATGGCAGAAAATGATTTTCATCCTTCGTCAAATGACATATATGAGGTTTTATTATTACAAGAAGAAAATTTAGAAAACTTAGAGAATTATTTACAAGAATATTTTGAGAAAATTATGAAAAAATTAAAAGAGTTAAATTATCAAACTATTCAAGACTCAGAGCAAATGGATGTATTTTGAGTATTAAATTATTGAATTCAAAAAAATTAATATATGAATCGTTGTATTTTTATAATGAAAGTAATTAGTAAGCCTAGATTGATTTTTATAGATAATGTTTCACACATAATTATATTAACTCTTGCTTTGTCTTCTAAAAATAAATTATCAAACTCTTTTATTTATTTGTGCGCAAAAACTAATTATTATCATGATTTTATATTTGGTAAAAATGATATTGTACTTATTGAAGGATTTATTGAAATAAAAAATTATCAGAAATTAATTCCTGATATAAATCAATCAATAGATGGTAAGTTTTTTAAAACTAAGCATGCTTTAATTAGATCAGCTAAATTGCAAAATATAACTTCTCAATTTATCATTTGATTTTTAATAATTATTTAAAACTATATTTTTAATTTGTTTTTTAAAATTTAATATTATAAATTAATTTATTATTTTTTTATATAGTCATTTATAATAGTAACTATTATTAGTTTTTATAATTGCATATTTTATGTTTACTTTAAAAATATTTGTATATACAGTAGTTATTTTCTTTATATCTTTATTCTTTTTTGGTTTTTTATCTAATGATCCTTCCAGAAATCCCAACAGAAAAGATTTAGAATAGTTGCTAATTAACCCACTAATATTTGTCTATAGTGGGTTAATAGTGAGTTTTGCAATTTTTACGTAAGATGTAAATGAATAGGCAATTAAGTGATTGTATTTTTTCATCACCAACAATGATAGCTTAATATTTGAATTAATATCATAAAAGTATTCTATATAATTGAAATTTTTTCTAATTGAAATTATTTTTGTGTAATTTTTTGATATATTAAATGTCATATCTATATTTTCTAAAATAGATATGGTATTAATTTCACCTTCTAGCAATTCTTTATTAATGTAGTTAATAATTAAATTTATATTAGATGAATTATACGGCAGTTTATACTGCTTTTTTAATGGTTTATTAATATTTTTATCATCGTCAGTATATACATCTATTGATCCTTTGTAGTCGAAAGCACAACTTTTTCGAAAATTATAAATAGTCTTTTGACATAGCCATATACCTTCAGGATTTTCAAAAAAATTATTCATTCTAGATTAAATGGAAAATATAATATTATTTTATTTTTCAAACATATCATATTTATTCATAAGTTAAAATCTTTCTAAGGTAATAAGCTTATTTTTATTTTATGTGTTTTTTTATAAATTTTAATTTTTAATTGAGCAGTAAAAATCTGTTTAATTGGCATTTTAAATTTATAACTCATACTGATCATGTGACTTTTATAGATGGATATTGACTGAAACTTATTGCTTATCTTTTTTCATTATTTATCTCTTTTCTATATATTGATAAAATATATAAATAATAAGATGATTGATTTCATAAATACATTACTAAATTAATGCATTTCTTGATTCTCTAAATTTACTAAATCAGCTAATGAATCTCAAATTTTTTAAAATTTTTATATAATCAATTACTCCCAAGTAAATGTGTATTGCGCTTTAAGATTTGAATTGTTTGAATATTATTGAAAAAGAATGATTCTTTCTTCTTAATGATTCATAGTTATTCAACTTTGTTTGATTGTGTGATTATATAATTGTGTGCAATTGGGTAAATTATAAAACATGATAAATGCATATTAAATATATGATTTATGGCCATAAAGATTATAATAAATTTAAAATCTCTTAAAATTTTTTTTCATTTAAATGTTTATGTGATATCAAAATTTGTAGCATAAATTTTAGTGTATAATATGATTTTTTTAAATGCATGTTATATAGTTATTGAATCAAAATAAAAACTTACAATGAAATATTGGAATTTAAAAAAAATTAATCAATTTGCACTCGAAAAGACAGGAATTGTACCTCGTTCGATGAATAAATTATTTGAAAGATTCAAAAAAGAATTAAATCCTAGTTCTGAAATAGAAGCTATTGAAGAATTTAAAGTGGCTCGATATCAAACAGTTGCTTCTCTTCAGTATATTCTTTTTTTATTAATTGTTCCTATACTCATTAATCAATTGTCTAAAAATTTTATCTTTAGTCCTTTTGTTAATTATTTTTGGAATAAAAATCCTGGCGATATTTTTATTAATCAATCTCAAGAAGAGCGAGCATTTGCTGAATTGCAGCGTTTTGAAGAAAAACTTCATTTTGACATTTTAATTGGTAAATTGGATCAATCGCCATCTAGTCAATCGATAAATTACAAAATTACACAAAAAGCTTTGGAATTAGCTTCTGAATATACTGCCGAAAGTGCTAATGCTATTAAAAATATATTGTCAGATTTTTTGTCTATTGCTATTTTTAGTATAGCTCTTCTTATAAGTAAGCAAAAATTTTCTATTTTAATGTCTTTTATTAATGAGTTGATTTATGGTCTTAGTGATACAGCGAAAGCATTTTTAATTATTTTATTTACAGATATTTTTGTCGGCTTTCATTCACCCCATGGATGGGAGATTGTTATTGAAGCAATATTAAGACATTTTGGTTTACCAGAAAGCAGAGATTTTATATTTATTTTTATTTCAACTTTCCCGGTTGTTTTAGATACTATTTTTAAGTATTGGATTTTTAGGTATTTAAATAAAATTTCTCCTTCAGCTGTTGCCACTTATCATAATATGAATGAATAAGTTTACTTTTATTTAAGTTAATTATATAATCATAATATTAGCATCTGTGGCCGAGAGGCCGAAGGCAGCGGACTCATGTGCGACCCGTTTTTAGGTGTTGAAGGTTCATAATTGAAAATTCGGCTAACTAAAACTAATTAATTTTAGAAAACTACATTTTTTTTGCTAGTTAATCTAGCTACTTTGAATCATAAGTATACTCTTTTAGTCAATTTACATATATATAAGCCTAAATTATAGATAAATAAAGCAGACTGAATGGAATAGTTGATACGACTAGGAAAACGAACCTTCGTTAAAATATTAATATTTTTATTTTTTAATTTAAAGACCCTTAAGCTTGATTACTGTGAGTTAATGCAAGTGTGATTCTTATTAGCGGTTATTAATATATAGAATGGAGTTTAAGTCAACTAATATAAAAAATGTGGAACGGAATAACTAAATAGTAAACTTTTTAATTTAATATTATAAATTAATTATCGTAGGCAATTTTACTATTTATCAAGAAGCAATAAAAAGTATTAGTTAAAACATTTAAATTAATTAAATGTTTTAATAATTTAACATATTGCATCTATTAGTATTTTATTTAAAAACTTACTAAATTACATAGTTAATTTTTTACATTTCATATCATATCATTTTATTTTAATAAGATATAAAAATGTTTTGTTATTTTAATTTTAATATTCAATGGCAATTTCTACCTTGGCATAAAATTAATGCAAGATTAATAATGCTTCAAAATAGAATACGTAAAGCTTCTAAAAATTCTAATAAATCAGAATTGAATATAATACAGAATTACTTACTTAATTCTCTAGAGGCTCGGCTGCTTGCTGTTGATGAGATAATTAATTCAATGAACAACTTTTCTTCAAAGAAAAATATGAAATATATTTTATCCAATAAAGATAAGTGGACTATATTTAACTGTATTTATAATTCATTAAGTTTTAATGATAAAGATAATAAATATATTAATAAATTAACTAAAATTCTAGTCAGTAAAGTTAAGCAGCGCTTAATATATTTTTGCCTAGAACCCGAATGGGAACCAAGAATTGATAGTAATAACTGGTTAATTAAAGCAATAAATAAATCTTTAGTAATAGAAAAAAATAATTGTATTAGTTTAAATATAAAAATACTACATCAATTTAAGATTTGCATGAATTGTAAATATATTAACGATTTTCTTTTGATCAAAAAAATTAATTCAATTCCTTGTATAAACAAAGCAATTTTAAAATGGATTAAGTTTTCTTCTTTAAGATTTTGTTTTACTCAAAGTAGTTTTGATATAAATTTTTACAACAAAAGTCTAAACACAAATTTTGAGTGGTACAATAAGCTCTTGAATCTTATTTTAAAAATACTTTATATTGATTGTCAGTGGTCTATGTTTACTTATGACATATTCTCAATCAATATAAAAACATATTTAAAGCATCACATAAAATATTTAGATAATGTAAATCAGTTTTTTTTCTTACAAACATCGAATCAAGGAAATATTTTTTATAATTACAAAGCAATTTCTATGAATTTTTCTCATGATATTTGTAAATTATTTAATTTAAACTATTCAAGATACATTTATTATAAAAAACAATATAGAAAATTTAATATATTTAAAGGTTTTTCTCAATATTTATTGAAGTCTATAAATTTTATTTTGTACCATAGAAATAAAGTAAATAAATTGATTACGAATAATTATTTTCGAGTAGACCATTTATTTCAACAAATAAATAATTTAATTCTTGATTATTGGAAGTTCAGAAAAACAATTCTTTGTTTTTATTGTAACGCTATTTCATTAAATGCCTTGAATGCTGCAATAACATATTGGTGTATCAAGCAAAAAAAAGATTTAATCAACATAATGCCTAAAATTTATATTGATATTGCTTATCTAAATACTGTCTTTTTCAAAAAAAATTTAATTTATAATTATCACAACATAATGCTTATGCATTAATTAACTAGTAGATAGTAGCCGTATGAAGTGAAAATTTCATGTACGGTTTTGTAGAAGAGATTTAGTATTACAGAAATCGACTTCAATAATCCGCCATCTATAATAGGACAACGCTGGTTCGAATCCAGCCAGATGCATAAAAACCACCAGAATTTCAACTGAAATTCTGGTGGTTTTTATGTTAAAACTTAATAATTAAAACTTAAGCGGGTAGCGGGAATCGAACCCGCATCATTAGCTTGGAAGGCTAAGGTTTTACCACTAAACTATACCCGCCAATTTAAATAAGAGGCTGATATTCATATTGTGTAATTAATTTAGATTTATTATAATGCATAATATTCGTATTATGCAAATTTATTTTTATCAAAATATAGCTATATAATTAATATTCTATTCCCTCAACATTAACGCAAAGAAATTTAGCTAAAGTACTGGCTTGTTTTTCAATTTCTAAAACAGATAAAGGTCCTCTAATTTCACTTATTGGTATTTCTCGTTGGTCTTTAGTTTTTAGATATAATTCTCTTTTAGGATTTAATCCTTCTTGAATATATATTTTTATAGCTAAAATTTCATTGAATTTATATTTAAATTTTAATTCTCTATTTCTGCCTGGAAAACCTAATCTAAATATTGTTACTGATTTTTGAATACTATCAAACTTATTATATCCACCACCAATATTTAACAGAATAGTGTACCATAAAAAACAACTGACAAATATTCCTATAATTCCATAAAATAACATCACAGCTCCCTGGGGCAGAAAAATTAACGCTTGTCCTTTTATGAAAGGAATTAGATTTTTTTCTAAATAACTTGATAGACCTGCAATAGAAAATCCTAGGCCGCCTAGTAAAACTATGGTGGCCCACCAATAATTGCTCAATCGACGCGATCCCATGATTTTATCAGTTCGAATGTTTGACGACATATAGTAAGACTTAAATTTTTTTTAGAACAATGTTGATATACTTAAATATGTTTATGATTTTAAATAAATATAATATCTTTTGAAATATTTTACTTATTCTAAAGATTAATAACTTGGCACAAATTATATGTTCTTATGTAGTAATACATAGTAATTTAAAGTAATTTAATAACTTGTAGACCAAAATATAAACCTAATGCTAATATAGAAAAAGCACTGACGAACAGAATGTAACTTATAAGTATTGACATAAGAAAAATAATTGTATGATGATATATTGTATATAATTTAATATCATATCACATCAGTATTTTAAACAAGTTTTTAATATTCATGTTGCATTTTGTAATAATTCATAGTTATTGAATTATATTTGTATTATATATATTAATTGAATGTATTCAATATATTTTCTTCTGGGAGAACAGATTAATGAAAGATTTTATTCAACCTTATAATAATGACCCCTTCGTTGGAAATTTATCAACTCCGGTAAGCACGTCAAGTTTTACGAAAAATTTTTTAAGTAATTTACCTGCTTATAGAAGAGGTCTCTCGCCTTTATTGAGAGGTCTTGAGATAGGAATGGCTCACGGATATTTTTTAGTTGGTCCATTTGATAAATTAGGACCTTTGCGCAATACAGATGTGGCACTTCTTTCTGGCTTTCTTTCTGCCGTAGGTTTAATCATTATTTTAACTACATGCTTGGCCATATATGGAACTGCCTCGTTTGATGAAGATAATTCTAAGGATATTTTGCAAACTGTTGATGGCTGGAGTCAATTTACAGGGGGATTTTTAGTAGGCGCTGTTGGAGGAGCTGGTTTTGCTTACTTACTTTTAGCTAATATACCAACATTACAAAGTCTTGGCCTTAATTTAATTTAAGCTAGACATAAACCGGCAATCAACATTAATATAAGCTAGTGAAGGGACTTGAACCCGCAACCTGCTGATTACAAATCAGCTGCTCTACCAATTGAGCTACACTAGCAAAGTTGTATACCCTTTCATTTCATAATGATTGAAAATATCTTAAATTACATAAAGTTTATAGAATTATTATCCAATCATTATGAAATGAAAAATTTATATAATTTAGTTTTATATTTTAATTTTCAACGCTATTCTCTTTATTTTGAGTTATTGAAGCATTGCAATTGATGTAATAGTCTATTGTTTCATCTAGGCATGCAGATGACCATCCAGTTTCTATGTCTACAGAAACTTCATTGATATCATTAAAGTCATTAATACAATTATAGTAATTATTTAGATCTAAAGATTGCATAAAATATTTCTCCCAAAACATTTGATTTATATCACTAATCATTATGATATCATAATGATTATTAATTGTCACTATTTAGTAATTAATTTTTTGTATTTATTTTTATGTAAAGACTTCAGTGCTTTTGTTGAAATCTTTACTTTAATCCATTTATTTTTATTCTGAGACCATATTCTTTTATTCTGTAAATTGATTTCTTGAATTTTTTTTGTTCTTACATGAGAATGCGAAATACTGTATCCATTATTGGCTTTCTTGTTAGAAATTGTACATACTCTAGACATAATAAAAAGTGTGCAAATATTTTAAATACGGATAATTAGTTATAATTTTTAAAATAATATAAAAAACAAAAATAAATAGTAATTAAACTAGAATTAAATTCTTGGCTACTATATTTATTCATGTTTTTTTAACTGAATCTTTTAGGTATTTCTCTAATTTACTAGATAATGTTGATTTTGGCACAGCGCCAACTATTGAGTCTATTTTTTGTCCATCTGAAAAAATCATCAACGTAGGAATGCTTCGAATTCCATAATTACTTGCTGTAGTTGGATTCTCATCTGTATTCATTTTAACTACTTTAATCATACCACTATACTCATGAGCGATTTCATCAACTACAGGACCTACCATTCTGCAAGGACCACACCAAGGTGCCCAAAAATCTACTAAAACAAGACAAGATAAAGATACTTGAATAACATCTTTTTCAAAAGAAGAGTCGTCAACTTTTATTACAGGCAAAATAATTTCTCCAATGTATTTCTCTTGCTAATTTGATTTTATCATAAAAAAATTAAAATACATACTTAAGTTAAGTATAGCTGCTTTATCTAAAATATATATTAGTAAAAGTTATCATTACAATAAATAAGATTGCCATGATTTGATTTATATATGATGATAAGTTTATATATAAGGTTAGTTAAATACAATATGCGATATTGATTCATGATTAGTTGCATGTTTATCTAATTTTTGTTTAATCTTACAAATTGTAATATTACGACTAACTTAAAAATCTAATGATAGTGCCTTAAATTCAAGGAGGAATAAATGTCTAGCTCTGTAGAACAACGGACAAGGATTAAGAACGAACGTTACGAATCTGGTGTAATTCCATATGCAAAAATGGGTTACTGGGATCCAAAATATGTTGTAAAAGAAACTGATGTATTGGCCCTATTTAGAGTAACTCCTCAACCAGGAGTTGATCCAGTTGAAGCTTCTGCGGCTGTAGCTGGTGAATCATCTACTGCTACTTGGACTGTAGTGTGGACTGATTTATTAACTGCCTGTGATTTGTATAGAGCAAAAGCTTATAAAGTTGATGAGGTACCTAATTCAACAGAGCAATATTTTGCATATATTGCTTATGATATTGATTTATTTGAAGAAGGTTCTATTGCTAACTTAACAGCTTCAATTATCGGTAACGTTTTTGGCTTTAAAGCAGTTAAAGCATTAAGACTTGAAGATATGCGCATACCTTACGCTTATCTAAAAACTTTCCAAGGTCCTGCAACAGGTCTAGTTGTAGAACGTGAGCGCATGGATAAGTTTGGTCGTCCATTTTTAGGTGCAACAGTTAAACCTAAATTAGGTCTATCTGGCAAAAACTATGGTCGAGTAGTATACGAAGGACTGAGAGGTGGCTTAGACTTCCTTAAAGATGACGAAAATATTAACTCTCAGCCATTTATGCGTTGGAAAGAAAGATTCCTTTACTCTATGGAAGCTGTAAACCGCTCTATCGCTGCAACTGGTGAAGTAAAAGGACATTACATGAATATTACAGCTTCTACAATGGAAGATATGTATGAAAGAGCTGAATTTGCTAAAGATTTAGGTACTGTAATCATCATGATTGACCTTGTAATTGGATATACAGCTATTCAAAGTATGGGAATTTGGGCTCGTAAAAATGATATGATTCTTCATTTACATCGCGCTGGTAATTCAACATATTCTCGTCAAAAAAATCATGGTATGAATTTCCGAGTTATCTGTAAATGGATGCGCATGGCTGGCGTAGATCATATTCATGCAGGTACAGTAGTAGGAAAACTAGAAGGTGATCCTAAAATGATTCAAGGTTTTTATCGCACTTTACTTGAGCCTTTCTTAGAAGTTGATTTACCTCAAGGACTTTTCTTTGAGCAAGATTGGGCATCTTTACGCAAAGTAACTCCAGTTGCTTCAGGAGGTATTCATTGTGGACAAATGCATCAATTAATTCAATATTTAGGTAATGATGTTGTCCTTCAGTTTGGTGGTGGTACAATTGGTCATCCGGACGGAATCCAAGCAGGAGCAACAGCAAATCGCGTAGCTCTAGAATCTATGATAATAGCGCGCAACGAAGGACGTGACTACATTAGCGAAGGTCCACAGATTTTACGTGATGCGGCTAAAACATGTGGACCTTTACAAACAGCATTGGATCTATGGAAAGATATCACATTTAATTATACTTCTACAGATACAGCTGACTTCGCTGAGACTCCGACAGCTAATGTTTAATTTTTCATAAAGCTGCGTCTTCAAGTGAATAATAAGCGATCTCTATTAATTGTGAATATCTAAAGCTTTAGCTTTAAAATTACCTAATGATATAAGGAGTATAAAATAGTGAGATTAACACAAGGAACTTTTTCTTTCTTACCAGATTTGACTGATGATCAAATCAAAAAACAAATTGAATATGCAATTTCTCAAAACTGGGCTATTAACATAGAGCACACAGAAGATCCTCATCCTAGAAATAATTACTGGGAACTATGGGGTCTACCATTATTTGACGTTAGTGATTCAGCTACTGTTATGTATGAAATAAATAGCTGTCGTAGTCAACACTCTGATGTATATATCAAGGTAAATGCATTTGATAATACACGAGGAGTTGAAAGCTGCGTACTATCATTTATTATCAACAGACCTGCATCAGAACCTGGATTTGAGTTAGTTCGTACAGAAGATGTGGGAAGAAATCAAAAATATTGCTTCCGTAGTTATGCAACAGCAAGTCCAGAAGGTTCTCGTTATTAATTAATTTATCTATAGGATATTGCTTAAAATAAGAGAGATTAATATATATTTTCATATATAATAATCTCTCTTTCTTATATATTTTATCTATCAAAACAATAATTATATGAGTCAAAATTATTCAAATGATACTTTAGTTAATTTGCAAGAAGAGTACGATAAAACTCAAATTCAAGAAGTTATTGATGAATTAGAAAAAGAGTTGATAGGTTTACAGCCTGTGAAAACTCGTATACGTGAAATTGCTGCTTTATTATTAATTGATAAATTGCGCAATAATGTTGGACTTGCTTCAGGAACTCCTGGATTGCATATGTCATTTACGGGTAGTCCAGGCACAGGTAAAACAACAGTTGCTTTAAAGATGGCTGATATTCTATATAAATTAGAATATATAAGAAAAGGTCATTTAATGACAGTTACTCGAGATGATTTAGTAGGACAATATATTGGCCATACTGCTCCAAAAACAAAGGAAGTTTTAAAACGAGCTATGGGCGGAGTTTTATTTATTGACGAAGCTTATTACCTATATAAGCCTGACAATGAAAGAGACTACGGAGCGGAAGCAATTGAAATACTTCTTCAAGTTATGGAGAATCAAAGAGATGATTTAGTTGTAATCTTTGCAGGCTACAAGGATAAAATGGAGAAATTTTATGAATCTAATCCAGGCTTATCTTCTAGAGTAACAAATCATGTAGATTTTCCAGATTATACATGCGAGGAATTATTAGAAATCGCTAAATTGATGCTAGAAGAACAGCAATATCAATTTGCTCCCGACGCTCATCAAGTATTGCTAGAATATGCAGAAAAACGAATGAAACAACCTCATTTTGCTAATGCAAGAAGTATGCGCAATGCTATTGATAGAGCAAGAATGAGACAGGCAAATCGAATTTTTGATAGTGGCGATAAAATGTTAACAAAATATGATTTAGTTACAATTCATCCAGAAGATATTCTAAAAAGTAGACTATTTTCTCAATAATTTATATTTTATTATTGACAAATTAGTCTTAATTTAGATACATTATTATATATGTTTTGTTTATAATGTATATAATTTTATAAAATAATTAGGCGGTATGGCCAAGTGGTAAGGCAGAGGATTGCAAATCCTTTATCCCCAGTTCAAATCTGGGTACCGCCTGAACAATTAATTAATATCAAAATATATAAAACCCGATATTTATTGTTTCGTTAAAAAACTTTAGTTAATTGATCAATAAATATTTTATAGAAATGCAATAAATCGTATTTATATAGACAAATCATATGGGGATGTGGTGGAATGGTAGACACAACAGACTTAAAATCTGTTGATCTTTTGTATGATCGTGAGGGTTCAAGTCCCTCCATCCCCATGTATAGAATTCAATAAATAAAATATTTATATGTGCATATGTGTTAATTGCAGGCATGTCAACTCTTGTGAAACTTACTATTTTATAAGCACACAGCATAATCAAATAAAACAAACAAATATTGTAAAATTTAAACCATCTAGAACGCTAATTAAAGTTAATATATCTAGTCATTCAGAAAAAGACATAAAAGTTGATTGGGACTTAGTAGAATGCCTATCTTTCGTGGAAGATCCAGGCAAATGGTTAATTAAATAATAGATAAACTACAGATTGCAAAATATATGAGTAAAATATTAATAAAAAAATAAATAGAGAAAATTTACTAATTTTCTAAAAAGCAGAAAATGTATGCTTGTCTAAAGCATTTTTTAAAAACTCCGTATTTACATTAGATTCACGAATTAAAGAAATTTTACCCGTCCTTGCTATTTCAACAATTCCATATTGATTCAGCAATTGTTCAATAGCTGCTGTTTTACCAGGATCTCCTGTAACTTCTAGAATTAAAGATTCATTTGAAATATCTACAATTTTTGCTCTAAATATATTTACTATATCTAAAATACATGAACGATCCAGTGAAGATGCATGAACTTTTATGAGAACCAATTCACGTTCAACACATGGAATATTAGTTACATCTTGTACTTTTAAAATATTAATCAATTTATATAGTTGCTTTATCAGTTGCTCTATTGTTCTATTATCACCAGAAACACTCATTGTGATTCTAGAAATACCTAATTTTTCTGCCGGACCGACAGCAAGACTTTCTATATTAAAGCCTCGTCTAGCAAAAAGTCCTGCAATTCTCGATAAAACACCAGATTCATCTTGGACAAGAACAGATAATGTATGTTTCATGAAATATCAATTTGATAACAAATAGTTTTTATTCTTATTTAATGTTATAATAATTTGCAACTATTTACCAAATATTTTTTATAAATAGATTAAATTATTCACAATTAATATTTTGAATTAAAATAAATTGAAAAAAAAACATAATGAACAGCCTGTTATTAATGAACGCATTAAATATTCAAAAGTGCGTTTAATAGATTCTTTAGGATCTCAAATGGGTATTTATTCTTCAGAACAAGCATGTAAAATTGCATTGGAACAAGGTTTAGACTTAGTTATCATTAGTGATAAATCTGATCCACCCGTATGTAGAATAGTAGATTATGGTAAATATAAATTTACACAAGAAAAAAAAGCAAAAGAAGCAAAAAAAAAGCAGCAAAATATTAACTTAAAAGAAGTTAAAATGCGATATAAAATCGAAGAACACGATTATAAAGTTAGATTAAATCAAGCTTTAAGATTTCTACAATCAGGAGATAAAGTTAAAGTTACTGTTGTATTTCGAGGACGAGAAATACAGCATATCAATCTTGCCTTAGAATTATTAAACAAAATGGCAAAAGACCTTAGTGAAATTGCTGAAGTTCAAAAGTCACCATCTAGAGATGGAAGATATATGACAATGATTTTATCAAATCAAAAAACATGATCAAAATCTACTTAATAAATTTCTTTGAAAGATTATAATTAACATTTTAAATCAAAATACAATAAAGGAAGCAATCATGTCACGCTATAGAGGTCCTAGATTAAGAATATCAAGAAGACTAGGAGATTTACCGGGATTAACGAGAAAAAAATCTAAAAAACAAGGACCCGCTGGAGAACACGGTCATCAAGGTCGTAAACCATCTGAATATGCATTAAGACTAGAAGAGAAGCAAAAAATTCGATTCAATTACGGGTTAAATGAAAAACAATTATCAATTAATATTAAAGCTGCAAAAAAAGTGCAAGGATCTACTGGAGTCGTATTATTGCAAATTCTTGAAATGAGACTAGACAATACTATATTTCGATTAGGATTGTGTCCCACAATTCCAGCAGCAAGACAATTAGTAAATCATGGACATATTCTTGTCAACAATAAAACTGTCTCTATATGCAGTTATCAATGTAAGCCAGGCGATATTATACAAATTAAAAATAAAATATCTTCTCAAGAGTTAGTGAAAAAATACATGAATTTTCCTGGATTAGCAAATATACCCAATCATTTAGAATTAGACAAAAAAACAATGAGCGGAAAAGTAAATGGAATCATCGAAAGAGAATGGGTAGCTTTAAAGTTGAACGAATTATTGGTTGTAGAATATTATTCAAGAAAATAATCGTTTGAATATTTATTGTATGCAAACCATAAAAAAGAAATAGAATAATTAATATAAGTATTCTATATTTATCTGAAATAACACTTCAAAATAGCTTCATGTGAATTATTAATCATAGCATTAAATTATAAATTAACTGGCTGCCTAGTGGTTAAAGACCAAATAATTCTTTTTGTTGCTATTTTAATAGTTAAATAACTATTAAAAATCAGACAAGATATTCGAGACATAGATTTTTGATTAGTTTTAACATCAAAATATGATTCATTAGAAGGTATTAAAAGCATACTTTTATGAGAAATTTTTTGATTTGATTTAAATAAATCTTCTAAATTAAAAATCAATAGATTGGGCTTAGAAGGTAAATTGTATTGATAAGATTGACGTCGAAATTTTTGCCAAGCCAATAATGCTGTTTCATAATTCATAAATATTGGTTCATGCGGAAAACTACGATCTTTTAAATCATAATAATATGCAACTTGTTCAAAAGCTTTTGTATTTTTATTGCGAGATATCATGGGCTGAATTAAATAAACTGGCTGTCCACGAAAATAATTTTTACCGTATTCTTGCTGTTCATGAAATGTAACATTTTGATAATACTGATATCTATGAATTAAAGTACTAACTTCTTTTAAATCAGGAATTAATCGAGTATCTATTGAATTCATTTTATACTTAATACCATAATAAACATCTAATTTGGTAGCGACATTTCTTAAAAGGAAACTACTATAATTTAAATACTTATTATTTATATAAGATTTATATTCTAAAGCATCATAAGGATTAATAAAAAATAAACCTATATAGCAAGCAGAATCATGACTTGTCGTATAATTAAATAAATTTTGAAGGTTGCGATAAAAAGTCTGCGCAAAATTCGTTGATATAGAAACTTCTTTAGATGATTCAGATAAAACAATTTGATCAAAATGATTAACTACAGTAAAAACAGGAAATGAACTAGTAAATAACTTGTATTTATTCTGATAAAAATTATTGTTTATAGTAAAAAAATTAATAAAACTCTTTAGATTAGATGATAGAAAAAAATTCAAACCTTTTTTCCAAGAATATTTAATATAAGAGAAAGAAGAATTATTGCTTAAATCTAAAGTTAAATTATTTACAGTATTTAATTTTACACATATCTTTCCATTTAATAGAGCTTTACTAAATTCCACTAAGAACCTTTTATAATCGTTATCATATACAGTTAATCCAGACGATTTTAATTTGTTTATATAAAAATCAGAATACTGATTGGCTGTAGAAATAAAAATTGTTTCTCCCCAATATTGATTCATAAATCTAATTAAAAAATTACGAGAAATTAAATGATGCTGATTATTATCAGTAATATAGATTTTAGAAAAAACATTTTTAATATTAGCCCACAAAAAACAATTCAACTGATTTTTAGAGGATAATACATTATTCTTATAAGAATAAGATTCAATATTTTGATTAATAGAATAATCTGTATTAGCAATTAAATGCTGAAACTTATTTGAATAATTCTTAAATATTGGTTGACTTAAAAGTAAATTAAATAAAATCATGAAATCCTGTCATGGATATATATGAATAATGAAATTAATAATATTTAATTATTTTAAAATATTATTGTTAAAATACTATTTCAATCATTGATCTTTTGATGATAATCTAGCGATTAACAAAATGCATGGAGCTGGTGGGATTCGAACCCACGTCCATATTTATTCAGTATATTAAATTATTTTATTGTAACAATAATTTTAATGAGAAAAATATATTAATTTAGTGCGACATGTTTTTTATTTTTAACTTATCTTAAATAAATCAAAATAATTGATATAATAAGTCAAATATTATAAAGCATTTACTTAAGAGCACTTGATTAAAAAATTAATTATATATCAAGATATGATAATTAAAGTCTAAAAATTAGCATAAATTCACTAATTTAAGAGTTTTAGACAAAGGATTAATTTGATGTTTTGCATTTATATTATATAAGTTGCTAAGTATAAATTTACATTAACAATATAACTATTTCTCAATAATTTAATCTACTACAATACAAAATATGTAGAAACCTAACAGCCCCACTTATTTATTTAAGAACATCAATAATTGTAAAATATTATAATAACTCATATTACTCTAAATGGGAAAATTGAGCAAGGAAGGATTTGAACCCTCGACCATCAGAATCGGAATCTGATACTCTATCCACTGAGTTACATGCTCTTAGTAATTAAAGTAATAAGTATAATATAAATATATAAAAATATTTAAAAACATCAATAAATTACGGATTACTCTTGAATATATTCTTGAGATAAAATCAGACTTATTTCAGCTTTATAAAATTCTTGACCTAAATAAAAAGCATGTTGCAAAGAAATATTTTCTGAAAAATCATGTAATGCAAGTAAACGACATATGTGAGTAGATTGATGAGCTGTAAAACAAATGTAGTAATCTAAAAATGGTGAAGATATGGCATTTAAATCTTTATAAGCACAATAAGCAATAATTACAGAATTCAAAACTTTAATAATACAATAGCAATTATCCACAAGTGATCTATAAATAGAAAAATTTAATACTGTTATATAATTAGTGTAAACTTAAGCTTTACTTATCAAAAAAATAGATAAATAGATCATAAGTTTTACATCAAAAAATAATCAAGAATTATTGACAGAATCTATATTAATTCCGGAGTTAAAATTATGCAAGATGCTATTACTAGTATTCTAAATAAATATGATCTAGCAGGACAATATCTAGATACTATAGCGATAAATGAAATTGGCCACTATTTTTCAAGTGTATCAGATAGAATTAGAATTATTGAAATTATTAATAGTGAATCTAAAAAAATAATACAAGAAGCTGCAGCACAACTCTATGCAGAACAAGAAGAGTTATTAAGACCGGGAGGTAATTCATATACTACCAGAAGATATTCTGCTTGTCTTCGCGATATAGAGTATTATTTAAGATATGCTACATATGCCTTGATAGCAAACAGTACAAATATTTTAAATGAAAGATTATTAGATGGCCTAAAAGACACTTATAATTCATTAGGTGTACCCATAGGACCTACTGTAAGAAGTATGCAGATTTTACAAGATATCATCATAGAAAAAGCGGGAAAAGAGGAAAATATTAAAAAAATTATAAATGAACCTTTTAGTCACATGATTAATATTTTAAGCGAGAAAAATATATAGCTAATAATACTTATAAAGAAAATATTGATATTATTATAAATTTTCTTTATTTTAAACGAGAAATCATTTATATATTTATTGAAAAATAAACTGCAATAAAAATACAAAAAATTATGAATAATAATTTAATCTTATACAATTTTAATGATTTCAGTAGCAAGATAATTGGATTACTTATTGGATTTTTCATTGCTAGTATACTATCAACTATACCAGCTCAAACAGGAGACTGGGGTATTATTGGTGGCTCTATTATTGTAGCGATCAATGAAATATTAAGTAAAATCAAATATCAGCATCAAATAATTTATTGTAAATATTTAATTGATTTAATGAATTTTATAAAAATTGGCATAATATATGGAATTTTTGTAGATGCTTTTAAATTAGGAAGTTAAAAATAAGTTATAACGAAATTAATAAAAATATAAAGAATTAAGCATATATTGCATATTTTTTAAAAAATTAGATAAAATTTATGCAATATATAAGATTTGAAATAAAGTAATTAAAATAAATATGCTATAAAAGTGGACTTAAATCAATTGCCATATTTAAAAAAAGCGCTGGATCTCCAGCTTTTGGTTTTTGCTCTTGAGGTCTGAAGCGACTTATAGGTCCACTCCATAACAATTGAGGCATACCTTGTTTTCTCAAGAAGGCAAAATTCATGCGAGGAGTTTTTAAATTAAACGGCATCTCTCCTTTGCTTCGTTGAAAAATGATTCTCCTGCGCTGATAAGGGACAGTATTATCGCTGAAATTATCAATATATTCATCCATTTCTAAAAGCATATCAATAAATTTTTCTAATCCTTGTGAACCAAGAATAACAGAAAATGCCAATTTTTCTCTTTCATTATATACATCACGACCTAAAACACGCTGTATACACATTTCAACAAAACGATAATTATTATTACAATTGTAGTTTAAATCACGAAATGAATCGGACAATAAAAGGCCTCTAATGAAATCTTTAATTGTTATTTGATTAAATCGCAATTGAGATTCAAGAAAAGGCTCAGATGTACTAGCTAAAATTTGATGCTCACTAAATATTTGACGATAAGCAGCCCAAATAATTTCGTCCATTTCAGAGGCTGTTGGTAAATTTTCTGTTGTATATATTATAGGCTGCTCTTCTCCGGGGCAATATTCAAAACCATCAACTCTTTGATTTTGAGTAGACAAAGAATAGTTTAAAATGGGTATAGACATAGTCAATCTCCATAATTGATTGTATGTATAAATTAGATTGATACAAATAATTTTAATATTCCATATATCACTATAATAAATAGAATACTTTAAATACGATTGCAACATTATAATTATAAATTATAATACTGCATCAAAAATTGCATTCAACAATATTTAACAATACAGAAAAATATTAAACAATAAATATTATAAACTTTTTTATTAATCAATATGTAATTACGTTAAAAATGAATAAAAACAACGACAACAAATTGAGTCTTGAACAAGAGTTTAGATTGGCGATATATAAAAAAAAAATTGAAAAACTCAATGAAATTGAAGCAAAGCAAAATTTAGCTATTATTTTAAAGCAAATGATGATTAAAGATAATATTATTAAATATTTTATCAAGAATTCCATAACATAACAGTAAAATAAAAAATTATTAAATAATATTAATTTGTTATATATTTACAGTGAAAATAAATTATACTTCGTTTTGATACTAATACATCAGTCTGTTAAAAAATGACAGCTGAAACAGCTAAATCCTTTTAAATTAATTCAGGAGAGCTCAATGCTTGATGCATTTTCTAGAGTGGTAGTAAGTTCAGATTCAAAAGCAGCTTATATCGGTGGTAGCGATTTACAAGCTCTAAAAACATTTATTAGCGACGGCAATAAACGTCTAGATTCAGTAAACTCTATTGTTTCTAATGCTAGCTGCATCGTTTCTGACGCAGTTTCTGGCATGATCTGTGAAAGCCCAGGCTTAATTGCACCGGGTGGTAATTGTTACACTAATCGTCGTATGGCTGCATGTCTACGTGACGGTGAAATTATTTTAAGATATGTTTCATATGCTTTACTTGCAGGTGACTCTTCTGTATTAGATGACCGTTGCTTAAATGGGCTAAAAGAAACTTATCTTGCTCTTGGAGTACCTGCTACATCTACAAATAGAGCAGTATCTATTATGAAGGCTGCTTCTGTTGCATTCATTACTAATACAGCTAGCCAACGCAAAACAGACGTTGCAGCAGGAGACTGCAGTTCATTAGCAGCAGAAGCTGGTGGATACTTTGATAAAGTTATAGAAGCTGTAAGCTAAATTTCAAGGAAAACAAAAAGTTAAAAATTAGAAATAATTAAAATAAATTTAATAATCTAATTTATTTTAAGTCAATAAATATTATATCTATCTAAGGAGATATAGAATGAAATCAGTTCTTACTACTATAATCAGTGCAGCTGACGCAGCTGGCCGCTTTATTTCTAGCTCTGATCTTGAATCAGTGCAAGGTAATATTCAACGCTCTGCAGCAAGATTAGAAGCTGCAGAAAAATTAAGTGATAACCATGAAGCTGTAGTTAAAGAAGGAGGCGATGCCTGCTTTGCTAAATACACATATCTAAAAAATCCTGGCGAAGCAGGTGATAGCCAAGAGAAAATTAATAAATGCTACAGAGATGTTGATCATTATATGCGCCTTATCAACTACTCTCTAGTAGTTGGTGGAACTGGCCCTCTTGACGAATGGGGCATCGCAGGATCTCGTGAAGTATATCGCACATTAAATCTTCCTACAGCCGCATATGTTGCTGCATTCGCATTTATTCGCGATAGAGTTTGTGTGCCTCGTGATATGTCAGCTCAAGCATCTGTTGAATTCATTGGAGCAATAGATTACGTAATTAACTCTTTAAGTTAATTTCAGCAAAAAAATAATTACTTTTTACAGCAAAAAGCCAAAATTAATTTCACATGAAATTAATTTTGGCTTTTTATGATTTGATCTATAATTATCATAATATTTCTAATAAACTTATAATAAATAATAAAAAATTTAATAAACGTCATTAAAAAATATTATGAATTGGATAATTGTAGAAAAAAATTTAATTAACTTAGCTTTTGGATTACTCATAAGTGGACTTCTTATATATTGGATTAATTTAACAGTAAATAAGATAAGATCATTAAAACATTTAGGCACAATATGCACATGCTTAATTAATTTATTGCTTGGTAGCGCACTAAGTTTAAGATGGATCAATAATCATTATTTTCCTCTAAGCAATTTGTATGAATCACTAATTTTTCTAACATGGAATCTTACATTTATGCAATTAATAATAGAAAAACAAAATAAAAGCAAATTAATAGGGGCAATTAATATGCCCATATGCTTATTTACGCTAGGTTTTGCAGATATATCATTACCTACAACAATGCAAAAAACAGCTCCTCTAGTTCCTGCACTAAGATCTAATTGGCTGATGATGCATGTTAGTATTATGATAATAAGCTATGCTGCACTAATAATAGGATCTCTTTTATCTATCTTGTTTTTAATTATCTCAAAAGGAAAAAACATAGAATTGCAGGGTAATTCATATGGAAGCAATATTTCAAAGCAATTTTCATTAAACTACAATAATAATTCTATAATTCATGAAAATAATGGAAATAAAAGCATAGAAAAAAACTATAAAAGAATCAATTTACTTCAAAGTATTGACAATTTAAGTTATCGAATTATCAGCTTAGGCTTTCCACTATTAACTATAGGAATTATAGCGGGTGCAGTTTGGGCTAATGAAGCATGGGGATCATACTGGAGTTGGGATCCAAAAGAAACATGGGCTCTGATAACTTGGCTAATTTTTGCCATATATTTACATTCAAGATTAAGCAAAGCATGGCAAGGTAAAAAGCCAGCTATATTAGCATCATTTGGATTTGGAATAATTTGGATATGCTATTTAGGAGTTAATTTTCTAGGTAAAGGATTGCACAGCTATGGATGGTTTCTATAAATTAATGTAAAATTATAAAAATATATAAATTTTTATTTAATTTCTATTAAATAATGATTTTATCGAAAATTAATAAAGTAACATAAACTAATAGTTTAATGAAAAAAATTTATAAATTTGTTTAACATGAATATAAATATATTTTTATGTGCCATGCCTCACACATCTATTTGGTCTATACAAGTAGCTGCTATAATGATTATTTGCAATTTAATATGCATAGGACTTGGCAGATACGCAATAAAAACAAGAAGCCTGGGTCCTAGTATACCAGTTTTAAATCTAGAAGGACTAGGATTACCTGAATTGCTGGCTACTACAAGTCTTGGTCATATGATAGGAGCTGGTACAATAATAGGCTTAAGCAGTCTTGAAATAATTAAATAATTTATAAAAAAAGCGCAAATATACTAAATTCATAATTTTAATATTATGAATTTAGTAAAAACACTTACTATTTATAGCATTATTCATAAAAAGCACCCATTTTACGAAATTTTTGATATCTATTTTCTTTACGAATAAGCTTGTCAACAGTTAGTAAAGAATCTAATTCTTTAACTAGTCTTGCTTTTAATATACTTGCTGCTAAAGATGGATCTGCTTGAGAACCTCCAAAAGGCTCAGGAATAATATCGTCAATTACGCCTAAAATCTTTAAATCAGAAGAAGTAATTCTTAAAGCTTCTGCTGCTTCTAAAGATTGCTTACTATCTTTCCATAAAATAGCAGCACAAGCCTCTGGAGTAGCAACAGTATAAACTGCATACTGTAACATTAAAATCTTATCGCCTATACCAATACCTAATGCTCCACCTGAACCTCCTTCACCAATAATAGTACAAATAATAGGAACAGATAAATTAAACATTTCTCTTAAATTCACAGCAATAGCCTCGCCTTGACCCAGTCTTTCAGCTTCTATACCTGCCCAAGCACCTGGCGTATCAATAAAAGTTAAAATAGGAAAATTAAATCTATCAGCATGTTTCATTAATCTCAAAGCTTTACGATAGCCGCCAGGAGAAGCCATGCCAAAATTTCTATTTACATTATCTTTAGTATCTTTACCTCGCTGATGACCAATAAAAACAACAGTTATAGAATTAAGCTTAGCGAGACCGCAAATTAAAGCAGGATCATCAGCACCTCCTCTATCGCCGTGCAACTCAATCCATTCATTCATAACATAAGATATATAATCGAGAGTAGTAGGCCTATCAGCTTGACGAACAAGATATAATCTTTGCAAAGGAGTTAAAGAATGGAATATATCGTTTTTTAAATGAAAAAGTTGCTGTCTAAAAGAATTAATCTTTTCCTTGATTGGAGAATTGTAGAAATAAGACATTTTTTCAAGCTGCTGTATTTGATATTCAAGCTCTATAATAGGTTTTAAAAAACTTAAAGATAAAGGTTTTCTATTTGGCATAATTATAAATAAAATAATTTAATCAACTAATAAATAATGTAATAAAAGATCAATTGTTTCAAAAAATTTCTACAAGTTTATAAAAAATTTTCCAAAAAAGAAAATAAAGAGTTAAAATATATAGAAATAAAAATAAAATCATCAGATATTTGAAGAATATTTTTTAAAAATGCATAAAATAAATGAAACAAAGAAGGGTCGTCAAAGCGCTGAGAAATTCTTGTTGTAGCTCTTATTAAATCATCATAATTCAATCCTCTCACGCCTTTAATATAGTGATAATTGCAAAGTATTGGAGATGTCAGACAAGCTGAGGAGAAAACATCTATATCATTCATCGAATATTCAGCTAAATTCTCCATGGGTATAATATCAATAATTGTATTATTGAATAAACCTACTTGATTTGTTTCTATTAAAGAATTTTTAGGAATCAAAATATTAGAAGATTTTATATAAATTAAAACTAAAATGGAATTAATGTTAATTTTGATATTTTTAATATAACCGACAGAAACACCTCTCATAACAACATTAGTTCCTTCTTTAATTCCATAGGCATTACTAAATTGAATAAAAAGAGAATAACCTTGTTTTTTTTTTATATCATGAACATCAATAAAGCAAAACAGAAGTATAATAAAAAATATAGAAGAAATTAAAATAAATAGGCTTTTTAAATTTTTGCCGATGTATTTATTATATTGCATTTTATTTGTATTATTTAAATAGTAAATTAAGAAAAATTACAATAATATAATATATTCAATTATTGTTTTATATAAAAAAATGAAATATTATTCAAATATATTCTTGTCGATAAATAATCAATTGAATTATATTCTGCATATGAAATAGAATTCATTATTTGATATATATATTGAATTATTTGGCGCATGTTTTGCAAATCAGCAATAGCAGACCGAAATCCAATGCCAGAAGCTCCATAATGAAATGCAATCGGAGCAGATATTGACATAATTCCAGAGGAAGTAACAACAGGTAAATGAGTTGCTTGAGCAATAGCATAAGAAGCAGATAAAGAATAAGTAGCCTGATTTATAGATCGAAAAACATTATCTTGAAATTTTTTTTGATTACTGCAAATATAATCATTATTACAAAATTTAGCAGCTATTTTAGATATCAAACCTTCAGTTTGAATAATATCAATTCCAGCTTTTTCAAGAAGAATTGATAATTTAATTTGATCATTTAAAGATAATATGTGAGGAATTGTTACGCATATTTGGATTTTCTTATCAATTATCGTTTTAGCTTCGAGAGCAAGATGAAAAATTTGAGAAGCAGAAAAAGTAATGCCTTTTTTATATAAAACATCAAAATTACCTATCTCTACTACGTCAGCGCCTACAAGGGAACAATTATATAATTCGAGAGGATCTATAGAAGAAGCACAAATTGGTAAAGTAGTAAGAGACTTAATTGCAGATACTATTTCAACATTAGCAGCCAGATCAACATAAGTTGCACCAGCTATTTCAGAGGCTTTAATAATTTTAATTATACGCTCAATATCAAAATTATCTATTCCTGCAATTACTTTAACTGATGACTGGAGATATTCAATTGCTTGATTTTGATGATTTATTACTTTCATAAACTTTGTTTTACTTCTTATATGAAGTTAGTATTATTGCAATGAATATATTAATTCAATGCATTGCAATAACATTATAACTAATAATTAAAAAATATTGCAAAAGTAAACAATTTCTAAATCAACAATATGCATATTAATCTTAATATCAATACTCAATATGCTAATCCCATGCTGCGCGTTGTCTCTGAACCTAAATAAACGCGAATGCTTAAAAAATCTGTGGGGCATGCTGTTTCACAGCGCTTGCAACCTATACAATCTTCTGTACGAGGAGCAGAAGCAATTTGACCTGCTTTACATCCATCCCAAGGAACCATTTCTAGAACATCACATGGACATGCACGAACACATTGCGTACAACCAATACAAGTATCGTAAATTTTTACATTATGTGCCATACTAGGATTAACTAAACTAAAATTTAATAAATGATATATAGTAAATATTGTAATGCAAAGATATATGCAAAAAACATTAAAATACAAAACTTCATAAAAGTAAATTAATTATATAAAGACTAAAAAAATATATTAATTAACAAGACTTTCATAAGAAGAATATTCTAAATTTGTTAATGGACTATCTGCTTCTGAAGGAGGAACTATTTGCCAAAATTTATCCACAAAAATATCCCATTTTTCTATAATTTGTCGAGCCTTGATACTTTTAGTTTTAATTTCATATAATTCAATCAAGTTTTTTAATTGATATTCAGATTCTTTTGTAATAATTCTTTGGGCTTTTACAATTTCATTATTAAGCTTCGATAACAAGGTATTATCTTCATCCAGAAAATAAGCTAATCCTCCTGTCATACCTGCAGCTATATTGCGACCACAATGACCTAAAACCACTATTAATCCTCCTGTCATGTATTCACAGGCATGATCTCCAACACCTTCTATAACAGCTTGAGCGGCAGAATTTCTGACAGCAAAACGCTCACCTGCTTGTCCATAAGCAAATAGATAACCGCCTGTTGCGCCATACAGGCATGTATTACCGACAATCACAAAATCTGAAGCATGATTAAAATCCTGAGGTGGAGGCGTAATAATTATTTCACCACCATTCATGCTTTTACCAACATAATCATTAGCTTCTCCTGATAAATTTAAATACATTCCCTTGGAAATAAAAGAACCAAAACTTTGGCCAGCAACACCATGAAAATTTAATTGTAAATTGCCGGAAAAATTGTTGCAACCATATTTTTTCACTATAAAGCCTGATATACGAGCACCAAAGCATCGATCAGTATTTACAATATCGATTTTCTTAATAATATCCGTTTGATTATTAATAGCATACAAAATAGCCAAATCGTTTAATAGAATATCATCTAAAACTTTACCATTAGAGTGAGGTTCAGTATTTAATTGATTTGACAGAGCTAAATAATTTGTATTATTCAATAAAGAATCTAGTTTTAGATGATTTGTTTTACTTAAAGAAAAATTAGCCTCATACTTCAATAAAGAAGTTAAGCCTATAATATCTTGCAGTTTTTTATAGCCCAAATAAGCTAAAAGTTCTCTTACTTCTTGAGCGATAAATGTGAAAAAATTCACTAAATCAGAAGGTATGCCAGGATAACGATTTCTCAAATCCTGTCTTTGCGTAGCAATACCAACAGGACAATTATTTGTATGACAAATTCTTGCCATAACACAACCAATTGCTATCATTGCAATAGTGCCGAAGCCAAACTCCTCTGCGCCCATTAAGGCAGCTAAAACTACATCCCTTCCTGTTCGTAATCCACCATCAACTCGTAAGATCACTTGATTTCTCAAAGAATTTTCTATTAAGAGTTGATGAACTTCTGTTAAACCAAGTTCCCAAGGAATACCAGCATGCTTAATAGAGCTCAAAGGAGAAGCGCCTGTTCCGCCATCGTGACCAGAAATTTGAATAATATCAGCATTACCTTTAGCAACACCAGCTGCAATTGTACCAATGCCAATAGAGGCAACTAATTTAACAGATACTTTAGCAGAAGGATTAATTTGATGTAGATCAAAAATTAATTGAGCTAAATCTTCAATAGAATAAATATCATGATGAGGTGGAGGAGAAATTAAAGTAACACCAGGCTTGCAATTACGCAATTCAGCAATATAAGAACTAACTTTCTTGCCAGGCAATTGCCCACCTTCGCCTGGCTTAGCACCTTGAGCAATTTTAATCTCTAATTGTCGAGCATTTACTAAATATTCAGGAGTCACACCAAAACGACCTGAAGCTATTTGCTTAATTGCAGAACTAGCAAGATCATTTACTTTTAATCCCTTTAAGTAATGAAAATGCTTAGAAGTACCTTGAACATTTAAATCTGTAATTAAATTAAATCTTGCAGGATCCTCGCCTCCTTCTCCGGAATTTGATTTTCCGCCTATTCTATTCATAGCAATTGCCAAAGTTTCATGAGTTTCACGAGATAAAGCACCTAAAGACATGCCACCTGTACAAAAGCGTTTAACAATTGAAGCAACAGGTTCAACTTCTGCTATTGATATTGATTTTTTCTCACTTTGATAAGTTAGAAGATCTCTTAAATTTGTTGGAGGACGATTATTTAACAAATCCTGATATTTTACATAAAAAGAAATATCTCGATTACGAACAGCCTTATGTAAAGTTTTAGACATACCAGGATTATTTACATGATATTCGGCACTAGCTCTATATTGAATATAGCCTAGATTAGTTAATTTTTTAGGTGGATCTAAGAAAAAAGCTGAATCGTAAACTGATAGTGATGATTTAAATAACTCAGAAATTGTCATACCTTCTAATCTTGAAGTTGTACCTGAAAATGCTGTATCTACAACATCTCGACCTAGACCTAAAATTTCGAAAATTTGTGCACCATGATAACTTGACAGTAAAGAAATACCCATCTTAGATAAGATCTTTAATAAACCTTTTTCAATAGCAGATCGATAGTTATCTTGAGACTGCTGAATAGTCAAATGAGGTAATTTAGCATTTAGCATAAGCTTTTGAGTCTTTGAACTATGCCACCATTGTCTAACTGTCAAAAAGGCCAAATAAGGGCAAATAGCACTAGCTCCATAGCCAATAAGGCATGCAAAGTGATGCGTACTCCAGCATTGAGCTGTCTCAACAATCAATGAGACTTTAGATCTTAATTGTTGACGTATCAAATAATGATGCACTGAACCTGTTATAAGTAAAGGAGGTATAAACATATGGTCAGAAGAAAGAGAATTTACTCGATCACTCAAAACAATTAATTCTGCTCCATTAGATATTGCTTCAATACATTGTAAGCAAACCGCTTCTATTGCTTCCTTGAAACTATTTTTAGTAGACCTAGCACTAAAGAAAGTACTGATTGTTGCTATTTTCCATGCTGACTTTGATAATTGAATTAATTCATTTTCATTAATTATTGGAGAATTTAATTTAAGCGACCTAGCTATCTGCTCATTAGGTTCCAAAAAATTACCTTTAGAGCCCAAAGATACATCTAAAGACATAACTAAGCTTTCTCGCAAAGGATCTATGGCCGGATTAGTTACTTGAGCAAAACGTTGTTTAAAATAATCATACAATACATGAGGCTTAGTTGATAAAATAGCTAAAGGTATATCGTCACCCATGCAAAAAGTAGGTTCTTTAGCTGAACTGGCCATGTGCTCAATAACTAATTCAACATCTTCATTAGTGTAGCCAAATGCTGTATGCAAACGCATCATAGAAACTTTATCCAAATCAATTGCATCTAAGTAATTTTGAGAAGGTAAAACATATTGATATTTTTCAATCCATTTTCCATAAGGCAACTGATTAGCTATTCTTTGCTTAATTAACAGATTATCTAAAACAGTATTATTCAATAAATCCACAGCCAACATTTGACCTGGTCCTAATCTACCTTTTTGAACTACTGGATCTAAATCACTTAAAAAAACTCCTGCTTCAGAAGATAAGCTAATAAAACCAGAATTTTTTATAGTATAGCGAGCAGGACGTAAACCATTGCGATCTAAAGTTGCGCCAACTATTTTACCATCAGTAAAAACTATCAAAGCTGGGCCATCCCAAGGCTCTTGTAGATGACCATAATATTTATAAAAATCTACAATTTCAGGAATTGAATGCAAAGAAGGCTGATTATTATAGGCTTCGGGAATTAAGATCATTAAAGCTTCTTGAGGACTTTTGCCAGATTGAATCAATAATTCAAAAACTGCATCTAGATTTGATGAATCGCTATTATCTAAGTTAGTAATTGGAGTTAAAATATCATAATACTCAGACCAATTGCTATTTTTCAAGAGAGATTCTTTTGATGTCATCCAATTCAAATTACCCAATAAAGTATTAATCTCACCATTATGAGCAAGAAAACGCATAGGTTGAGCTAAAGACCATTTAGGCATAGTATTTGTACTAAATCTACGATGATAAGTCGCAAAACTAGTTAAATAAGAAGGATTAGATAAATCCTCATAATATTGTGAAAGAAATTCTGAGCGAATCATTCCTTTGTAAACAATGATGCGAGAAGAAAAAGAGCAAATGTAGAAGTATTTAGCAATATCGACATAGGTTTGAGTAACAAGTTTTTCAATTTTTTTTCTAACAATATATATTTTTTTTTCCAAGTCATCATTATTTAATTGAGATGATTTAACTAGACATTGCATAACAAGAGGTTCATTCAATTTAGCTTGATCACCCAATATTGATGAATTAACAGGAACATTTCTCCAGCCAATAAGAGTTAAATCATACTCATTAAATACCCAATGAAAAATCTTTTTAACAGAATCTAATTCTTGACGAGGCAAAAATACCATAGCAACTGCTAAAGAAGAAAGATTAGAAGAGTTTGATGGAAAAGATTTAAGTATTATGCTCCAAGGAATCGAAGTAGTTATACCTGCACCATCGCCAGAAAGTTGATCTGAGCTACAACCTCCTCTGTGTTCCATGCAATTTAAAGCATGTAAGGAATGTTGAAGTACACTATGAGATGGCGAATGATTTAAATGGGCTATAAAGCCAACACCACAAGCATCGCGTTCAGAAGCAATAGAAGGAAAAGTTGGAAAATGCGTCAATCTGCGAGTAGAATATTTTGATATTTGCATATTGCATTTAATTATTATAAAACTATATTAAATAATTTAAACAAAAGGCTTTACATTATATAATAGACAATAAAACCATTTGCTTAATTGATAAAATCTACATGAATAATTAAAAAGCATATAAAGAATTATAAAACTAAATAAATGATTATTCGAGCACTTCATGTATTGCTATAATATTACATAGATTAAACAAAAACATACACGTCAAATTAAGATAAAATATTTTCAAATTGACCAATCAAGATATAAATATTTCAAGAAGAACTTAAATTATGACAAAAAAATTACTTGATCATAGCAATAAAAACATAAACTACAATAAAGTTATATACAAAACAGAAGAGCTTTTACATGCAGCAGCAAATCGATATAAAATCACTGTTCAAATAGCCAATAGAGCTAAAAGAAGAAAATATGAAGACGTTGATATAATTGATGATCATTTAAATAAACCGGTAATAAGAGCCATCCTTGAAATGGCGGATGAAATCACAGGATCTGAAATTCTAGAAAATAATCAGTAAATATGACTTTTAACATTTATTAATATATTTTCATTAATGATAATATAATATAGAAAATAAGTAACAAGTTAAATATTTGACATTAATTATTTTCATATCAATAATATAAATTAATTAAAAAAATAATTAATAAAAAATATTTACCTAGTTCTAAGATATTTTACGATCAATGATATCCTGAATAGTTAAATTTTATAAGGAGATGAATATGCTAGATGCATTCGCAAAAATTGTTGCTCAAGCTGATGCAAGAGGAGAATTTTTAAGCAATAAGCAATTAAGCGCTCTAGAAGTAATGATTGCAGAAGGAAATAAAAGATTAGATGTAGTGAATAAAATTAATTCTAATGCTTCATCTATAGTGACTAATTCTGCAAGGGCATTATTTGCTGAGCAAACTCAGTTAATACAACCAGGTGGTAATGCTTATACAAGTAGAAGAATGGCTGCATGTTTACGAGACATGGAAATTATATTAAGATATGTAAGCTATGCAATGATCGCAGGTGATTCAAGTGCATTAGATGACAGATGTCTAAATGGATTGAGAGAAACATATCAAGCCCTAGGAACACCTGGTACATCTGTAGCTGTAGCTATTCAAAAAATGAAAGAAAGCTCTATTGGATTAGCTAACGACTTAAATGGTGTACCAAATGGAGATTGCACTTCGCTAGTATCTGAATTAGCAGCATATTTTGATAGAGCAGCTGCAGCAGTAGTTTAGAACTTAGTTAAATTCTAATTAATATAATAAGGAGAAAATATCACATGAAAACACCTATTACAGAAGCTATTGCATCAGCAGACAGTCAAGGTCGATTTTTGAGTAATGCAGAATTACAATCTATCAACGGCAGATATCAAAGAGCAACTGCTAGTTTAGAAGCAGCAAAAATGCTAACTAGTAATGCGCCTAGATTAATTAGTGGAGCTGCTCAAGCTGTGTATACAAAATTTCCTTTTGTTACACAAATGCCTGGCCCAACTTACGCATCTAGTGCAATCGGTAAAGCAAAATGCGCAAGAGATATTGGATATTATTTAAGAATGACAACATATTGTCTAGTAGTTGGCGCTACTGGACCAATGGACGAATATGTTATAGCAGGCTTAGAGGAAATTAATCGCAGCTTTGAATTGTCGCCAAGTTGGTATATTGAAGCAATAACATATATTAAAAATTCACATGGATTATCAGGACAAGCAGCAAATGAAGCAAATGCATATTTAGATTATGCCATAAATGCATTAAGCTAAATAAAATAAACAATAAATTCATACTAGAAATATAAAAAACAATAAAATAAATTCTCTGAAATTTTGTAAAAAACATATTTCTAGTTTTAAAATATAAAACTATAGAACAATGTACAGTAATCAAAAATAAAAACAATTACTGATTATTATTGTTCATTTAAAATACAATAAAATTTTCTAATTATATATTAAATACAAATTTTTGCTCTTATTTCTTAATTTATGCACAATAAACCTATTTATCCTATTGTATTAACGATTCTTGATGGCTGGGGATATTCAAAAAACAATAAAGGTAACGCAATTCAAATAGCAAATACACCCACAATGGATCTTCTGTGGAAAAAATATCCAAATACTTTATTGAATGCTTCAGGAAAAGATGTTGGTTTACCCGATAAGCAGATGGGAAATTCTGAGGTTGGCCATACGACTATTGGAGCTGGACGTATTATTGATCAAGATTTAGTAAAAATAGAAAAAGCTATAGAAGATAAAAGCTTTTTTAGTAATCAAGTTATTAATAAAATTTGTAATATTACTGAAGAAAAAAATACAAAGCTTCATGTTATAGGATTATGCTCTAATGGAGGAGTTCATTCGCACGTAGATCATCTAGAAGCACTTATTAAAATTATTCAACAATACAATTGCAAAACTTGCATTCATATCATTACAGACGGTAGAGATACAGAAGCAAAAGAAGCAAAAAAATTCATAAATAAAATAAAGCAAGTAATTGCATGTACAAATAATTGCAACATTTGCACATTAAGTGGAAGATATTATAGCATGGATCGAGATTGCAGATGGTCAAGAACAGAAAAAGCATACAATATATTAATAAATAGTCAAATCAGTGAAGGATTTCACAATATGGATCCAAATGCAGTTATTGAGGAATATTATCAAAATGATATATCAGACGAATTTATACCACCCACAAGAATACGAGAAGGGCATATAGAAGATGGAGATGGGATTATTTTTTTTAATTTTAGACCAGATAGAAGTAGGCAATTATTACATTCTTTAGCAAAATCAAAGTTTCGAGGCTTTAAAGCTCGCTATATCAAAGATTTAGAGTTTGCAACTTTTACAGAATATGATTCAAGTCTTAAAATACCTATAGCTTTTCCGTCAGAGAAAAAACAAAGTTTTTTAGGGGAGATTATATCAAAAAATGGATTAAAGCAGTTAAGATTAGCGGAAACAGAAAAATATGCTCATGTTACATATTTTTTTAACGGTGGCGTTGAAGAACCATTTCCAGGAGAAGACAGAGAATTAATAGCCAGTCCTAAAGTTGAAACCTATGATTTAAGTCCTGAAATGTCTGCTTATCAACTAACTAAAAGTATTAGTAAAGCGATTAAAAAAAATATATATCAATTAATTATCGTCAATTATGCTAATCCAGATATGGTAGGACACACAGGTAATTTACAAGCTACAGTAAAAGCTATTGAAATTACAGATGAATGTTTAGGGCATTTATTCAATTGCGTTAAAGCCGCAAATGGAACACTAATTATAACAGCAGATCATGGCAATGCAGAATATATGTTAAACGAAAAAAATGAACCTTGCAAATCACATAGTATTAACCCAGTACCTTTTATTTTAGTAGAAAGCAATAAATTATATTCAAATAATTTAAAATCAAATGGGTGCCTAGCAGACATAGCTCCAACAATTTTAGATATATTAAAAATTAATATACCAAAAGACATGAAAGGTAAATCATTAATATCGAAAAAAACAGCGAATTTATAAAACGAAAATATCAAAATATAATTAATATATGTACATTCATGCACTGCATAAATTTCATGTCACTTACAGGTCATCGATTATGAGGAAGTCAATATATGTCAAGTCTTTTAATCACAAACTAGTACCTATCGAATGGCAATTAATATTAATGAACGAAGGGTCTTTAACAAGGCATTTAATATGCTTAAATGGATATAAAATAAAAACAGAAATGACACAAGAATATATGAAAACATCAAAAAAAACAATAAAAAATTTAAGAGTAGTATGGCTAAAAAATAAATTAGAAAAACTAATATTTGCAAGATCATTGTGAATATCTGAAGACAGCACAAATCAATTTATTGGAAAAGAAGCTGTAGGCATATCTTTCATCGAAAAGCAAATAGATATCAGACGAGAAATACATGAAATATATTATGGATATTCCGCGTATCTAGAAAAACAGTTTAATAATAATTGCGGAATATGGGGAAGAAAATATACACTTTATCATAAAAATAAACCTATAATTATTATGCAAGAATTTTTTTCTCCTAAATTAAGTATATCTTTAAAAAATAATTTTATAGGATAAGTAGATGATCAACAATCAATTCATATTATGATTAATTTTTTATTTCAACAACCTTTAAAAAAACACGAAAAAACTATTCGTTTAATCAATAAATTAAGCGAAAGACTAGATGATTACTCAGATGCTGAACTGGAAAAGCAGACGGAAAAATTTAAAGAAAAAATCAATAATGGAGCTGATCTCAATACAATAATGCCAGAGGCTTTCGCAAGTGTAAAAATAGCCATAAAACGAGCTACTGGATTAATATTATTTGACACTCAAATTTTAGGAGGCATAATATTGCATTATGGTCAAATAGCCGAGATGAAAACAGGAGAAGGTAAAACAATTGCCGCAATGCTGTCAGCATATCTCAATGCATTAAACGAAAAAAGTGTACACATTATTACAGTAAATGAATACTTAGCAAAACGAGATGCAAATTTAGCAAAACAAATTTTTAATAAACTAGATATAAGCATCGGACTTATACAATCAAATACTAACGATCATATCAATAAAAAGAAGGAATATGAATGCAGTATCATATATATTACAAATAACGAATTAGGATTCGATTATTTAAGAAACAATATGAGCATTAATCAAGAAGAAATATTGAAACAAGATTTTCATTATGCAATAATTGATGAAGTAGACTCTATCTTAATTGACGAAGCAAGAACGCCATTAATTATTTCAGGAAAAGCTGAAAAAGATTCATCAAAATATCTAGAATCACAGTCGATATCAGAGCAATTAGAAGCTACAATACATTATGAAATTGATGAAAAAACAAAAAATATAACTTTAACAGAAAGAGGAATCGCAGCTTGTGAAAAAATTCTACAAATAAACAATTTATATAATCTAAATAATTCATGGATTAAATATATATTAAATTCACTAAAAGCTAAAGAATTATTTATAAAAAATAAAGATTACATCATTAAAGAAAATAATATTGTTATAGTTGATGAATTTACTGGAAGAATAATGGAAGGAAGAAGATGGAGTGACGGTTTGCATCAAGCAATAGAAGCAAAAGAAAGAACAGAAATTCAAGCAGAAAATAGAACTCTAGCATCAATTACTTATCAAAATTTATTTTTACTATATAATAAGTTGTCGGGAATGACAGGAACGGCAAAAACAGAAGAGCAAGAATTTGAAAAAATCTATAATCTTAAAGTTATCGAAATACCTACTCATAAATCTTGTCAACGACAAGATTTACCTGATTTAGTATATAAAGCAGAGTATAATAAGTGGAAATCCATTGCCCATGAATGTTATGACATGTATAAAATTGGAAGACCAACTCTTGTAGGAACTACAAGTATAGAAAAATCAGAACTGTTAGCTAAAATTTTAATTGAATTAAAAATACCATACAATTTACTTAATGCAAGACCAGAAAATATCGCAAGAGAAGCAGAAATTATAGCTCAAGCTGGCAGAAAATATAATATAACTATAGCAACAAATATGGCAGGAAGAGGAACAGATATTGTACTAGGAGGAAATCCAGTAGGAATATCTAAAAAACAACTAGAAGAATTACTAAAAACAATTAAATACAAAAAACAAGAAGTATTAGATCCAAGAAATCAACAATCTATAGAATTAGATGACATAGAAGTCGCTGGAGCCATATTGAATAAACATAAAAATAGTGATATTGAAAAATATGTATGTAAAATTAGTGAAAAATACAAATTTAATGAAAATAATAATGTAATAAATAATATATACGAAAAGATTTTAAAAGAAAATATAATAAAATGCAAAAAAGAGAAGGAAGATATTCTAAGATTAGGAGGATTATATATTATTGGAACAGAAAGGCATGAATCAAGAAGAATTGATAATCAATTAAGAGGAAGATCAGGTAGGCAGGGAGATAAAGGATCGTCAAGATTTTTTTTAAGCTTAGAAGATAATTTATTTAGAATTTTTGGAGGAGAAAATATTTCTCAATTAATGCAAACACTCAACATGGATGCTAATACTCCAATTGAATCAATCTTATTGAACAAAAGCCTAAATTCAGCTCAAAAAAAAATAGAAGGATATTTTTACGATATTAGAAAACAATTATTTGAATATGATCAAGTTATCAATAATCAAAGACAAGCAATATATGCAGAACGCAAACGAATTCTAGAATCTAATTGCATGCGCGACTCAATACTAGAATACGGAGAAAGTACATTAGAAGAAATTTTAAAAATTTACGTACAAGAAAATAATATAAAAAACAAAAATAGAATAATTATACAAATATCAAAGCTATTAAATATTAGTGAAAATTTTACAATTGAACAGTTAAACAGAATGACTTATATGGAAATTAAAAACTTTTTTATAGAGCAACTATATATAAGCTACGATTTACGAGAAAACTATATTGAACAACTAAGACCCGGATTAATGAGGCAATTAGAAAAATATTATTTGCTACAACAAATTGATCAAGGATGGCAAGGTCATTTAGAAAAAATGATGATATTAAAAGAATCAATCGGATGGAGAAGCTATGGACAGCAAGATCCATTGATAGAATATAAAAACGAAGCCTTTAATTTATTTATCAACATGGTTACACACATTAGACAAACAGTTACATATTTAGTAATGAGATCACGTTTAATTGTAAATTAGTATAAAGACAAAAGCAATTAAAGGTTGACATTAAAATTAAAATTGTTTAATCTTATAGCATACTATTAGAGTATCAAGTATTCCGTCATCAAGCCCCCATCGTCTAGAGGCCTAGGACATCTCCCTTTCACGGAGGTAACGGGGATTCGAATTCCCCTGGGGGTATAAAATACTAAGCAATAGATTGTTTCAAGGTTTTACAAAATTGCAAAATTGAATCTACTGGCAAATCATTTGCAAGAAGATTAACAAAAGCACTTCCAACTACTATTCCATCAATATTTTTTTGAGATAATTGACGTACTTGCATGGAATTTGAAATACCAAAACCAATAATAATATATTTATTGCTAATATTTTTAATATATTGAGACATGTAATCAATATCTAAATTAAACTGCTGTCGAACACCTGTGACACCTGTACTACTAACAAGATAAATACAGCCAGGCGATTTTTCAACTATCTTTTTTATTCTATTTTCAGAACTTGTTGGGGCAACAAATAATATCAATTCAATATTATATTTACAACAAATTGCTAACATATAGTCTGCTTCTTCAAGAGGTAAATCTGGAATAATTAATCCTTTTGCACCAGCATGAGAAATTTCGCTAATAAAACACAATATACCCCTTGCAATAATTGGATTATAATAAGTAAATATAACAATTGGAGTCCTAATAAAAGAAGCAGTTGTTTTTAAGACATCAAGAACTTGATTGACATAAACACCTTGAAGCAAAGCTTTTCTAGAAGATTCTTGAATTACAAATCCATCAGCCAACGCATCAGAATAAGGTATTCCTAATTCAATGATATCTGCTCCTGCCTCATCTAGTGCGCGCAAAACTTTCGTAGTTGTATCTAAATTAGGATATCCAGCAGTAATAAAAGGAATTAAAGAACATTTAGAAGCATCGTGCTTACTGCGCAAAATATCAGAGATTGCATTCATGTATGATAATAAATTAAAAATAAAACATTAAATTAAATTTATTGGGTTGCCCGGGATTCGAACCCGGAACTAATCGGTTAAAAGCCGAGTACTCTACCATTGAGTTAGCAACCCTAAAATATATATTACTATTTTTGCACAGCATTGATTTAATAGCAATACCATAGTTTCATTAAGATCTTAGTAAATACAGGAAATTAAAATGATCAAGAATATAAATTACAAATTTAATAAAAATATCAATAAAATTATTCAAGAAGAACAAATAAAATCAATACTTGTAGCTATATCTGGAGGTCAAGATTCTCTTTGCTTGATTCAACTTATAGAAAATTTTAATAAAACAAAAATGTCTTCCAAGATATTAATTGAATACATCTATATTGATCATCAGTGGAAAACGAGCTGCAAAAATCAAGTGCATTATATTATAAATTATATTCAATCATTAAGAAAAACAATAGCAATTTATCAAATACAAAAAAAATGCCACAATGAAGCTGAGGCAAGAATTGCAAGATATAAAGCAATCATTAGTCATGCAAAAAATAATAGCTATAATGCAATTATAACAGGACATAGTAAGACGGACAAAAATGAAACCTTTCTTTATCAAGCAATTAGAGGCAGTAGCGTTGAAGGATTAAATAATTTGATTGCAAGAAAAAAAATCAACGACAATATTTACTTAATTAGACCTCTTTTAATATTTAATAGACAAAACATTGAATGGCTATGCAGAAATAGCTCTTTACCTATTTGGTCTGACACAACAAATTATTATTATGAAATTTATAGAAACAAAATTAGATATGAAATTGTACCGTATTGTCAAAAATATTTAAAATATAATTACAATTTTTATTGCAATCTTTTTTTTAGAAAAACTCATCAAGAAAACGAATATATTAAGCAAATTGCCATTAAACTTTATATCAAAAGTCGTCATATTAAATATATAGCATTAAATAAAATTTTAATAGAAAAACAACATCAAGCTATACAATGTAGAATATTGCAGCTATTTTTTCAACATAACTTTAATAAAACACCAAATAAATTTTTAATCATTAAATTAACTCAATTAATTAGTTTAAGAAATATCAATAAAAAAATTCACTGGAATAAAATAGAAATTAATATAACAAATAAATGGATATATATATTATAAAAGATTAAAAATATCATTAAAAAATGAATAGAATAAGAAAAGAAAGTATAGAAAAAATAATTAAAGAAAATAAAATATTAATTTTCATAAAAGGAAGTAAAGAAAGGCCTAAATGCGGATTTTCTGCAGCAGCAATAAATATATTGAATAAATTTAATGTAGAGTATAAAGTAATTAATGTTTTAAATAATAAAAATATATATCAAGATATTAAAATATATTCTCAATGGCCCACAATACCTCAAATATACATAAATCATGAGTTTATCGGAGGAGTTGATTTATTAAAAAAATTATATATAAATAATCAATTGCACGAAATGCTAGAAAAAACTTTAAGTAATTAAAATATCATAAAATCACAAATCAATAGTATAATAATATTATAGTATATAGATATAAGTAATAAGGAAAAATATTAGTATGATAAACTGGCAAGTAATTGGCCAATTAATATCTTTAGGTATTATTGTGCTGGTCGGACCGGCTGTAATTATTTTATTGTCTTTAAAAAAAAGTGAACTTTAAAATCTGAAAAATCTATAAATTAAAGTAAAAAGATATAAGCAAGTCATCTAAAGCTTGCCATATCATTTATTTAATAGATTGCAATAAAGTAGAATTATCAAAAACTTGACTATCTCCTGCGAATTCATTGTCTCTTGACAAAAATAACATACAATGACATTCTCTTCTCTCTTGCATGGGTATGCAAGGACAATTCCAGTAAGTAATAGTAACTTCTTTAGACTTATCGTCGTAATGACGACACGGACAAAGAGGTGAACCATATTCATCTTTATGCTTGGCCAATCCTTCAATAACTAAAGCAGTTACAGTGGCATCAATGCAAAAAAACGTCCCTGTTCTTTGAGCATATGTTTCAGCAAATTTACGCATTACTTCTAGGCTTTTAGGCAATTGTTTTTGAGACATGAAAATAAATAAATAGTAAAATACAATAATATCAAAAGATTAATTATCTATATATAACTTATCATATAAACATGTGAAATTTTATTGCAATATACAAAAATAATATTCACAAATGTACAAGAAAGATTAAACTATTATAAAAATAATATAATGTTTACAAATGAAATACAAAATATAAAAAAATGACATCATCTTATTTGCCATCTATTTTAGTGCCATTAGTAGGAATTGTAATTCCAGGATTAAGCATGGCTATATTATTTATGTATATTGAAGACAAGAGTATTTAAATAATTAAATTATTGATTTATTAAGTTGAGATTATAAAAAGTAAATAGGTCATTAATTCAATAATTAATCAAAAAAATAAATGACCTATTATAAAAGTAAATAAAATGCAATAAATATGACATTAAAGATAAAAAGCAAAATATTTTTTGCCCAATCATCCAAATGAAATATGAGTTATATTACTTATAATAAAGTACGAATATAATAAAAAATTTAAGAAGTATTTCTTCTACAATACTACAATTTTATAAAGAAGAACCTATGCCGGAATAGGAGCCATAAATAAAAATACCTAAAACAGTAATTGCAGCTATTCCACCAACAAGAGCTACTAGCCACAGAGGAACTCTACCTGTGTTTGCCATATATTTATCTCCAAACTAAAAATTTAAATTTAATAATAAACAATACAACTGATGTTAAAAAGATTAAAATTTCCATCTCTAATTAAAGAAATAGCTTGAAAATAAAACTGCTAAAACAAAAATTAACAACAGACCCCAAAATAAAGATGTACGATTTAATTCAACAGGTTCTTTATTAGGATTTGGACCACTCATAATAATCTCCTATCTTTGAATAAATTGCATAGATGTAATGGCACCTAGAAAAAATATTGTTGGAATAGCTATACCATGTATAGTTAACCATCTAAATGTAAAAATTGGATATGATATTGGTTGATTAGAATTTTTTTTACTCATTCAGACTCCTTTTAAATACCTTTGGTTAAATCTTCAAGCTCTTGCTTAGCACTAAACCTATCATTTACCAATGGAACTTGTTGACGATCTTGAGTAAAATACTCATTTGGCCTTGGCGTTCCAAAAACATCATAAGCTAAACCAGTACTAACAAATAACCATCCTGCTACAAATAAAGCAGGTATTGTAATACTATGTATAACCCAATAGCGTATACTTGTAACAATATCAGAAAAAGGACGCTCGCCCGTTGATCCTCCTGACATAATCAATTCCTCCAAAATATAAATAATAAAATACAGAAGTAAACAAAGTATATTATTAAAAAACACTTAACATAATAATATACAGCCACTCAAAATAAAAATTTTATGAGAATTTCGTAACTTAATTATATTATAAGATAAAACGAAAAAATCTCTTGATGAAGATAATAAATTATCCAATCATATATAGACAAACTTCTGTAAGTAAAATATATTAATTCAATATTTGTCGGCTTAATATATATTATAATAACTTTAAAAAGCAATTGCATGACAATAATATTTTTATTATTTATCAAATAAATTAAATTTGAAATAAATCAAAATATAATATTGTACCAATTGGTACAAAGCTATTAATAAATACACTAGTATCATGATTATGCAAGATATTTTGTACTATAGACAATCCTAGGCCAGTACCTCGAAACGTATGTACTTCATCTTCAATTCTAACAAAACGATCAAAAATAATTTTTTGATTTCTTTCACTAATACCCATGCCATCATCAGCTATTTCAACTCTAATCACAGAACTGCAAGAAGATGGAGTTAAATAATTATTTACAACTTTCTTGAGTGGACAAGAAATCAAAGAATAGACTCTTAAAACAACATTGCCAGAAGGATGCGTAAATTTAAGTGCATTACTCAATAAATTTGATAGAACTTGAAATAAAGAATTCTGATGTGCGTAAACCAAGCCAATAGAATCATCAATTTCAAGCATTAAATTAATATTATCTTTTTCGGCAGTCAATTGAAAAGTCTTAGCAACATTCGTACAAATTTTTACTAAATTAACAGGAATCAAAGTATGTTTATGACCAGATTCAAGACGAGATAAATCAAGAATATCGTTAACAAGCTGAGATAAGCGCTTAGTTTCATTGTTTGCTATGGTTAAAAATTGTATTTTTTGAGAAGAATTCAAAGAGCCGTTATAATCTAATAGGGTTTCTAAGAAAGATCCTATATTACATAATGGAGTACGCAATTCATGAGAAACATTGCCAATAAATTGATTTTTTGCAAAATTTAAATGAGCCTCACGACTAACATCTTGAAGAATAATAGCAATAGACGAGAGCGTTCTATTTTCTGCATCTATAATAGGAACTAAAATAAAGCGAAAGATTTTACTTGCATCGTAATCAAAATCTATACATACTTCCTCTTGTGAAATTGAATATTTGGTTCGATAATTTAATTGAGAAAAACGATTAAAAACAGGCACTAAAGTCTGATTAACATGTAAAGGCAAATAATTTAAAAGAGATTCACCAATTATATCTAAGTTATTCAAATTGAAAATTTTAACTATAATTTGATTAAAAAACAATATACGCAATTCAGCATCAATTAAAATAACACCCTCTGAAATAGCAGACATCAGTATTTTAAGTTTATTTTTTTGCAAGACCAATTGATGCACTCTTTTCTTATTATATAAATTTAATTTCTTGAGCATTATATTAAATTCATAAATTATAGTATTAAAGTAATAATTACTAGAGATAGAATAAAGATTAAAATCATAATTGCCAGAAGATATATTTCGAATACTATTTATAATCGCAATTATAGAAGGCAAATCAAAAAAGGATAATGAGAAATAAAATAAGATAACTATTATCCATAAACATACAAAAGTATTGCAAATAAATAAGTAAATTAATCTAGAAATCATCAATAAGCCAGGATCAAGAGCTATGCCTGTACTTAAAGTACCTATATTTCGACCGTTTTTGCATAAAGGAATAACAATATTAATTATATCATCTTGAAAAAAGCGAATATATTGACAAGACAAAGTTTCAAGAGAAGTATATTGATTTCTGGAATACAATAAATCTTGATAAAAGTGAGTATAATGAAAACTATTTTCTAAAGGAAAATTAACAATTAAATCACCATTAGTATTATAAAGAGAAATATATTTAATGCTTGATATACTTAAATACAATTTTTCCACGAAGGTCATTAATTGCTTTAGATTATCACAATCGACTGAATTCAATAGATTAAAGCCAATAAGTTGAGTTAAATCCTTAGAAAATGAAGTGTTAACAGTGAAAAGATTCTTTTGAAAAAGAATTAAAGCACAGAAAGATGTAACACTCAATGATATAATGAGCAATAATAAACCTAGAGTAATTGCATGTGATCGTAATTTGATTGCAAGCCAACACTGAGAAACAGACATAATTTTACATATTAAGACAGCTGATAATTAAATATATAAAAGCAATTTATCAATTAAATAGAATAAAATACACTATTTACATCAGAAAACATAAAATAAGATAAAATAAAATCAAGGATAAAAACTGACAATAATGCACTAACAACAGACGAAGTAACGGCATTACCAACTCCTCTAGCTCCGCCAGAAGCCGACAAACCATACAGGCAACTTAAAGAAGAAATAATAAATGCAAAAATTATCGATTTAAGACAAGAATTACGAATATCAGCAAAAGATAGAGAAGAAAGAGCCGTCATAAAAAAAAGAACTGGATTAACTGAATATATAGCAAAGCATATAAAAGAACTACTAAATAAACTAGTAGAAAATGAAAGAAGATTTAATAATGGAAGAATTATAATGCATGCAATAATTCTTGGCATTACTAAATAAGTAAAAGGATTAGCCTCTAGTAAATATAGAGCATCTATTTGCTCTGTTACTTTCATTGCTCCTAATTCAGCTGCAAAAGACGAAGCAATACGACCAATTACAATAACAGAGGTTAACACGGGAGATAATTCACGTATAAATGCAATGCTTAAAATAGTCCCAACTAAATTAACGGCATTTAAATAAAGAAATTCTTTAATAATTTGTAAACTAAAAACCATGCCAACAAAAAATGCTGTAATTAAAACTACAGGAATAGAATCCGGACCCACTATTTTAATTTGATCTAATAAATAAATTGGATCCAAGTAAAACCAATTCTTATAAAGAAAAAAATTTTTAGTAATTTGAATCAAGAGAATAATATTTTTTTTTATTTTATAAAAACACAATTGCTTTAAAGTCACATGAAATCCTTCCGGTATTTTTAAAATTATCTATAAAAAACGAAATAGCTATTGAATAATAATTTATATAAAAAGTTATATAAAACTTGTTTTTTTAAAAAAAATATATTATGCTCACTTATTATATAAGACTGAAGGGCGGTTAGCTCAGTTGGTAGAGCGCCTGCCTTACAAGCAGGTGGTCACTGGTTCGAGTCCAGTACCGCCCATTCTAATTATTTTTGAATAAACAATTAGACAAACAGATAGGGCTTATCGTCTAAGGGATTAGGACAGGGACCTTCTAAGTCTCTAATGTAGGTTCGAATCCTACTAAGCCTATTAATTAACGTAAATAATTATATTGAACAGTTAATAAATCATTAAATCTCGTCAGGAAAAATATCATCAACCACCTGAGAAACCTTAGAACCAGAATCAATTGTTGACAAAGGATCTTTTCTTAAACGATGACGCAAACATAAAGTAATTACTTTTTTAATATCACTAATTTGAACTTTATTACGTCCCGAATAAGCAGCAAATGCTTTTGCGGCTCTATTGGAAACAATGTCGCCACGCAAACCATCTACATCTAAAATTCCACAAACTTCTGAAATCTTAACTCTTAAATCATAATCAATTATTACATCAGACAGTCTATTTTGAGCTGCAATTATGTCTTGTTTTAATTTATCTTGATGTTGACGAAATTCTTCTAAACAAGTATGTGGATCACAATCAAATTTACTTCTCTGCTCAACAATTTGAACTCTCAAAATTGGATCTTTAACTGTACGTATCTCAGCATGCATTCCAAAACGGTCTAATAATTGAGGCCTTAATTCTCCTTCTTCAGGATTTCCGGAGCCAACAAGAACAAATCGCGAAGGATGCCTTATAGATATACCTTCACGTTCAACAGTATTCCATCCAGAAGCAGCAGAATCTAATAGTATATCAACCAAATGATCATCCAATAAATTTACCTCATCAACATATAAAATTCCGCGATTTGCTTTAGCTAATAAACCTGGCTCAAAAGTTTTAATACCTTCATTTAAAGCTTTTTCTATATCAATAGTACCACAAACTCTATCTTCAGTTGCTCCTAAAGGCAAATCAATCATGGGAACATCGATAAATTTAGTTGATAATTCTAATCCTTGATCAGCACGATTCTTAGCAGCATCAGACATTAGATCATAATCAGAAGCATGAGAATTAAAAGGATCATCATCGATAACTTCAATTTGAGGCAATAAATCAGCTACAGCCCTGATAGTCGTGGATTTACCTGTACCACGATCACCCATAATCATAACACCGCCAATTTGCGGATCAATCACATTTAAAAGTAAAGCTAACTTCATTTCTTCCTGACCAACAATAGCTGTAAAGGGAAAAATAGGACGAGTATGATCTTGTGTAATAGTCACTATATTATATTAATTAATAATTACAGATATAAGTAAATATATTTCATGCATTTAGTATATATAATTCTTGGAAACAAGTAAATTTATATTGCGATAACTATAATAAGCATGCCAATAAATGAATTTATCAAAAAAATCACAATGCATGCTTAAATGAAATCATTAAATTAACATAAAGCAATAAAGTAAATAGTAAATAATAACATGCAAAATTAAATAGCATGAAATTTTTAAGGTGCATTTATTGATATAAATCTAAGCCCAATCTAATGGCTAAAATTGCAGAAACTAAAGCAAAAAATAAAGCTACAAATATTTGACTGTCGTTAAGCATAAAATATTTTTCAGTTGATAAATTAATATATATGAAATATTATACACTTAAGACGGAAAATCTACGGCATGAAATTACTGAATCTATATATCAATTTAATAAAAATTTTAATTCAATAAAACATTAAATTGAATTTAATAAATTAGATTTTATTGTTAAATATCTAATAACATTTTCGTTAAATTTTAAAGTTTTTTCTAATAATTGAACTATTTTACCATTGCCTTGATAATTAATTTGCATATAAATGCCATCATAATGATTCTTAATCTTATAGGCTAAATGACGCCTTCCTCGATGCTGGACATATATATTTTTGCCACCTTGTTTAGCAATCAAAGATTTACATAAATTAATTAATGATAAATTAACATCTTCAGTAACATCAGATCTTAAAATATAAACGACTTCATAATTGTTTAAAAACATAAAAGGGAAAATAATAATTTTAAAATATTTATACTATGAATAATTATCGATTTGAATTCTCACTGCTTGTGAAATAACAGGTATTTTAGCATATCTACCTTCTATTGACTTAACAACAGCATATATAATCGTAGATAAAACAAACCAGAATAAAGTATTGCATAACATTAAACCATATAAGCTCATTCTAAATTCTATAGGCAAAGCACGAAAAGTAGCACCTAGTAAAGAATTAATTAGAAATAATAACATTGCTTGTAAAACATTAAAGCGTATAAAAGGTCTATCTGGAATAGGGCTCTTGGTTCTAACAAACAAATAATAAAGAATAAAAAAAACGATAAAAGCTAACTCAGGATGAGTAACATAAAAAACAACTAAGGGCATAAAAGTTTTTTTATAAAAACTCATCAGACTAAATGGATAATCGGGTAAAATTTGTTGACCAAAATTCTGCAAACCTTCCAGCAAAGGCAACCAATATGGCAATATAGAACTACAGCGATCTAGTAATGTTATATCTTGCTTACTTTCATTGCCTGAAAATTCAGCAATATATGTATACACTTTGTAAGCCAGAAAACTTATTAAAGCAAATGTCAATATAGTCAGTGTCACTATAAGCCATAAAGGCAAAATGTTAATCATATTAAATAAATCTATATAATAATTTATTTCAAGGTTTAAAGAATCATAGTTATATTTATAATACTATTGAAAATATAAATTTGTGAAGTCTAGCTGACAATATATTAAATATGATAAAATAAACAACAACTAATTATAGATTATCAAGTGATAAAAAGCAAAAAACAATAGAGAAATAATAGAAAACAAAAATTTATTTCATAAAGCTCAAAATGATAAATAGCAATTATTTGTACAGCAAAAAATTACAAAATAAAGCAGAAAAAATAAATGAATTATTATGTATTAATAATAAAAAATTTGTATCGCGACTTATGTTAGGTACAGGAAAGTACGAAAACTTAAAAACAGCTCAAAAAAGTATAGAAACAAGTGGAACTGAAATAGTAACGGTAGCCATTAGGCGAGCTCAGTCGTCAAAATCTAAAGGGTATAGTAATTTAATTGACGGATTAAATTGGAATAAATTATGGCTACTTCCCAATACAGCTGGATGCGAAACGTCAGAAGAAGCTATTAGAATAGCATATCTAGGAAGAGAAATTGCAAAAAAAATAGGACAAATAGACAATAATTTCATTAAACTCGAAGTTATATCAGATTCACAATATTTATTACCTGATCCAATAGGAACATTAAAAGCTGCAGAATATTTAGTAAAAAAGAAATTCACTGTATTGCCATATATAAATAGCGACCCTATATTAGCCAAGCAGCTAGAAGACATAGGATGCTCAACAGTAATGCCATTAGGCTCACCTATAGGATCAGGTCAAGGATTAAAACATATTGAAAATTTAAAAATTATTATTGAAAATTGTAAAATACCAGTAATAATCGATGCAGGAATTGGTAGTGCAAAAGATACAATTGAAGCAATGGAAATAGGGGCATCTGGAATTTTATTGAATACAGCTATCGCAAGAGCAAAGGATCCTCGGCTTATGGCAGAAGCAATGAAATGGAGTGTAATTGCAGGACGCAAATCTTACCTAGCAGGCATAATGAACAAAAAAAATAAGGCTACACCCAGTTCACCAATCAAAAAATTAATACAATAATTAAAAAATACATAACATGATTTTAATAATAGATAACTATGATAGCTTTACGCATAATTTAATGCAATATACAGGAGAAATTAATAATAAAATAAGAGTTATAAGAAATGATGAAACTAATATAGAAGAAATAAGTTCAATAAAGCCAACACATATCATTTTATCGCCAGGGCCAGGACATCCAAGCCAAAGTAAAATATCGCTAGAAATAATTAAAAATTATGGAAAAACAATTCCTATATTAGGCGTATGCCTAGGTCATCAAGCAATAGGATATGTACATAAATGCCATATCAAGCAACTAGATATACCTATGCACGGAAAAATTAGTCCCGTATTTCATAATAATCAAGATTTATTTAAGAATTTACCAAATCCTTTTATGGCAATTAGATATCATAGTTTAATTATAGATAATACAAGTATTAAAAAAGCAAACATAAAAACTACAGCATGGACGAGAGAAGGAACGATTATGGGATGTCGCCATCAAGCATATAAAAAAATGCGAGGAGTTCAATTTCATCCAGAGAGCTTATGGACGGAAGAGGGTAAGGAAATTATTAAAAATTTTCTAGCTATAAAATAAATATCATTCAAGCAGTTGATTTAGTATAGTATGTCGAAAATATAAATCCTGAATTTGCATACAATCCTCTTCGAAAGTTAAAATAGCTCTATTTGTAGAACCAAGCAATGTAAAACATTTATCAGAATCAATAATCCAAATTTGAGAATAAGATGTATAGCTCAGCACAGTACTTAGCATCAATAAAAAAAAACCTAAATATACTATTTCGATTCCTTTATCAATTTTAATTTGCAAACCACTGCTTTTTATAATCTGCTCTACAGCGATCATATTATTGTCGAGAAAAATTGAATTATGGAGAAAAATTGAACCAATATTTACTCCATAAGAATCATAAACCAAAATAGGATCTCTTAGACTCGTAACTATAAAGAGGAAATTCTGGGCAGGGCTATTCCATTGGCAAATCCAAAATGGCTTACTATTAATTCGCACTTCATTTAAGGGCTTTTGAACAATTAATTGATTATTATTCAAAGACATTCTTAAAGCATCCATACGCCAATCTGTTTGATAAAATGTCACACCGCGAAAAGCTAAGGGAGAATTGACAGCTATATTTTTATCAAATAGATATCGATTATTTAAATCATACACAAACAAATGAGAATAAAATTGCTTAACAGATCCATTAAAATTATAAGATATATAAAAATTATCAATTCTTCCAATTAAATTATTAGGCAAGCAACTCAATAAGCCAGATTTAGTGATATTTAAAATATGAAAAATTTCACCTTCTGGAATCATTTCTTGAGCTATAAAGCCAGTAAAAGAGCTTATTAAAGAGCCTAATAAAACAATAAGTAATGCAATGTGAACAACTATAGGAGCAATACGACCTATGATACCCTTATAGCAATATAAAGCTCTATTGCCGTGAAAAACATAATATTGAGTAGAATTCAGGGAATAAATTATATTAGAAAATGAAATATTGTCAAACACAGCAAGAGTTTTATTTTTAACATTTAAATGATTAAAAGTTAAAAATTTCCATTGTCGAGCATATTTTAAGCCAGGAAGTTGACGAGAAAAAGTACAAAGAATAAGACTTAAGGCAAGGATAGAAAGTAAAAATAAAAAACTGTAAGATTGATAGACGTGATTTAATCCAAAATATACAATAAAGCGCCAATCAAAAGACAATAGAGTATAATTATTTAGCGGATAAACTGATTGATAGTATAATAAATCTTGGTCTTGTTCAATAACAAAGCCTAATAAACTAAATGACACAATTAACAAAAGAATAAATATAGCTAAATTTAGGTTAGCTAATTGAAACAATAATTGCCATATCATTTTTCTTGTATTCAAAATTTTCATAAAAAACATATTTTAAGAACAGTATATCTATGAATTAATAACAATGAATTAAAACTATACTTCTTTTAGTAAAACATCTTAAACTAATCACTATTAATATCAAGCAATTTAATTATAGCAATTTTCTAAAAAAGCAACAAATCCAGAAGTTAATACAAAAAAACCTGTTAAAGGAACAATAAAATTCCATACTCTATATATAGAATATTTCATAAGATAATTTATTACTGTATTAATAATAAAAAAAATAGAAACAATAAGGCCTGTAGTGTAAGAAAAAAAATAAAGAAGTTTAAATATTAAATTAGAAGAATGAGATAGTAAAAGTATAATTACTATCGTAAGAGGCGTGCTACAAGGAAGTGCATTGCAGCCCAATAAACAACCTGCTAAATAATTATTTAACAATAAATTACGAGGTAGAAAAGACGAGAAAGATTGCAATAAAGAAATCGGCAATAATTGAGAATAATTAAAAATATTTAAAAAGTTTAAGCCAAGAAAAATTAAGAGCACGGATGAAACTAAAGGAAGTAGTGACAAAAAATAAGTATATTGAATTTGCAGTAAATGAATCAAAAAAGTTAATGCAATATAAATAGTAACTATTCCTAATATAAAAAAATTATTGTTAAATCGCTTATCAATCTGCTGATTCAATGAATAAGAAACGCTTAGAGGCAAAATTGATAAAAAACATGGATTTAAGGCCGTTAATGCACCTGTAAAAAATACTACGCATAATAAAAGGGGATTAAAATTATCTATTCGTAAATAGAAAAAAGTATATATTTGTTGCTGTATGTAATAAAAATTTAAAGAAAGAAAGCAAAAAACATTATTGAAATATTGCATAAAATAACAGTAAGATAATTAAATTGAACTATAAATGCAGAAGGTAAGCTCCCCAGGAAGGATTTGAACCTACGACCAATCGGTTAACAGCCGATCGCTCTACCACTGAGCTACTGAGGATTATATTAAAACACTTTCAGATGGTATCATAATCATTAACTAAATGCAATTGAATTAAAATTAATAACAAAAAGTAGAAAATAATAAATAAATTATTAAATCAATAAAATATACTTTTATTTTATTTAAAATATTACAAAAAAATATAAAGCAACCTTGCTATTTTAATTTTTATTTAATATAATTGAGTTGTTATATAATAAAAGAATAAGCGGACGTGGTGAAATTGGCAGACACGCTAGATTTAGGATCTAGTGAGAATATCTCGTGAGAGTTCAAGTCTCTCCGTCCGCATTAAAATCAAAAATGAATAAATTTAAAGCAAAATTAAACAATTAGATAAGGTAATTAATAAATATAATAAATAATTAGTTCAAAAAATATTAATTACAATTATTATAAATACAAAATCATCAATTCCATTTTTGAATTAAAAGCTTAACAGAGCCATCAATATCAGATTGCGCGCGAACTAAAGAAAATCCATCATTAGTACTTTTATCAACTATAGTATTAATAGCATAATGTTGTTTTAATTTCTCCAAAAAAGAATTGATAGAGGTATTTGCAGGCCATAATTCAGCATCTGCAACTAAATCATACTCTAATCCATTCCAATAAAAACCTAAAGTTTGATGAGAATTGATTGCAACAAAATTCACAGATTCACAGAAATTAGAATTACGAATACAATTTTGATTAAAATCGCAAAGAAAACCTAAATCTTCCAAAGTCTTTTTTAAGGTTTTTAAATTATAGATAGATGTTTTAATTTTACTAAAATGTGACATGATCAAAAGGTTACTAATAAGTAAATATAAAAATTTATAAATAAATTTATATAATACATTATTAACTTTGCATAAAAATATTACACAAAACATAAATATACTATACTTATTTATAATTCTATAGATTTAAAATAAAAAATCAAGAAAAAATAAAGACCTTAAACTTACTGAGGTTAAAAAATTATAAATAGTCAATACTTTACAGAAGAGAAATAAAACTGTAATAATAGCTTTAACAAGTAAATCTTGCTTGGGAAGTATCCTCATACAATCTAAATAATTTTATATTTTATCATGACTGCTACTTTAGAAAGACGCGAAAGCGCAAGCCTGTGGGAACGTTTCTGTACTTGGATTACTAGCACTGAAAATCGTCTATACATCGGATGGTTTGGCGTAGTAATGATTCCAACACTATTAACAGCTACATCTGTATTCATCATTGCATTCGTTGCTGCACCTCCAGTTGATATCGATGGTATCCGCGAACCGGTTGCTGGCTCTTTATTATATGGCAACAACATCATCTCTGGTGCTGTTATTCCTAGTTCTGCAGCGATCGGTATCCACTTTTATCCTATTTGGGAAGCTGCATCATTAGATGAGTGGCTATATAACGGTGGACCTTACCAATTAATCGTTCTTCACTTCTTATTAGGTGTATGTTGCTATATTGGTCGGGAATGGGAACTAAGCTATCGCTTAGGCATGCGTCCTTGGATCTCAGTTGCATTTACTGCTCCAGTAGCAGCTGCAGCAGCAGTATTCCTTGTTTATCCAATCGGTCAAGGAAGCTTCTCTGATGGTATGCCTCTTGGCATTTCTGGTACATTTAACTTCATGCTTGTATTCCAAGCTGAGCACAATATTCTTATGCATCCTTTTCATCAATTAGGTGTTGCAGGTGTATTTGGCGGATCATTATTTAGTGCTATGCACGGATCTCTAGTAACTTCTAGCTTAATCCGTGAAACAACTGAAAGTGAATCAGCTAACAATGGATATAAATTTGGTCAAGAAGAAGAAACTTACAATATTGTTGCAGCTCATGGATATTTTGGTAGATTAATTTTCCAATATGCAAGCTTCAACAATTCTCGTGCACTACACTTCTTCTTAGGTCTATGGCCAGTAGTAGGAATCTGGTTTACAGCTATGTCTGTAAGTACAATGGCATTTAATTTAAATGGCTTCAATTTCAATCAATCAGTTGTTGACAGCCAAGGTCGTGTAATAAACACTTGGGCAGATATTTTAAATAGAGCTAATTTAGGTATGGAAGTAATGCATGAACGCAACGCTCACAATTTCCCTCTAGATTTAGCATCTAATGAAACTCTACCTGTAGCTTTAATTGCACCATCTATTAACGGCTAATTTCTAAGATATTGATAAATGAAACATCTACTTTAAAGTAGATGTTAAGACATATGCATCTTGTAAAAATCAAGATGCATTTTATTTTTTATGGAACTTTATTAATATCAATTAATTTTAAATAAAAAAATACAGGAATAAGATAGTTTGCTCTAGGATTAAAAAAATTAACTCTATTCCATTCATCTATAAACATAAAATACTTAAATTCATCATCACGAATATTAATCTTTTTTGAATTCAAAACAATTCTGCGCGCAAAGCATTTAGTGAAAAACAAAGACTGTATTTTTTTGTGAACAAGAAAACTGTTTTGTGAATTATAAGCAAGAAATCGAAAATCAGAGTAGAAGTTATTATATTTAGAAGAATTTTTATAAATATTAGTACTAAATAAATGATATTGGCCAAAAATTTCCTGCAGAGTTTGACCTTTACGTCTGCGAGTTAATTCAACTAGTCCGAGCTCTGAGAGCTGAACAATTTGAGGTTTTGCATTATCATACTTTAATAAACCAGCAAAATGCTCTAAGAGCTGAAGCTGATCTCTCTGTGAATGCATATCAATAAAATCAATTATAACAACTCCATTAATGTTCCTTATTTTCAATTGATAAGCTATTTCGATTGCAGCATAAAAATTAGTTCTCAATATAGTCTCCTTAGAATTACGAGACTTATTAAATGATCCAGAATTTACATCTATAACAGTCAAGGCTTCATAGGATTGAATTACAAGATATCCACCAAAAAATAATTTTACTCTTGGCTTTAAAGCTTCTTGTATAGCTTGAGTAATACTAAATTGATCAAGAATAGAAATAGAATTTTCGTATAATTGAAGCTTTACATCAATCAAGGATGAAATACATTTCCATTTATTCAAATAATAATAAAGACGAATTAAACTATCTTGAGAATCTACAATAATTTTTTTTACATCGCTATCATAAAAATCTCGAATAATTTTTTTAATCAAATCTTCGTCTCTATAAATTAAGGAAGGAGAAGAATTAGCAATAACCATTTTTTGAATAAAAATCCATTGCCTTTTTAAAGAATCTAAATCTTCTAATATCGCGTATTCAGAAATTCCTTGAGCAGAAGATTTAACTAATAAACCCATAGTTTCAGGCTTAATTAAAACTGCCAAAGCATACAAATACATACGCTCGCGATCATCATGGATATTATGAGAGATAGATATTATGCTAGAAAAAGGCATTAAAATCACATATTTGCCATACAGATGTATGTTCGTAGTTAATCTGGGTCCTTTATTAATAGTAGGCTCTTTAATAACTTGAACAATTATAATTTGATTGATAGATAGAATTTCATTAATTTGATTGATATGCTTACTTTTTTTTAGAGGACGAGTATCACTTACGTGTATAAAACCACTTTTACCATATTGTCCTAATTTAACAAAAGCAGCGTTAATACTAGAAAAAATTTTATGTACTACACCTATATATATATCATTAACCTGATAAGTATTATTGACAACAATAACTTCTTGAATTTTATTATTCTGTAAAACTGCTGCAACATTGTTAAAATGTGAAATTACAATTTTTTTTACCATTCGATACACTAAATAAGCTAAAATGAATACTATTAATATCAATGAAAATACATCTTAGTCATTTCATCATGCAATGGGATAAACACTAATTTTACGCCTTTTATTAGAATCTAGTTCAAATTTAACAAGTCCATTAATCAATGAAAATAATGTATTATCTCTGCCCATCTTAACATTATTACCTGGTCTAAATTTAGTTCCTCTTTGGCGAACAAGAATATTACCTGATATAACCTTCTGACCACCATATTTTTTCACACCCAAGCGTTTCGAATTAGAATCTCGTCCATTTTTAGTACTACCACTACCTTTTTTATGAGCCATAATATTTAAAATCTTTTTTATTCAAATAAATTAGTATTTAATAATTTTATTATTATAAAAATAATATTTGTGCACAAATATAAAATTAAGCTATTTCTTGAATTAATAATCTAGTTAATTGTTGCCTATGACCTCTCTTAGAGCGTGCATTTTTTTTAGGCTTTATTTTAAAAACAATAATTTTTCTCCCTTTTATATGTCTCAAAATTTTAGCCTTAACTGAAACAGAATTTAAACAAGGCTTACCAATTTGAATTGAATCTTCTTGAGAATAAAGTAATACTTTATTTAAGCTGACAATATCACCAGGTTGACCACCTATATAATTAATATCATAGAATTGCCCTGATTGAATCCATAATTGCTTACCGCCCGCTTCGACAATCGCATAAATCATAAAATATATAACAAAATATTTAATTAAATAAAAAATAATAATAAACAAAATTATAGCAAACAATTTTTAACTAAAAACAGATAAATAAACTTGATTCACATCCTAATTAATCAACAAAAGAAATCAATATATGCAAAAATAATAACTAATTAAATATATTCAAACAATTGCCTATCGTGATATTTATTTGAAGTATAAAAAAAACGATGTCCATCATAAGAGAACTGAGTAAAATAAGAGCCATATAAAATAAAGCCATCTGGCATTATAAAAATTAACCCTCTTTTTAACTGAGCGTACAAAGGGCTAGGCAATAAATTGAATTTTAAAGCTTGATTAATTAAAAATTTACTATATTTTTCTGATTCTAGAATAATAAATTCAAAACTATGATGCTTGCTAAAAGAATACATATAATAATTAGGAAAATTAATTGCAAAAAATGCACTTAAATCATAAAAATACACAGTAAAGCCAAAATTGGTACGAGAATACTTTTTTTGAAGATCTAAGTATTGAATCAAAGATTTAGGACCATATATTGATAAAATTTTATTGCGATTCATTAAATTTAAAGTAGATAATAATCCAGGAAGGCCAGAAATATTACATATATTTAAATCAGCAATAATAACTGTAGTAATTTGGTTAATTTTAACACCACTAAATATTAAATTGTATTGGCATCCTTCAAAGCAATTAAATAACCAAATATCTTTTGAATGAATTATTTTTAGAATAAAACTTTTTTTCTTTAAATAATTAAAATCAGAAAAATTACAGCTTAACTCACTAATTTCCATAAAAGGCTTAAATAATTAATTCAAAAAATGCAATTTTTCAACTCACTTGATTAGACTAAGCTATATTAATTCATGAATTCAATATTTTTAAGATAAATAAAACTACGCGATTTTCCGGTCAGCAATGACTTACCTAAAGACAAAGATTTTTGAGCAACAATATATGCTTTTCGTTTCCAATGAGCTTTTTTAGATTTAGACCTTGATGTACGTTTTTTAGGGACAGCCATAATACTACAATAATGATTCAATAAAAGAATATAGAAAACTATTATACAATAGTTCTTTAAAATAATTAATAAAAGATAGATAGTAGGACAATTTACAATAAAATAAAAATAATATTACAATATTGAAAAATCCTACCACACAAGAAATAATAAATTAATTAAAGATTATAATTCATGAATGAATAAAAGTAAATCTACATACTACGAAATTGCTGTAAAGCTATTCTACCTATGTTATATATAGCCCATGATCCAGCTATTATAACTGGCGAAAAAACAATAATAAGTCTTATATCCATGTTGGTTATTTCCTTAAAATAATTAATAATAAACTATATTATAATTTTAATTATAAAAAGAATATCATTTTCTTATGATTTATATTGTAATTAATAACACTATCAATATTATCATGAAAATAATTAATGAAATCAATATTGTAAATACGTGAATCAATTAATATTAAATTTTTATTAGAATAATTATGAGAGATTTACCTTTTACACTGGACCAATTAAGAATCTTGAAAGCCATAATTAAAGAAGGAAGCTTTAAAAAAGCGGCAGATAGTTTATATGTATCACAACCAGCAATTAGTTTACAAATACAAAATCTTGAAAAACAATTAAATATACCTCTTTTCGAAAGAAGTAATAAAAAAGCTACCTTGACAGAGGCAGGTAATTTACTTTTGAGATATGGAGGAAGAATATTGGCATTATGCGAAGAAACGTGCAGAGCCTTAGAAGATATACAGAATCTGCAAGGAGGATCACTAATTATAGGAGCAAGTCAGACAACGGGAACATATTTAATGCCCAGGTTAATTGGCTTATTTAGACAAAGATATCCTCAAGTTAATGTTCAATTGCAAGTACATTCAACAAGATTAATATCGTGGAGTGTAGCTAATGGACAAGTTGATCTAGCTGTAATAGGAGGAGAGGTACCCAGCGAATTGACAGATATTTTACAAATCACTTCTTATGCCGAAGATGAACTAGCTTTAATTTTACCAATATCGCACAGATTTTCACAAGCAGAAAATATTCAAAAAGAAGATTTATATAGATTACGCTTTATAGCACTTGATACTCAATCTACAATTCGTAAAGTAATTGATAAAATACTTAGTCAACATGATATAGATAGCAGCAGATTTACTATAGAAATGGAATTGAATTCTATAGAAGCGATAAAAAATGCTGTACAATCAGGTTTAGGAGCTGCTTTTGTTTCAGTATCCGCAATAGCTAAAGAATTAGAGCTAGGAATCATACATTGGGCTAAAATAAAAAATGTGACCATTAAAAGAATGTTGTCTATTATTACGAATCCTAATCGCTATAAATCTAAAGCAGCTGAAACATTTAGCAAAGAAATCTTAACTCTTTTTGTAACACCTCCACAAGAAAAAATAAAATAGTCAAAAATAAATAGCTAATTAATATTCAGGAATAAATAAAGAAGATGACTGGAAGTCACCTAGAATTACAAAACTGATACGAAGTTTAAGCCATTGTATAAATTGTTTATCTAAAGAAACAACTGCAGCATAAGATTGATGAAATTTTTGACTATTTATTGAATTATTATTAAAATTTTTAATAAACTGAGGATTCATAACAAGCCAAAAATCTATATCTTTATTAATACTTTCATAATAATCCATTCTTTCTCTTAAAATTTCTTCCAAAGGCTCTTCTTGAAGTAAAAAACGCTGACTTGCTACAGCAAAATAATAATTATACATACAATAAACAAATTAATTAATATAATTCACAATGCTTAAATCTTATCTAAGATAGTATCATTATTCTAAAACAAAATAAAGAATTTAATAAATTAAAACATATTATACATATGATTACATACTGGCCATATAAACCAGGAACTGAGTTAAATAATGCTGTAGCTAATTTATTTTTTGAAATAAAAGAAAAAATTTCTTTGAATTCAAATCGCAATAAAACAAATTACTTATTATATATAGATATTTTAGATAATAGAAATAAAATTAAATTATTTAAATTAATTTTAATAAAATTAGAAATCATAATTTTAAAACTTATTGAAAATAATGCAAATATTAATCTTGTTAACTTAAATCAGCAGGAAATATTTAAAAAGCTATTCAGTAATATATTAGATCATTTTCTGCAACTAACATTCAATTATAATAACGAAACAAAAGCAAATTACTCCAATACAACAAGAAATAATAGGCAGATTGACGCCATCAGTAAATATTCATCATTTTACGAATTATTAATATACTTGATTTTTGGATCTTCTTATATTGAAGAAGAATTATTTGCTTTTGATAATCAGCATACTCCACAAAAACATGTAACAATACTTTTAGAAAATTTTTTAATCATTATCAGTAATCAAATAATCTACTATTCTATCTATAAAGATAAATCTTTATCGAATATAGTATTTTTTATCAAAAAAAATAAATTATCTAACAATCTCAATATATCACCTAGATATCTGATAGCTTTCTATAATAATTTAATTTACCAAAAAACTGTCTATTACTATATCGAGGAACCGCAAGAAATATATAGTAATTATTATAAGGTTTTATTACTTAATTCAAAAGGCATTATATCACAATACATATATAAACACAGAATTGAAGATTTAAAGAAGTTATGTAAAATCAAAAATATATTACTTTTTTTCACAGAAATACGAGATATACTAATACCAAAAATAGAAAATTTTTTACTTCTTTCTGGTAAAATTATACTATATATATTCATTAATTTGCTAGGAAATAGCATATTATTGATTATAAGAATTATTATGCTACAAATTAAATAAGAATAATGGAAAACATAAACATAAGATAGTATTAAATAATTAAAATTCAATTAATGCTGAAAGCAATAATAATTATTAAATAAAAAATCATCAAAACAAAATCTTTAAATTATAAAATAACTAAAAACACAAAAATCCAAAGTGATATTTATGTAATATCATAAAAGCATAAACAAATAATGAATAAAAATTTAGACAATAAAATCAAACAATTAAACAAAGATTCAATAATAGATTATCATCCTTTGCAAGAATTTTTAATTAAAAAAAAATTTCAAGAAGCTGATAAATTAACTCAGGATTACTTGTGTCAATTAGCACAAAATTATGGTGGAGCAAAACAACGAAAATGGCTTTACTTTACAGATATATCACTTTTACCATCTAAAGATCTATATATTATTGATTTAATATGGAGAAGTTATTCAAATAATCGATTTGGATTTTCAGTACAGAGAAAAATATGGCTAGCAAGTAATTCAAATTGGCAAATATTATGGGAAAAAATAGGATGGACAAATAAAGGAATTATGAAAAGATATCCGGAGGAATTCATGTGGCATACTAATGCACCTCAAGGACATCTGCCATTGTTTAATCAATTAAGAGGCAAACAAACTCTTAGTGCTTTATTTGAACATATTGCATGGAATCAAAATTTTCATAAAGAAAATGAATAAATACAATATACTATTGCATAGAAATCTTAAAATTTTTCATTAATTTTATAAAGTGAGAAAATAAATAATCAGAATCGTGAGGACCTGGATGAGCTTCAGGATGGTATTGAACAGAAAAAATCGGCTTAGTTAAATGAAAAATTCCAGCAACAGTTAAATCATTTAAATTCCAACTCATAATTTTCATTGTTTCAGTATGAGACTTGGAACAATGAACTTTAATAGCAAAACCATGATTTTGACTTGTTATCTCTGATCTTTGAGACATTGAAACAGGATGATTTAACCCTCTATGGCCAAAAATTAATTTAAAGGCCTGAAAATCTGATGCTAAACTTAAAATTTGATGACCCATACAAATACCAAAAATAGGAATTTGAGAAAAATGAATGATTTTTTTTACCGTATCTAAAACGTAAGAAAGAGAAGAAGGATCCCCAGGGCCATTAGATAAAACAATACCATCAGGATTATAAGAGCAAATTGTTTCATAAGTAGAAGTAGCGGGTAAAACATTAATATTGCAATTATAAGACATAAGTCTTGAAATAATACTATTTTTGACACCAAAATCAATGATAACAACATTAAAGAAATCTTGAAATGAATCTCGTGTATATAAATCGTTATAATAAAAAAACTGCATTGATTTACAATCTTTTAAATTAACACTATATGGCCGTGAAGTAGAGATTCTATGCACTAAATCTAAACCTTGCATGCTAGGTAAATCAATGAAAGATTCAGGAGAAAATTTATATTCTAAGGAATTAAATATCAAGCCATTCATTGAACCATTTAATCTCAAATACCTTACCAAAGATCTAGTATCAATGCCAAAAATATGAGGTATAGATTGCATGCGCAAATAATCTGATAAAGCAATTTTCGACCTCCAATTATTAGGATAGGCGCAAATATCTTTTGCAATAATGGCTTGAGCATGAAAGGCATATGATTCATTATCATCAATATTAATTCCCGTATTACCTAATTCAGGATAAGTAAAAACAACCATTTGACCAAAATAACTGGGATCTGTGAAGATTTCTTGATAGCCAGTCATACCTGTATTAAAAACAATTTCACCAGAAGACGTTGCAAAATTACAAAAGGACCAACCTTTATAGAAAGTGCCATCTTCTAAGCAAAGACTTGTAGAATAAAACATTTTATTCATGAATAATAAATGAATTAGCTTTTATGATTGTATAGTTAAATAAAATATAATTAGAATAAAGCAAAAAGATAATAAAATATAGATAGATAAAAACTATCTATATGATTTTATTTTTTTAAATTAGATAAAACAAATTACCATCCTTTTTTTGATTGATTCAAAACATAATTAGCAACATTTTCTATATCGTCTGACTCTAATTGAGCACTGAAAGATGGCATAGCATTCTTGCCATTGGTAACCTGCTTAATAATTGCTTCAACACTATTCATTTCATTTGTAGTTAGTACATCTATTTCTAGTGTTTTCTCTGGCGCTACAGCATTCTGTCCTCCTGCATGACATGCTGCACATTTTGAATTGAAAATATCTTCTCCTGCGGCTAAATCTGGTTCAGCTAAAGTTAAATGCATATTTAAATTAAAGAATATATTAAATATAAATACAAATATTAATATAAATCTCATAAAAAACCCCTGAATACTATAAACAATTTACTCTCATAATATTATATTAATCTATAAATTTTCAACAAAAATTAATATTCTTAAAATTTCTAAGGTAGAAAAATATATTTAATAATAAATTTTACCACCACCCCATCTTGTTGAATCAGTCTTGGCTTGAACTAAAATATGGCCAGCAATTGCAAATAAATCTTCATCAGTTAAATTGCGCATTTTAGGAAAAATATTAGCACTTTTGATACTGGGATGACGTTCAAATATATAATATTGACCATCATAATCCGTTGGATCTTTCATATAGTCTACAAGATTTAAAACACTATCTCTAGATGGAGTAGCAAGACTTAAAGTCTCTAAATCTAAGCCAACATTTGGATTGGTTTTAGTAATACCTCCATTATGACATTGAGCACAAGAATTATTAAAAAGGCGCTTACCTCTATAAATTTGTTTTGCAGTCAATACAACTTGTTCGCCAGAATCATCTAGCTGTACAGTTCTTGTGATATCATCTAATTCTATTGATTTTACTGAACATAAAAAACATTCATATAAAAAAATAAAAACAAGAAAAAACAATACCGTATTTTTTTTAAGCATAATCGTCAAGCCTACAATCTATTTATTTTAAAAAACTAATTTATTTATATTAATATATTGATGAAAAAATATATAAACTGATAATATGTTTATAAAATATAATTTAAGTTAAAAAATCATAATTTTAAATCATATTAACTATTCTATTATTGTAATTATACTTTTGAATTAAATATCTTTATTAAAATTTTCTTAATAATCCAAAAAATTGCTTATATTGTTAAATTAAATAATTTTATACAGAAGAAGAATACAAGGATAATAATTGGGACAGTTTTGAACGCAAATCAATTCTAGAAACAATTAAATCAATAAAACCGTGCTCAAATAAATATTCAGAAGTTTGAAAATTATCTGGCAAATCTTCTTTAATAGTTTGCTCAATTACTCTTCTTCCAGCAAATGCAATTAAAGCTTTAGGTTCAGCAATAATTAAATCGCCAAGCATAGCAAAACTAGCTGTTACACCACCAGTTGTTGGAGAAGTTAAAACAGCAAAATATGGCAGTCCTTGCTTTTTGTGTTTATATAAAGCAGACGAGATTTTGGCCATTTGCATCAAGCTCAATATTCCCTCTTGCATACGAGCACCACCAGATGCACATAGTATAATCAATGGTATCTTAGAATCTGTTGCTTTCTCTATTAATCGAGTTAACTTTTCTCCTACAACTGAGCCCATACTTCCTCCCATAAATCTAAAATCCATAATTCCACAAGCCACAGAAATTTTTTCAATAGATGCTATACCTGTTTGAACAGCATCAGCAAGACCTGTTTTGAATTTCATATCTTTCAACCTTTGACTGTACAATTTTCTGTCAGAAAAACCTAAAGGATCTGCCGAAGCAAGATTGCTATTTAAAGGAAGCCAGCTATTATCATCAAACAAATAATGAATTCTATCTTGACTAGAAGCGGGAAAATGATAATTGCATTTAGGACAAACTTTAAAATTATGATTTAGATTCTTGTAATACATCAAGAAACCGCAGTGACTACACTTAATCCATAAATTATCAGGTACTTGAAAAGTATTTTTATTTAAATCATTACGATTTTTTAGAGCAAGATTTCGTTTACTAATTAGCCACTCAGATAAAGACATGTCACAAATGATAATTATAATAATTCAATGGAATAAAAAACATAAAAAGAGATAACAAAAATTGACAACATAAATTTGCAAAATTGATATCTCAAATATATAAACTAAAATTAATAAAATATACTAAAATATTAATCTCTTAGTGTTTTATCTTTCTGACTAACAAATATAAGTGCTACAGTAATTGGAACAACTACAATAATAGCACCTAAAACTAAACTATTTAAAAAACTAGACAAAGATGAAGTCATTAGCAATATATTTCCTGATGTATAAAAGCTTTCTATGGAAAAACTGATTAATTAATAAAATAATACTACTGTCAATCAAGAACTTCCATTGATAAATGATAAATCTAAAAAAATTTAATACTATTATAATATAGTAATTTCAGTAAATATTTAATAAAATAAATTTCTTGATAAAAACATTAATCAGACATCCAGCGCAAAACCACGGTTCCCCAAGTCAATCCTGCACCAAAACCTGACACAACAACTATATCTCCTTTAGATATTTTATTTTCACTTAAGGCTTGATCCAGAACTAATGGTATAGAAGCAGCAGATGTGTTGCCGTATTTATTTAAATTAGAAATAATTTTATCAGAACCTATTGAAAGCTTATCTGCAACGGCCTTTAAAATTCTATCATTAGCCTGATGCAAAAGAAGCCAATTAACATCATCAGCAGACAAATTTAAAGAATTAAGACAAAGCAAAATACTTTCAGGAACTTTAGAAATAGCAAATTTATAAACCTCTCGACCGTTCATTTGTATATAATTAAATGAACCCTGTGCAAGTTTCAAAGATGGATGAGGACTATATTGATTTTGATAAGCAAGTGAAAGCTGGTCAGAATAATTGCCATCTGTACTTAGATGAAAACCCAAGATCTCATTATTTTGAAGTGAGCAAGATTGTAAAATTGCTGCACCGGCACCATCGCCAAATAAAATACATGTACTTCTATCAGACCAATTTGTCCATTTAGATAAAGCATCAGCACCAACAATTAAAATATTATTATAATTACCAGTTTGTAAAAATTGAGATGCTGTTACTAAAGCTATGACAAAACCGGAACAAGCTGCTGTTAAATCAAATGCGACAGCATTAAAAGCTTTAATTTTAGCCTGTAATTGACTAGCACTACCAAAAAGGTCATTAGGACTAGATGTAGCTAAGATAATTAAATCAATTTTCAAAGGATCCATATCGATCTTTTCTAAAGCCTGCTTTGATGCTTCAACTGCAAGATCTATAACAGAATGATTATAATCAGTCAGTAAACGCCTTTCACTAATACCTGTGCGTGCTAAAATCCACTCATCTGAAGTTTCAACTATTTGACTAATTTGATAATTGTTGATAGTAAAATCAGGAACCGCAGAGCCAGTAGAAACAATAAGAGATCCTTGTTTTGCAGATGATTTCATATAATTTCAATAATTAACTTAATTACATAAATAGTAAAGCAAAAATAAAAATAATAAAACAATTATCTTAAAATTTAGATTAACTATTAAGTTTTCATAAAATAAATATAAAAAACCCGAAAATATACCTATACTGTTTAGCTATATTGCTGCTACTTTCCAGTCCTGACAAATTTAAGCTATTAATAAATTGTATAATTTCGAGCATAAAAAAATTATAACATTATTTAATGCTATATACAATCTCAAAATATCAAAACATTCCTTGAATTATGAAATCAAAATAAGGTGATACAATAATTATCTGATCTTTGTTTAAAAATTCCATAGAAGCACTTTTTAAACAAGCAATTGCATCTATCATACCCAGAATAGGAACACCTAAAGAATTGTACATTTCTTTAACGCCAATTAAACCTATTTTTTCAATTGATTCTTTATCTCCAGATAAAATACCGTAGGTAATAAGCCTTAAATACCATCCATAATCACGTAAACATAAAGATCTTCTACGAGCTCCTTCAGCATTACCACCTGGAGCAATATATTCTGGATGTATTTGAAAAATAGCTTTAGTCGCTATTTGAACAATTTCTTGCTCTTTATCTCGAAGCTGACGAGATATAGAAATTCTATCATCGCTTGTATTAAAGTAATCTATTATATACTGCAATTCACTAATAGTAGGATATCGCAATTCATTATCTGCATCAATAATAATTTGACTCACTAAACTCATAAGTACAAATATACCTCATTTTTAGATATTTTATCTTTTATTTAATGTTAACAAAAATAATAAATATTCACAAAAAAACAAGCTTATAATATAAAGCTTGTAAGGATTGAATTATTCAATCAACATAAATTTCATAAAAAATGTTTTATATGAATTTCATTAAAAAGAAAAAAATAAAATATCTGGGAAAAATCGATTAATTTCTATGACAAAACCTGCCGTAAAAGTAATCCATATTGCTCCAACTACTGGTATTGTTGATAAATACTTCATTAAATTTTCATCCATGTAATTTAAGCTCCTTATGCATAAAAAATGATATCAATAAAATTAATAAATTATCTTGGAGATACAGTTATGTCATCATTGGAAGCCAATAATTTGCCACTTGTAAATTCTTGAATAGCAGCTAAAGGCCATATAAAACCAGATACAGAAAATTTTATAGCCAAAGGTACATCAATGATAATCTCTTTTTCAGTTGGTTTATTCGTAGATTTAATAGACTGCAAATATCCTCTGCCAACCCATCCAATCCATCCGGTAATATAAATAAATAAAAGGCCTGGTAACATAAATTCACCTGCGTGATTCCATCTACCATCAGCGATTAAATGAGGTAAACCTTCGCTTCCGCATAAAACACCAGAATTACTATATTTAGTAAATCTTATTTGAGTTCTTTCAATTTGTTTTTTCAGCGACAAAGCCGGAGGAGTTGTAGGATCATATTTCGATAAACGTGACTCCAACTTCTTAACACTGTTTACCATTCTTTTATTGAAAGCAGAAGAATCTTTGCAAGGAGTTAAACCAGCAACGTCTGCATAAGAATTTATGGAATAATTGCAGCAAAAAAATAAAATAGAACAAAAAATTATCGCTACTTTCTTCATTCAATTTCTCCAAAAAATAAAATATATATAACGAAAAATTACAAGATAGTTAAAAGAATAAATCAACTATAATATAAAAAATACTATATATTATAGTATTTTTGTTGATAAAATTAAAATTGTTAACATTTTATTGTATAGAAGTAATTAATTAAAATTTTTAAATTATTGAAATGAATTTTTGGAATTTTTTTTTAATCAAATTAATAAAAATAAAACATACTCAGAAAATATGAGAACTAAAGAAGAAGATGTTTTATTAATTAAAAACCTGAAAAATCGAGATAAATATATTGATATATATATCAGTACAAAAAATAATATCAATTTAAATGAATTAGAACAATTGTGCGATGCAGTAGGATGGGTAAAAAGACCTTTAAGAAAAGTTCAGATTGCTCTTGAAAATAGTTTTATTGTTACATATTTATTTTATAAATATCAAGATCAAAAACATTTAATCGGATTTGCTCGAGCAACATCAGATAATTCATTTAATGCAACCATATGGGACGTAGTGATACATCCAGAATTTCAGCGCCAAGGATTAGGTAAAGCGCTGATGGAGGAGTTAATTAAAAAATTACGCTCTCAAGATATTAGTACTATTACTCTGTTTGCAGATCCAGAAGTCTTAAATTTTTATAAAAACCTAGGGCTTACAATAGATCCAGATGGAATAAAGGGAATGTTTTGGTATCCATTATAGAATAAGAAATACTATCAATATTTAATAAATTTTATAGACAATATTGATACTATTTTGTATAATATAAGAATAGACGGGATATAGCGCAGCTTGGTAGCGCGCCTGCTTTGGGAGCAGGATGTCGCAGGTTCAAATCCTGCTATCCCGATTTTATATAAAGATGAAACAATTATAAAAAAGAATTATAGATTATTAATTCAGCCTCTAGTACTTTATTTTTCTTCATTTATCAAAAGAAGGCGATCATGTATCTTATTTAACTCAGCAATTCTTCCTTGAGATGAATAAATATTACTTAAATTTTTTAAAGCAAAAATATTAGAAGGAGCAAGATGTATAATTTTTAATAAATAATACTCAACAATTGAAGGAGAAGAAGTGGCTTTGTGTAATAAAGTAAGCGAATTCAGGAATTTCAAATTACTTGTATCATAGTTAAAAACAAGCTCCAGTAAAGTAATAGCATCAAACCATTTTTTTCTATTAATGCAACAATAAATAAATTCAAGAACATTTTCTGTAGATAAATTCATTATAAAATAAGATGAATTATTATATGAAAAATTATTGCTTGAAGCATTAGTATGCAAATAAATTTTCCATAAATCTCTTGTAATAAAAAAAGAAATTATGCTAAGAAAAATATTTATAATCAACAGATAAAAAGTAAAAAAAGGCACATTCAAAAAATACATAAATTTTAAAAGAATTAACGCAGATAGACATATGGTAACACATATAATATAATCATAAAAATTAATACATTATTTTTATATCAAAAAATGAATAAAGGTACTAATATCAAGAGAATACGTAAATCGGGATTTAGGGCACGTATGAAAAAATATGCAGGAAAAAAAATTATTAAATCAAGAAGAAATAAAAAAAGACAAAAAATTGCAATCAGTTAAAAAGAGTATATTATTGAAAAATATATGAATTTCGAAACACAATTAAAACTTCTTTTATTATCATATAATTCATTAATTTATATCGTAACAGAAGAAGAAGAAAGATTAGAATATGTTATTCAAAATCTTAGTCATGAAATATTTAATAGTTCTATATGCTGCTGGAATTTTATTGATGGATATAAAAACAATCCAAATTATACACAGCAAGGAGCGCGAAATCCTTTAGAGGCACTAGAAATCATTGAGAGCTCAGAATTAAAAACTACAAAAATTTTTCTATTGAAAGATTTTAATAACTTTATTAATGATTTAAGTATAATACGAAAATTAAAAAACATTAGTCAAATATTAAAAAAAACAGATAAAAGGATAATTATTTGTGCATCAGAAATAGAAATACCTAAATTACTCAAAGAATACGTGACAATTCTTGATTTTCCATTACCTAATGAAAAAGAGATTCAAATTGAGTTGAGAAAATTATTAAAAATAATAGACATTGACGAATCATATGTTCAAGAATTAGCATTAATTTATAAAGGATTTACGATAGAAAGAATTCGCAAATCAATTTCTAGATTCTTATTTATACAAGAAAACAAATCAAAAATACTTTCTAGTATATTAGAAGAAAAAAAACAATTAATACAGCAAACAGATATACTTGAATTTTGTGGAACAAAAAATAATCTTCAAGACATAGGAGGGTTAAATAATTTAAAACAGTGGCTAAAAAAGCGTATTAATGGATTTTCAAAAACAGCACAACAATATGGAATTCCTTATCCAAAAGGGATATTACTTATAGGAATACAGGGAACGGGAAAATCATTAAGTGCAAAAGCAATATCTCAAGAATGGAAATTACCACTATTAAAACTAGATATAGGTAAAATATTTACAGGTATAGTTGGCCAATCAGAGTTTAGAGTCAGAAAAATGATTAGATTATCAGAGCAATTAGCGCCATGTATTTTATGGATTGATGAAATTGATAAAGCTTTTCTTAAAAGTAATAACTACACTGATAGCGGAACCAGCAATAGAGTTTTGAGCTCATTGCTAAATTGGTTATCAGAAAAACAAAAAGAAGTTTTTGTGGTTGCAACAGCTAATAATGCTCTTCAATTACCTCCAGAATTAATTAGAAAAGGAAGATTTGATGAAATATTCTTCATAGATTTACCCAACGTACATGAAAGAAAAAATATATTTCAAATTCATCTAAAAAAAATTCGTCCTTTAAGCTGGCAAAAATATGATACAGAATACTTAAGTAAAATTACAGATAAATTTTCCGGAGCTGAAATAGAACAAGTAATTATAGATTCTATGTTTAACGCATTTCATGAAAAACGAGAATTTACAACAAAAGATATTGAAATAAGCATAAAAGGCTCGACACCATTAGCATATACAAACGAAATTGATATTTGTCAAATACAAGATTGGGCATATTCAAAAGGAATACAGTTAGCTTAAACAAAATAAATATTTATAAAATTAGATTTATTTTATTCAATAAATTAGAGCCTTGACATTGAACTACTTTCCCAAAAAGCCTCCTTTTCAGTATCATCGCCGCTACAGCATTTCACAACCAAGTTCGAGATGGATTGGAGTGGTTCTACTGCGCTATAAATATCAAGACATAATTGTACTATCACTATTTGTTCACAATTTTCTATTAAGCTTTCGATCTATTAGTACGTCTCAGCTGAATACATTACTGCACTTACACTTAACGCCTATCAAACGGTTAGTCTTACCGTGATCTTATCCATTATGGAAGAGTACTCATCTTAAGGTCGGCTTCCCACTTAGATGCTTTCAGCGGTTATCCAATCCGCACTTAGCTACCCAGCGTTTACTGTTGGCACAATAACTGGTACACCAGAGGTGCGTCTCTCCCGGTCCTCTCGTACTGAGGAGAGCTCCTTTCAATACTCTAACGCCTGCACCGGATATGGACCGAACTGTCTCACGACGTTCTGAACCCAGCTCGCGTACCGCTTTCATGGGCGAACAGCCCAACCCTTGGGACGTACTACCGCCCCAGGATGCGATGAGCCGACATCGAGGTGCCAAACCTCCCCGTCGATGTGAACTCTTGGGGGAGATTAGCCTGTTATCCCTAGAGTAACTTTTATCCGTTGAGCGACAGCCTTTCCACTCAGTACTGTCGGATCACTAAGGCCGACTTTCGTCTCTGCTCGACTTGTAAGTCTTGCAGTCAAGCTTCCTTTTGCCTTTACACTCTACGACTGATTTCCAACCAGTCTGAGGAAACCTTTGCACGCCTCCGTTACCTTTTAGGAGGCGACCGCCCCAGTCAAACTGCCCACCTGAAACTGTTTCTTGGCCGGATAACGGCATCAAGATTAGAATTCTAGTTTATCCAGAGTGGTATCTCACTAATGGCTTCTATATATCCGCAAATATATTATCTTAGCCTCCCACCTATGCTGCGCAGGATAAACCCAAATTCAATTCCAAGCTACAGTAAAGCTTCATAGGGTCTTTCTGTCCAGGTGCAGGTAGTCCGCATCTTCACAGACAATTCTATTTCGCCGAGTCTCTCTCTGAGACAGTACCCAAATCGTTACGCCTTTCGTGCGGGTCGGAACTTACCCGACAAGGAATTTCGCTACCTTAGGACCGTTATAGTTACGGCCGCCGTTCACCGGGGCTTCAGTCATCAGCTTCGCAAAAGCTAACCAATTTCTTTAACCTTCCGGCACTGGGCAGGCGTCAGCCTCCATACATTGTCTTACGACTTCGCGGAGACCTGTGTTTTTGATAAACAGTCGCTTGGGCCTATTTATTGCAACCCTACAAGGGTACCCCTTCTTCCGAAGTTACGGGGCTATTTTGCCGAGTTCCTTAGAGAGAGTTATCTCGCGCCCCTTAGTATACTCTACTTACCTACCTGTGTCGGTTTAGGGTACAGGTATTTATTATTTAAGATATTACAAGATTTTCTAGGAAGTGTGACATCAATCACTTTAATGCCTTAGCATTTTGTACTCATTTCTCAACTCAAAATGTTTTCTCCATTTCTCTACGCCTCGAAATTTAAACCGGTAACCAACATCCGGCTGATTTAGCCTTCTTCGTCCCTCGATATCAATAATAAACAGTACAGGAATATTAACCTGTTATCCATCAACTACGCTTTTCAGCCTCGCCTTAGGACCTGACTCACCCTTCGTGGACGAACCTTCCAAAGGAACCCTTAGGTTTTCGGGGCATTGGATTCTCACCAATGTTTTCGCTACTCAAGCCGACATTCTCACTTCTGCTTCGTCAACATCCACTTACGTTAATGCTTCAATCTACAACAGAACGCTCCCCTACCGATGTAAACATCCCACAGCTTCGGCAAATTACTTAGTCCCATTCATTTTCGGCGCAGGAACACTAGACCAGTGAGCTATTACGCATTCTTTAAAGGATTGCTGCTTCTAAGCAAACCTCCTGGCTGTATATGCATTCCTACTTCCTTTATCACTTAGCAATTATTTAGGGGCCTTAGATGGTGGTCTGGGCTGTTTCCCTCTTGACAATGAAGCTTATCCCCCACTGTCTCACTGATTGACTACACACTTAGTATTCAGAGTTTGCCTCGATTTGGTACCGCTCTCGCAGCCCGCACCGAAACAGTGCTTTACCCCTAAGTTGGAGGATCAATCGCTGCGCCAAAACGCATTTCGGGGAGAACCAGCTAGCTCCGGATTCGATTGGCATTTCACCGCTAGCCACAGCTCATCCGCTGATTTTTCAACATCAGTCGGTTCGGACCTCCGCTTAGTGTTACCTAAGTTTCACCCTGGCCATGGCTAGATCATCC